ACAAATAGTAATACTAAAGTCGACGGAGAAAGAATTGATACATCTATAGAGTAAAAAATATATGCTAAATATTTACTTTTTATAAGTAATGTTTATATGCTACTTTTTTTACTTTCTTAAAATGATTTTTAAGATCAAAAGAATTAGGGCTTTCGGTGGATACCTAGGCACTCAGAGACGATGAAGGGCGCAGTAACCGGCGATACGTTCCGACGAGTTGGAAACAAGCTAGACTCGGAAATACCCGAAATGAGGCAACTCTGAAAACTATCTGTTGAATTCATAAACAGAAAAGAGGCAACCCAGTGAATTGAAACATCTTAGTAGCTGGAGGAAAAGAAAGCAAACGCGATTCCCTTAGTAGCGGCGAGCGAACAGGGAACAGCCTAAACCGGTTAGATAATATCTTTACCGGGGTAGTGGGAAGGTCTTTTAACATTAAAAAAATTTTTGATGAAGCAGCTGAATCCTGCACCATAGATGGTGAAAGTCCAGTAATTAAAAAATTATTAAGTAATCTTAAAAGTATTATTTGTAATATAAATTACTAATTATATATTATACACTATATAGTGTAATAAAATATTAGTGTAATAAAATACAAATAGTTTTAAGATAAAACGGTCTTATCCCAAGTAGCATGGGGCACGTGGAATCCCGTGTGAATCTGCGAGGACCACCTCGTAAGGCTAAATACTCCTGAGTGACCGATAGCGAACTAGTACCGTGAGGGAAAGGTGAAATAGAATCCCGAGAGGGAAGTGAAATAGAAAATGAAACCGGAAGCTTTCAAGCAGTGGGAGTCTTGAAATATGATGACCGCGTGCCTGTTGAAGAATGAGCCGGCGACTTTTAGGGGGTGGCTGGTTTAGGAATAAAAACCGAAGCCAAAGCGAAAGCAAGTCTTAACAAAATTGGGCTATCATATTATGATTTGTCACTTCCTAAGGACCCGACCCCGTGTGATCTAACCACGGCCAGGATGAAGCTTGGTTAATCCCAAGTAGAGGTCCGAACCGACCGATGTTGAAAAATCGGCGGATGAGCTATGGTTAGTTGGTGAAATGCCAATCGAACTCGGAGCTAGCTGGATCTCCCCGAAATGCGTTGAGGCGCAGCGGTTGATGATGAACTGTTTAGGGGTAAAGCACTGTTTCGGTGCGGGCTGCGAAAGCGGTACCAAATCGTGGCAAACTAATAATACTAGATATGTATTTCCATCAACCAGTGAGACGATCGGGGATAAGCTCGATCGTCAAGAGGGAAACAGCCCAGACCATCAGCTAAGGCCCCAAAATGACAGCTAAGTGGCAAAGGATGTGAAAATGCGAAAACAACCAGGAGGTTTGCTCAGAAGCAGCCATCCTTTAAAGAGTGCGTAATAGCTCACTGGTCCAAGCGTTCTTGCGCCGAAAATTATCGGGACTAAGTTGTCTGCCGAAGCTGTGGCTTTAAATAATATGTTTATTGGGTAGGGGAGCGTTCCGCTCTAGGGTGAAGCACATTTGTGATTATGTGTGGACGAAGCGGAAGTGAGAATGTCGGCTTGAGTAACGCAAACATTGGTGAGAATCCAATGCCCCGAAAACCTAAGGGTTCCACCGGTAGGGTCGTCCGCGGTGGGTTAGTCAGGACCTAAGGCCAGGCCGAAAGGCGCAGTCGATGGCAAACAGGTGAATATTCCTGTACTAATTTTATGTTTGCAGCGAGGGACGAAATAAGTCTAAACTAATCCTACTTTGGTTTGTATGGATGGAAATGTTCGAAGATGCTGTATGAATAAAAACATACCTAAAAGATCTAAGACATGATACGCTAATAACAATATTAAATGATTTTTAAGTTATTTAACTTTTTATTAGTTAGTTATTGATAATGTTTCCTAGAAAAGCTCCAACTGCTTCTCTTTTTAAGAGGAATATAAAATTACCTGTACCATAAACCGACACAGGTAGGTGTGAGTAGAGAATACTCAGGGGCGCGAGATAACTCTCTCTAAGGAACTCGGCAAAATAGCCCCGTAACTTCGGGAGAAGGGGTGCCTCTCAGCAATGAGAGGCCGCAGTGACCAGGCCCAGGCGACTGTTTACCAAAAACACAGGTCTCCGCAAAGTCGTAAGACAATATATGGGGGCTGACGCCTGCCCAGTGCCGGAAGGTGAAGGAAGTTGGTTATTCATACCGAAAGGAGAAGAAGCTGATAACCGAAGCCCCGGTGAACGGCGGCCGTAACTATGACGGTCCTAAGGTAGCGAAATTCCTTGTCGGGTAAGTTCCGACCCGCACGAAAGGCGTAACGATCTGGGCGCTGTCTCGGAGAGAGGCTCGGTGAAATAGACATGTCCGTGAAGATGCGGACTTCCCGCACCTGGACAGAAAGACCCTATGAAGCTTGACTGTAGCCTGAGATTGAGTTTGGGTTCATCTTGCGCAGCCTAGGTGGGAGGTGTTGATAATTTACTTGCGGGTAAATTGGAGCCATCAGTGAGAGACCACTCTGGACGAGCTAGAATTCTAATGGCGATCCTTGAATCAGGACGCTTGACAGTCTCAGGTGGGCAGTTTCTTTGGGGCGAAGACCTCCTAAAAGGTAACGGAGGTGTGCAAAGGTTCCTTCAGGCTGGACGGAAATCAGTCGAAGAGTGTAAAGATATAAGGGAGCTTGACTGCAAGACCTACAAGTCGAGCAGGGGCGAAAGCCGGCCTTAGTGATCCGACGGTTCCGTGTGGAAGGGCCGTCGCTCAACGGATAAAAGTTACTCTAGGGATAACAGGCTGATCTTCCCCAAGAGTTCACATCGACGGGAAGGTTTGGCACCTCGATGTCGGCTCGTCGCATCCTGGGGCGGTAGTACGTCCCAAGGGTTGGGCTGTTCGCCCATGAAAGCGGTACGTGAGCTGGGTTCAGAACGTCGTGAGACAGTTTGGTCCATATCCGGTGTGGGCGTTAGAGCATTGAAAGGAGCTTTCCATTGTACGAGAGGACTTGGAAGGCTATACCTCTGGTGTACCAGTTATTGTACCTACGGTAAACGCTGGGTAGCTATGTATAGAGCGGATAACTGCTGAAAGCATCTAAGTAGGAAGCCCACCTTAAGATGAGTGCTCTCTAAGGTCACGGCAAGACTAGCCGGTTGAAAGGTGTTCAGTGTAAGGTTAGTAATGGCCTCAGCTTAGACATACTTATAGACCTTCGATTTTGATCTCATTTACATAATAGTAAACTTTACAATTAATAAAATTTATTAATTGTAAAGAACTGGTAAACTTAAGTAAATTGTGGTTTGGGAGCGAAGCTCCCTTACCACAATTTATAAAACACCATAATATTAATACCTATTATTTAATACCTATTATAGTGATAAATAATATATATAATTGCAGATAGTATAGATAATTGTAGATATAGAATTATATTCTAATAGAATTAAACAACTAGAGACTGTGTATATGATTTATGAGTGTATAACAAGATTTATTTTATAAAAATAACTCTTAATTTTTTTTTCTGGTGTGTTTACTGAAATAGAAACACCTCATACCATCCCGACCTGATCGGTGAAACATTTCAGCGGCTATGATACTGCAAGCGGGGGCTTGTGGGAAAGCAGCCGCATGCCAGAATATAAAAATAAAAGCTTTTTATCTAGAATGTTTAAAAGTCTAAAAAACAGAAATTCAGATACAAATCAAATTTTCCTAATTAATTATAATAATTATAAGACCAATAAATTCTTTATATATTAAAGAAAGATTATATATAAATAAGACTGACAAAATAATAAATTTTTTATATATTAAAGCTTGTATGTCAAAGATTTATTAAAATAAGATTTATAAATTCAAAATTATTTGAAGTAATTTCAAAAATAAAGCTTCACTCTTGCTTCACTCTTTCTTATATATTTATATTTTATATATTTCTGAAAATTAAAAATATACTTTGAATTTATTGTTTTGAAATAAATTTATTTTCTATTATTATTAGAATTTACTAATTTTTTTACTAAACTAATGTATTTTTAAACCTTTAAATTAAAAAAACAACTATTTACTGCCAAGGTTAACTGTATTTTTTTTGTACTTCATTTTTTTTAACAGCAGTTATTACCAAATAACTGTACCTAAAACAGATATTTGATAAGTAGAAAGCTAAATATATTATTTAGCTTTGATTAGCAATTATTTACTTAAAAAAACAATAGTCTCTAATATAGTGTGTAGCAGTTATCTAAGTTGATTTTTAATTATTTTAAATATTGTATTTATTACAAGGTTTTAAAACAAATTTTTTTTATGACACTAATCAATAGAATTGATCAGCTGACCAATCGAGAGGATAAAGCCAAATTTTTTCAGGAAGTTCGGATGATTGATAATCCTTTAGCAACTGACATTAAACGAGCCAGAGAATTAGAACAAATAGAACGAGAAGAGCGATTTAAAGCTTTTGCAGAAGCCCGACAAAATAATGATATTGAAAAGGCAATGGATACAAGTCAACCTTTATGGGTTTGCTGTAAATTTTGTCATTATAATAATTTTAAAAAACATTTACGTGAGCGCCTTTATATTTGTGTTCATTGTTCAGCTTATTTACCCATGTCGAGCTATGACCGAGTAGACCATTTAATAGATAAAGGCACATGGCAAGAATTAGATGAGACACTTTCTCCAATTGATACCTTGAAATTTTTTGATGATTTTTCATATGCTGAGCGATTATATGATTCTCAAAAAGAAACAAAAATGCTTGATGCTGTTATTACAGGTTTTGGTATTTTGGATGGGTACCCTGTAGCTATTGGTGTAATGGATTTCCATTTTATGGGTGGTAGCATGGGTGCTGTTGTTGGCGAAAAAATCACACGTTTGATTGAATTTGCTACTTATAAAGCATTACCTTTAATTTTAGTTTGTGCGTCAGGTGGTGCACGAATGCAAGAAGGAGCATTAAGTTTAATGCAAATGGCAAAAATTTCAGCTGCTTTAGAAATTTATCATACTTATGCTAAATTGTTTCATATTTCAGTTCTTACTTCACCAACTACTGGTGGTGTTACAGCAAGTTTTGGTATGCTTGCTGATTTAGTTATTGCAGAACCTAATGCTGTTATAGCATTTGCTGGAAAAAGAATTATTGAAAATATTTTAAATATGGAGGTTTCTGCCGAGTTTCAAACTGCTGAAAATATGTTTAATCATGGTATCATTGACCATATCATACCACGCGATCAATTAAAAGGTGTGTTATCAGAATTTTTGCGATTTCATGTTAATAATGAAACACCTTTTAAACACGCAGGTCATCTTCCCAGATTCCAAACTATGTCATACAGTCTGTTGAATCAAGAAAAATACAGACTTTCAATTGATCAGAAATTGAAAAGCAATAAAAATTTAATTTCAACCACTCTTAATACTTCAAAAAATGATAAAATTGATATAAATCAAAAATTTGATTTAAACTTAGAAAGTTTAAACCTGGATTTATTAAACTCACAGCCACATAGCAACTTTAGAACAAATGGGACCAATCGTACTGATAAGTTAGAGACTATACCTTCAAAACAACAACAGTTAGTGGCTCAAGTGGAAAAATCTTTACTTGAAATATCTGCACTAATATTTCGTTCTATGAATAGTATTTCTAATGTGGAAGAAGGCATGTCCTACAAAGTGTCTCGCAAAGCTAGTGGATTTAATCTTTCAGTTGGTACTGGTAAATATTTCTCTGTACAATCACAAAAGCAAGATTCTACTTTTAATCAATCTTTGACAGATAAAACAAAGCATAAGCCACTCGTATTATCTGAAGAAGGTAAAATTAGTATTTCTACAGCTGGAAATTCCAATATTGGAATGTCCCGACAAGCCAAAACTATAAATACATTAAATATTGCAAAACAGAAAAGTAATTTATACTTCTCCATAGCAGCAAAAAAACGCCGTATACTCACAATTTTGCAAAATAAACGTAATTTATTAACTCGGGCTGAAACACAAGAATTAATTAAAATAGATAGTTTTTTACAATTACAAATAAAACCTCGTTTACAATCATTATTAGATTTAGATATATATTCTAACAACTAAAAACTTCTGATATTAAAATGAGTTAAATGATTTTTCTGATATTAAAATTAATAGTAGATTGTAGTTATTTGAAATTGGTATAATGGCTTCTAATAAATTTTTAATGTATAAACTCTTCTATTTCTTATATAGGTTATTAATAGAAATTTGTGGTATTTGAAATATTTCAAATATATATACGTTTATAAATTAAAGATTTATTAGAAGCAGTACAAATTCAAATATATATATATATATTTGAAACTGGAGGTTTATAAACAGTATTTCTTATTTATATTTATGGTTTTTTAACCAAATCTACGATTTGTTAGCGTTTTTTACTTATGTAACAAAAAAATATGTAACCAAAAAAAGATATTTTAAATAAATAACACATCTATTCTAAGCTACTGCTTTTTTTATAAAATAGGCTTTTATATTATATATAAGAAAATTTATATATATATGAATATGTATATATGTGGTAACAAATAAAAGCTTCTTTTCTATAAATGAATTTGTTGACGGGATACATATACATGTTAAATTTCCAATTTTATTTATTAAAACGTGTTTAGTTGTGTCTATTTATCTATGCATATTGGTATTTATAGCCAGGGTTGATAAGTATGCATCTTATTGGCTAAAAATAATATTTATTATTGTTTGCTCACTTTATAGCTAAACTTTTTAAATACAAAACTTAATATACAAATAAGTAAGTACGCCCCTGTTTATTAAATTTGTATTTATCATGTTTACTATATTTAGTATGGTGCACTAATTGATATAATCTTTCAATATAATCTTTATAGATTATATTTATTTTTTGGTTTTTTGTTTAATATATTTTTTATGATTTTGATAAATACAATGTGGTTTTTTATTCAAGATTTTTTAATAAGTTTAAAAAAAGGTTCACAATACATTTGGAGTATTTCTTATATAGTTTTTGGACTTTTAGTGCCAATTCTGACAGTATATTTTACTGCAATTCAAATTGTTTTTTTAGACCCTCATGCTTTTATCATGGAACCAATAGCTCAAGCAGCATACTCCTTAACATTAGCAATGAGTTGCATTGCCTGTATTTTTAATTCTAGTTTTGGGGCATTATTAGGGTGGGTTATGGCCAGATTTAACTTTTTTGGGCCTGCACGAAAATTAGCTGATTGTTTTATTGATTTACCATTTAGTATTTCTACTGCAGTTTCTGGTGCTGCCCTTGCAACAACTTATGCAACTAATGGTATTTTTGGGCATTTGTTGAATCAATTTGGAATTACAGTGCTATTTACTAAACTAGGTATTGCAATTGCTATGCTTTTTGCATCGTTCCCTTATATGACTAGAACTATACAAGCTACTTTATATGAAATTGAACCCGAAATTGAAGAAGCGTCAGCCTCATTAGGTGCTACTGATGGAGAAACATTCCGCAAGGTGATATTTCCTATATTGATACCTTCATTAATTGCTGGAGCCCTTTTTATAGTTTCAAGATCTATTGGTGAATTTGGAACCATTGTAATGATTTTCATCAAATGTAGCATATGCGGATTTAGTCGCAACTGTATTACTTTCACAGTATTTAGAAAATTTTGATTATACAGCAGCTACAGTAGTGGGTACTAGTATATTAACTTTATCATTCACTCTTTTTATAAGTATCAATGTTCTACAAAATTGGAGCCAAAAACTTTTAAATCAAAATTTCAAATTTACTTTTGACTAATAACATTCATTATTATCACTTTGTTTGGATAAATAAATAATAATAAGAATTATATTCTATAAATTCTAATAAGAATTAGACTCTATACATTAGATGTATATAATTGATTACAAATATAAAACCTACAGATGTTTTTTGACTTTATCAACTTTGATAGATATCAACATATCAAACGATTTTGTAAGCTTTTGTAAGCTCTGGCATAATTCTGATTAATTAGCTTATTACAAAATTCCAATATATGAATTTTACGACAACTCATTTTGTTTAAATGAATTTGTTATTATAGAAATCCATTTTATCAATCTTATAGATATAAAGAAGTTTTACCTGGTCGATGAATCTCCCTGCCACATAGATATTTTAAAGAAATTAATTTGAAATTAAATTTTGTTTTATTTCTTATATTATATATTTTTATTTGTCTATATTTGGATCTTTAATAATTAATTAATTATTTTTAATTACCACTTTTTTCCAATATATTATTTGCTTAGTTTGTTAAAAAAAGGGACTACCCAGATTCGAACTGGGGAATAAAGGTTTTGCAAACCTTCGCCTTACCACTTGGCAATAATCCCATTATTATTTACACTTATAAAGTGTTGTAATTTATCTTATACAAAAAGATATTTTATCTACTACTAAGTTAACATAGTGCTTGCTTGATTACCACATTTGGAGTTTAATAATAAAAACCTGTTTAAACTATTCAAGGGCTTATTTAAAGGGTGCTACCAAATTAGCATATATATATATTAATTTGTTAACTGTCTAAAATATTTTGTGTATTATTTATTTAGATCAATTCAATAATTCATTTTATTAAATACTAACAACTTAAAGTTTTTTGCATAAAATGCTACCATCAAACTCATATACTCATATATATATGAATTTTATTAGGTATCTAACAAGCATTAATTAATCCAAGTTTTATAAAAAAATTTTTATCAAAACTTATTTTCTGTCCAAATTCAAGTATACCAATTTGCAAGGTGTATATAGTAGAACGGAATAAATCAAGCTAAACAATAAATCAACTAATGTTTGTGAAACTAAATTAGAGTATGTATATATGAGGTCGTATATATGTGAGTTTTATTACCAACTTTATAAGCCTTCTAAATTAAAAAATTCTTCTTTAGGCATTTTTGCTATTAAAATATAATATATATTATATATTAGCATGTTCAAATTGCTATTACTACTATCATATTTTGATACAAACGTTAGCTGTTGCTTTACTTACCATGAACCTTTAGAAGATCTTTGATTTATTTACGGTCGTAAATATGCAGTTTTGGATTTAATGTGATTTGTATAACATTTATGATTTTTACTAAATATAAAATGACATTAATTAATTATGAGTTGGTTAAATTATTGATCTTACTTTATTAGCGGGAACAGGATTTGAACCTGTGACCTTAGGATTATGAGCCCTACGAGCTACCAGACTGCTCTATCCCGCGTTTGTACTTATTTTAACACATAAAAATTCTAGTTTTATAACTAGAATTTTTTAGACTACTATTAAAAATAATTTAAACATATTAAAAATTGTCAAACATTAATTTTAATAGATGAGTATATATTATTAATATTAATATATTATTAATACATGAGTATATGTTGTTGACGTATAAACAATATAGTTGTTGATATATAAAAAGATGTCCACTTTAATAAATAAGACAAATATAGCTTATTGAAAAATTTATTATCTCAATAAATAAATATTTATTTATTGAGATAATAAATTTTCACAGCATAAAAGATTTATTTAGTTCAATTCTACATTGATTTATGATCCACTTATTAGCATATATATAATATGCTATTTCTAACAGAATGGATATTATTTGACTTTATTTCTGTAATTTTAATAATTAGTATATAAATTACTATATATTAATGCTTTTGATATTCCATCAAAAGTTTAAACCACAAAACTATTTAAGATGCCTACAGCAAAAACTAATAATACCCATGCACCCAGCCCCGAAAAAACAGTTGTTTTATTTTCTGTCCATCCATCTGGAGAAGCAAAAACAACAGGAACCCCAACAATTAATACAAATGAAAGGCCAATTAAAGCTAGAAGTGTTAGTTGAAATATTAAAGTCATAAATTAATACCTTTTTTTTATTTTTTTCATACCCATATATGCTTACTTTGTTGTAAAATTCATATTTATGAATTTGCTCGGGTTAGTGACAAAGCAGCGACAATAGCCAATACAAAGATTTTTTGACAAAGATTTTTTAGATGTGTGCTAAGATTAAAAAGGTTTTACCATAAATAATTTCTATAAGAAACTGCTCTGTAATAAATTTATTTATTATAATAAGGTTGTACTTTATAAATTGTTGATTTATTTAATGCACTGTTTAGTTTTAATATTTTTACGGAAACTAAACACCATTTTCTGATTACATAAGTAAGAAACATAGTTCTTAAAGTTTTTTATAAGAAATAATACAACTTATGATTGGTTTATTTCGTATAAAATAAAACCGTCATCGGTAAATAAATCTTTGATTTATAACAGCCCATTTCATCAATTGATAAAGAAATACAACCTCTTATTTACCTATGTTGTATTTACCTATATAAGCAAATAAGGTCTAATTTCATTTTTATTAAATTTAACTCAATTATAAAAAAAATTACTTGGCGGGGAGATTTATCGACCAGGTGATTTAATTAAAACTTTACTAGTAATATTTAATTTAGTTAAATTTATGTTAAGTCAAATCTATCCTATGTATTTCAGCCTATATGTTCAGTAAAAATATGAAATATGTTTAAAAGTAGTTAGATAGATTTGTAATTCCTCATAGAAAATTCAAAGCAATTCGCAAAAAACATCATACTTATTGTAATAGAATGAATATTATTTCAAATTACCAGCAAAATTTTTTATAAGCCTGTAATATAAAACTAAATAGAATAGGATTGAAATTATTTCAGCAATTAACCTATTTTTTGTCTCTAAACAATTTTTTTTTGGCACAACTTTATAAGCCTCCTTATCAAATTTCTATATATGAATTTGTCTTATAAATCATAAATTTATTAACAGCAGGAAACAACTCATAAATATGAATTTTATTCTTAATATATATATATATTTGAGCTTCCTCATCAAATTTATAAAAAAAGGGCAAATAATTCATATAAAAAAAAATAATTCATATAAAAAATAATTCATATATATATCAATTTGCTGTTGGCTAAGGTAGTCAAAATAATAAGAAACAATAAAAAAATAAATTCTGATCTATGAATTTTTTGGTTTGGCAGGGAGATTCATCGACCAGGATATAACCTCATTACATATTTTTGACAGATATGGCTAATATATATAGATCTATAAATAATATATTATTTATACATATATATATATATTAGTCTCAGTCTCAATTATCGATCTATGAACTTATAAAGCAAAGATTTATTAGAAGCAAGCTTACAAATTATTTAGATTTTATTAAGGTACTTACTTAATAAATCTTAAATAAAAGTATCCCAAATTGGGTTTGATTAGATTTTATTTTATAGTAAATTATTAATCATTTGTTCAAAAATTAGAGCTGTAGATCTTGTTTTTACAAAGATATTTTTTTCTTACAGAACTCGGAAAGAATTACTATTAACACATTCATATTTTGAAAAGGCACTTCTGGTTATTTATTTCTAGTAAATAAGTCAAAGATTTACTATATATACCTATGGCCTGTCAACTTGAGATTTATATATTTGTAGTAATAAATCTTTTATTTATTATATGAGCTTAGAAAAATAAGTAAAATAGTTTTTTTTAAGAAGCTCTCATAGTTTTCCAGCAAATTCAAATATTTGAACAGCAGGTCCATATACATGAATTTTTAATTAACCAATAAAAATGGTTGAGATTTGAATTTGATGAATAAATATTAATTAAGCCATAATTTATGGCTGGCAGGAAGATTCATCGACCAGGTAAATCTATGATTTATTTATCGGTATTTATACCATCTTTATGGAGATTAATTGCTTGTTTAGTTTAAATATTTATTCTCGTGCAGTCATTTTCAGCCAATTTTGTGCTTCAATATAATTAGTAGGAGCTAATCGAATAGCTTCTTTCCAATAATCTGCTGCTTTATCAAAGAGCATTTTAGATATTTCTGCTTGACCGTTTTCTATCGCTTGCTCACCACGATAATGATATATCACAGCTATATTATTTAATGCTTGTGGTAAAGATGGATTTCGTTCTAAAGCTTGATAATAATATTCCAAAGCACGAGCGTGTTCTCCGTTAGATGTATGTATTAAACCAATATTATAAAATATATAACTTCTATCATAAGCGTCTACTTCTAAACGCATAGCTTCATAATAATTTTGAAGTGCTTCAGCATATTCACCTTCCGATTGAGCGGACATACCTTCACGATAATAAGTAAAAGCTTGTTTTTCTCGATTAGAAGTAGGTAAAACTTTTAATAAGATATCAGCAATAACTGTAAATGTTTTATCAATAAAATTGTCATTTCGTTGTGATCTTGGCATAGAATTTTTTTAATTAACATAAAACAAATATAGAGATTCAATTTTTTGCAAATTCATATATATGAATTTGCAAACCAAATAAGAAGCCTTAAACTAAACTATTAATAAAATTATTTTTAAATTAATTTTTAGCAAATTCTTATATATATATATATATATATTATATATATATTTATATATATTTTGCTTTAATATGATAACCTATTTTATTTAGTACAAATTTAAATATAAACTACATATATATAATATATTATAAATAATAATATTTATGATTATAAGTTAATATAATTTATATAAGTTATATATATGTCTAGCTACATTGGTTATTTTGTTACATATATTACTATTCACTTTATTTATCAAAAAAAGGTAGTCTACAAATTAATCTCTATTAATTTGAAAACTGTATGTTTATCTATTTAAAGCAAAAATAGGTTATATAAAAAATGCAAAGAATAGTCCTCATTACATTTTGAATTAAAGTATATCATACTAGTTTTTGATTTTTTTAATTTTATTACTCCTTTATAGATAAAGGTGGTGATTTAAGTTTTAAAATTTTACTAAACAATTTTTTATGGAAGTCTATAAAAAATTTGTTATTACTGTAAAAAATTTAGTAAACAATTTATTTTTATTGGTAGGTATATGTATATACCATTTTTTGTATGATATAGATATATATCTAGTTTTTAATCAAAAATTGAGGCCTCATATATCTATATATAGAGAGATCTCAATTTGCTGCCATTAATCTTAGATTTATAAAAGTTGATTAAAATTTAAAATTTATATGCGGTAAGATTTTTATAAAAATAGACTACTACTGGAATAAAATTTTCTAAAGTCGCTTATTTCAAAATGTTACGAGTATAACAGTAACAGTTTGCTACCTGGTTTAAATAGCCATATTTTTAAAGACAAAAAGCTCACATGTTTAGAAACACCTGTTTAGAAAGAGGCACAATATATAATAATACCTTGTGTAATTATCCTAGCTTTTTTATTTAAGTATCTACAAATTGATATATTGAATTTGTCAATTTGTTGACAAGTCATATATATAACAAATTTTTAACTTATAAAATTTGTCATACTTAAAATATGACAGTAATGACGTAGATATATTAAAAGCAATCAAACAAGTATTAAAAGCTTTTAGGTTTTTTATAATTAGAGGAGAGATCTAAATGCTAGGTGGGTTGAGTGCTGTAAATGCGCATATATGCGCATTTGCAGCACATTAAATTTTTAATGGGCGAGCGACGGGAGTCGAACCCGCGCATGATGAAGCCACAATCCATTGCCTTAACCACTTGGCTACGCACGCCATAAAAAAAACTATATCGTGTTAAATGATAAAAATCAACTTTTTTAAGTTAAAAGAATTTATTTCGATATAAAATTTTATTTTGGATTTAGAATATATATACAAATTTTTTGCCAGCTTATGGGTTGAGAGGGATTTGAACCCTCGACCAACCGGTTAAAAGCCGGATGCTCTACCACTGAGCTACCAACCCACTTAATTTTATTGTAACATAATACAAAAATAAAAGGTATTTAAATAAAAGTTATTTAACTTTATAACATTTAAGCTTTATAAAATAGTAAAATTTCAATTTGTTACTTTAGTATTATTTTTTAATATAATTTATAAACATAAAAATTCATATATATGAATTTTTAATTATTAGATTAACCTTTGGTTTAATAAATATGACTTTGCAAGATGTATATAGTAGAGTGTTTCAAATATTTTTTACAGATTCTATATTTATCTAATATATTAGACAGATTAATAATAAGTTTATTAAAAAACTTGCTAGAAAAAATTTGGAATGTATATATATATATATGAATTTGAATACAAAAATAAATGGAGCCTCCAATTAAAATTATTTGCTAAAAAAACAAGAAGATAACAGTGGATTCTCTTATTTACGTCAAATTAGGATATGCATTTAGAATAAATTTAAAATCTGAATCCTCTATATCTTTGGTAAGAAAATGTTGGAAGCAAAATACATTTTATTTTATAAAAAATAGATTAATAAAAAATAAATAAATAGTGTATAAAAGAAAATAGGTTGATAAATCTATATATGAACTATTTACTTAAATAAAGTTTAATTAATAATTAAATTTAAGTAATGTAAATATATGTAATATTTATAGAATTAGTTTGATTTTACAGTATTATAAGATATGTATTCTAATTTTGTATTCAATATATTTAAAATTTTGTATGCACCAAAATAAAAATTACTTTGACTTATTAAAAATCATAGATAATACTTTAAACAATAAAAGATTATTAGAACCCAATTTGTCAATATTATTAAGTATTTCTGGAGGACAAGACTCTGTTTGCTTATTTTTTTTATTTGAAATACTAAAAATTCAATGGAATTGGAATATTTCAATAGTTTACTGCAATCATTTATGGCAAAAAGAATCTTTTAAAACACAAAATCAAATTTGTAAAATAGGCTATTTTTTTAATAACCTTATTTATGTAGCTACTTTTCCTGGGCAAACCTCTAATTGGCCGGTTGTAATGACAAATAAATATTTTTTAAACAATAAATCAAGATATATTGAAGTGGCAAAAAAGGCTTCAACGTTACAGCTAATAAATCAAAAATTGTTTAACACGAATATATCTCTATTTTTGGAAATTTATATTTACGAACCTTTATCTATATTTGGGTCTCTTTATATATGCTGGGGTGTTTCTAATAAAATAATTATTATTGAATTTTACCTGGTCGATGAATCTCCCCGACACAAATTAATAAATATTAATTTTTTAACACCCCTTTATTTTGATCAGAGGCTTTTTATAAATCAAAGATTTATTTACCTCGACCAGCGATTGGGACAGATTCACCCATTTATTTTTACAAATGGAGCGCATTTACAGCACCCTATTATTCAAACTATTGGTAACTTAAATGTAAAGATTTGGAGACTCAACAAGATGTTGAGTTTCACTAGTAATAAATTAATAAACAAAATGTTGAAAGTGACTACTTCCTTTACTGAACAAAAATCTCGAAATTGGCGTTATGAACTATGGCAAAAACTTAGTTTTTTTTATGAATATAAGTTTTTAATCACTGGGCATACAACTACTGATCGTGTTGAAACTTTGTTATTAAATTTAGTTCGAGGTCGGGCAAAAAGGGAGTGACTTCTTTGCAATGGCATAAAAAAATAGTTAATAATTTCTGGAATCCGTGCTTATTTTCTGATAAACAAACCTTTGGTAAAACAAGAATTGTTTGTTTATGTTATGGTCAATGTGGTTGTGGTGCTAGTAAAATAAAAAAAACTTCCCAATTTAAATTTATAATTCCAAGTAACTGTTTAAAAGATTTGTCTGTATTGTTAAGCAAAAATAAAGCCCATTCATGTTTAAAATATTTGTCAACTGTTAACATGAGACAGCCCCTAACGCGACAACTTTTAGGGTTACAACCCTTCCTATTTATATATATGAATTTGAGAAAGTCTCATATAAAAAATGGCTTAATAAATAGAAGAGTTCTGAACATATATACAATAAAATTCACAAATATGAACCACAAATTCCTGATTTACAAAACCAAAAAATTGTGGCTAACAAATCTTCAATTGTTACAGCAAGAGATTCTCACATCTAAACAACTGTTACAAAAGCCAGATCAGGCTTTTATTGCAAAATTTCTCTCAAAAAGATATCAAATTTCTCAGCAAAAACTTGCAAAGCTAACAAGGTTAAAATGGTATTTTTTGTATAAAAAATTATTAGTTTATAAAAAAAAGTTGGGCAAAAAAAATTGTACAGTATTAAACATAAAATCTAATATTTTTAAGATTTTTTGCCACCAAAGTGTAGCTACAGTCATCTCAAATAAAAGTATTAATAATAGTCGCAAATATGCTATTGTAGAAATAAAAGATTTACTTTATCAAATACAGAAACTATACCTTTTTCCAAATCCTCCGCAAATTGATATATATCAATTTGCGGAGGGAGCATGTTTTTTTAATCCTTTATTTGTAAAAACTTTCAATTATGAACAATGTCGACAAAAACCGAAGTACAATTTAAAAGTTTATCAAAATAACAATAAATTAAAAATAAATCACACATATATTTATAAAAAATTTATTAATAAATTTTTTATAAATTACTGATCCTCTATTTATTTTATAAAAGTTTTTTAAAAAAATCTGTTTTAGATTTCAAAATTTAGCAAAATTTTATTTATCTCTTTAAATTTAAAATTTACAACATTATTTATTTTTTTTTGCAAAAATACATATATATATTAATTTGCAGATAAAAATAAAAAGTTTTTTTCTGTTAATTAAGTATTAATTGTCGTCTATATACATATTATTATAAATGAATTAATTAAGACACAATTTTTATAAAAGTCTTTATTTCCACAAGTTAAATATGTGCAAATTCATATTTATCTAGGAAGCAAAGCTTCTGGAAAATTCATAAATATGAATCAAAGATCTTATTTATGGACCTTTGGTTAAAAATTCATAAATATGAATTTGTAAAGTTAATAAATTCCAATTTATGAACCCTTATAATTGTTTTGACCCGCAAATTCATATATATGAAGTAGAGCGCAATAAATCAAGTTAAACAATAAATCAACTTGTGTTTGTAAAACTAGGCTGGAGTATACATATGAGACAGTATATATATATGAATTTTATTATCAATTTAATAAGCAAAAAAAAATAAATTAATAAGAGACAAAAAATAGGTTGAGTTTACAAAATCAGGCTGCTATATAATAAATAAATTATGTGAATTTTATTCAGGCAGCATATTTGTGAATTATGCTGATCAATGCACCCTCCACTTTTTTTATTTTCGCTAAAAATATGATCAATATACAGATTGTTGAGTAAAAATCAAAATACCTTACAAATTAAACAAACTTTATTATGAAATGAAAGTTTTATTTCTTGTTAAAAACATACAAAATTTATTAATATTACTACATAATTGAGTAGTATTAATAGATAGGTGATAACAGAAATGTATTACCTTCTTATCAAATAACCTTCTTATCCATTGGATAATAGAGATTGAAAAATTCATAAAAATCACACACTTAATTTAAAATATATATATATATTAAGCCAAATTTATATAGATTTTTAATTTGAAACTTGTATAGTATATATTATTTGTTAAGAAATATCTATTGACTAATTTATAGTAATAAATTGGAGCTTTATAAGTTTTTATATGTGTAAAATTGATGAATTTGACTATATATATTTTTTGTCAAGAATATGTATTATTGTATTAATAAAGATAACTTAGTAATAAACATGTAAAAAGAAATAAAAGCATTGAGGCTGGGGTCAAAATTCGAACAAATCTTTTTGCCTCTGTATAAGTTAGAAACAAGTTCATTGAATATAACTGCCTAATCACTGGGTTAAATCGATAAGTTTGTGGCATATAAAAAACTATAATAAAAAAAGCTAAAAATAATCTAAATGTATTCATATTTGTATTAAAAATTTGATTAATAAACTATGTAATAAAATAAAAATATATGAGCAGTGAGCCTATTTTAGATATGTGACATTCTGTTAATATTTAAAGTTGTGGTTATATCTATATCTATAAATTTATATACTAGTGAAAAAGTTTGTTTTGTAACAAAAAAATATATATATTAAGCCAAATAAAACTGATAACAAATAATATTTCCTGATAAAGGACTTAATAAAAATGGAATTTTACAAGTTTGCGAGGCTACAAAGTTCTAAATATATATTTGGCTTATAAATTAAAGATTGATTAGAAACAACCTAACAATATAAATATTGTTATTATATATATGATGTTAAACATATTCTATTTAGAAAAATGAATTGCCTAAATAACCATTTAAAGGTTGCTTATGTTAGTGCGGACAGAATTAATATTATAATTAATAATATTAGTAATTAATAATAATTAGAAGTATTAATATAAAAAAAATCTCAAATTGTTTAATAGAACATATTAACATTGTTTGTAAAGTTTTGTTAACAAAGCTTTACAAATTAATAAATATGAATTTGAAATTTGAATATTTGTTTTGTCTGTTTTTTTATATGTGCTAATAAAATACTTTGCTGTTACTTTGTTAATAATCCTTAACTTTAATATTTAATATAATAGATATATATATCTTATATATTATAAGAAATAATAAAAAATTTCTGGAACAATATTAGCATAAGATGTATTTTAACCGGAATCAAATAATTTGTGTTAATAGGTAACATTTAATTTTAGGCTTCTTATAAAATTCATATACATGAATTTTATAAAGAAAACGTCTAGGTTTTGCTAAGTTAAAAAATTCAAATTTAGGAATTTTTATAATTGTTTTGATATAAGGGCTGTAAATAAATCAGAGATTTATCTGCAAATTGATATATATCAATTTGCTTAAAAATGATAGATTTATATACCTTCAAATATATATATATATATATATTTGATATATATATATATCAAATATATGAAGTAGAGCGGAATAAATCAAGCTAAACAATAAATCAACTAATGTTTGTAAAACCAAGTTAGAGTAGGTATATATATGGGGTAGTATATATGTGAATTTTATTAGAAGCTTCTTCCTCTAAATTAGGGATATTCCATTTCTTGCAAATTAATATATATGAATCTCAGATTCATATATATTAATTTGGGGGTCTAAACAATCATAAGAGGTTCTCTATTTTTTGAAAGGGAGTTTTTAATCTTCATATATATAAGCTGACAAATTAATAAATATGAATTTGTAAAGCTTTATAAAATAGTATTTGTAAAATATTTTTTATATGAAAATTGTCATTTTCACATAGTGATTATCTAATATAGTTTTATAATCTCTTTTGATAACAAGCAACGGGATTCTAATAGAAGAGTAGGCGTGAATAATAGGATTTGTAAAGTTTATTTAAATAAACACTTTTTTATTTCTGTTTATTAGTATAAGTGGTGTTATTATCTATTTTTCTGCTGCTACAAGATCCACTATTCCATAAGTTTTCGCTTCACGTGCTGACATAAATTGATCGCGATCCATATCACGAGCAATAGTATCTAAAGGTTGGCCTGTTCGTTGAGCATAAATACGAGCAACTTGGCGACGAATGCGAACAACCTCCTGTGCTTCATGCACTATTTCAGAACTTTGACCTTCACTTCCACCTTCTGGTTGATGTATCATTATTCGAGAATGTGGAAAAGCCAACCTTTTTCCAATATCACCACCTGCTAATATAAATGAAGCCATTGAAGCAGAAATACCAACAGCTATTGTATTCACTGGTGTATTGTTAAAACGCATAGCATCATATATAGCAATTCCAGATGTTACAGATCCACCAGGAGAATTTATATAAATAAAAAATTCTTTTGAATCATCCCGCGTGCTTAAATATATTAAAACACTTACAATTTGATTTACGGCTTCATCATTAAGGTCACCACAAATTACAATAAGTCTTTCCTGATAAAGACAATGGTAAAGATCAATCCAATCAGCTTCTTCTTCGTCGGGAAGAGCATAAAAAACTTTTGGAACACCAACTGGCATATATATTTTTTTCCTTTTTATTTAAATAAAACTAATTTCAAATTATTCCAACTTTGTTTTATTTATAAGCATATGCTAAACAAGCTGTATTTGTTTTTCACTAAGAAAAATATATATTTTTGAATTTATCTATAAAAATTTTTGTCTATACTATAAAAATTTTTAGTATGTACAACTTCAAATATAATATTGCTATAAATCTAAATGAAAAAAACTTATAAAAGTAACATCATGTGAGTATTTAAGTAAGTTGGTAAATTGGCTGCAAATTCATATATATGAATTTGCAGTTTTATCTTTGATTTATTTTTTACAACAGTATATTTTAAAATTATTAATTTTACTTATTTTATTTTTTATAATTTTTTATTTGTTGTTTATTATATTAAATATATTTAATAGAGTTATTAAAAATATAGCATAATAATTTATCTGTTTCAAGTTTATTGTAAATATAAAAACAACTTAATAAGTTTTTGTTTGTATGCCTATTATTATATGACATATTGGTTTTTTCTAACCTTTGGTAAGGTTATAGTAGTAACTACTCAATTATAATTAGAGCAGTTTAATAAGTGAGATCCTATCCACAAATTTATATATATATTATATAAGTACAAGCAACCCAAAAAATTGGAGCTTATTTTTAATAAATCTTTAATAAATCTTTGATTTATAAGCTTAGATTGAAAAGTATATATTTATAAGATATATGTTTATAAAATATATATTATATATTGAGGCTTAGATTGAAAAGTATATATTTATGCCAGAAATATGAATTTTTTATATATCTTGTTGTAATGTATAAAAATTGCATAAAAATTTTATTTGTATAAATCTATTTTTTGGATCAAATGGTAAAATTAGAAGTAGTAATAGATCCAAAATAAAATTAAAATAATTTTAATTTTTAATTAATTTTGTTATAATTGATAATCTATTGGGTCTTTGTTTTATAAAATTAAAAAAATTGATTTATCTACTTCCAAACAAGTGTATATAATATAAACAAATAATGTAATATAAATAATTTACTATATATTTATATTTTATACATATGAATTGAGAAGCACATATCAAGAGAGACGGATATGAAGAGAGGCGTAGATAATATGAACTCGTATTAACACATATATTTTGAAAAAATTATAATTTAAAATAGATGTTAAATTATAGTACTTTTTTTTGCTTTAAAGATATTATGTATGTTTATGTGTTAATACAAAAAAATTTGTTATTTTTTTTAGTTACAATCTTTGAATTTTTTAAAAATTTGATTAAATATTGCTGTTTCTAAATCTATGATTGATTTACTGATTTTATATGGTTAGTTAAAAATTAATATGTGTTATTTTTGCTTATAAAATTCAGATATCTGAATTTTATAAGCAACTTTATAAGCAAAAAAAAATTAATTAATAAGACTGCTTCGAATAAATATGAATTTTCAACCACCAAATTTATATTAATCAACTTATTAAGCTAATAAAGCTTCAATTTGTGGGTGATACCTTATTTTTTTCGTTTTTTAAAATAGGTCAGTCAAATTAAATATGACCTATAGATTGCATAATTAGAATTTAATTTTAAATTAAAAATGTTTCACTTCAAGAATAGCTATATATTAACAAATATTAAATTTAATTTTTAATTTTATTTATACAGGCTGACACAGTACAAGTGCTGTGGTAGCGCCTATATTAAACCAGTACTTGTATACTTATTATGTCACCAAAAAAAATTTTCACACAAATTCTAATATTTCTCATATTAAAATAATAGATTAATATCTATTAATTATTTATTTGATTTAAATATGAACTCATATATATTTTATATATGAACTGATAGATATTGATATATAAACTTATATTTTTATATATGAACTGATAAATATTGATATATATATATATATATATTCATATATATTATGTATTATGTGTAATATAAGTAAAATAAAAATATAAAAAAATTCATATTTTTTTTATTTGCTGAGTATATACTAAGAAGCTAAAAACTCATCTAAAAACTCGCTAATAGCTGAGTTTAAAATATCTTTTACTTTTGGAGTTAATTTTTTTTCTGAATTAACAGCTTCAAGATATTCTGGTTTACGTTTATCTAAAAACTCACGTAAACCTACTAAAAAATCACGTACTTGGTTTACAGCAAGTTTTTGCAAAAACCCATTCGTTCCAGCATAAATACTAGCAACCTGATCTGGCACAGATAATGGAGACGCTTGAGATTGTTTTAAAATCTCACGTAAACGTTGACCTCGAGCTAACTGATTTTGGCTAGCTTGATCTAAATCAGAAGAGAATTGAGAGAAACCTTCCAACTCAGCAAATTGAGCTAATTCTAATTTTAGCGTTCCGGCTACTTGCTTCATAATAGGCAATTGTGCTGCAGATCCTACACGTGATACAGAAATACCAACATTAACTGCTGGGCGTAATCCTGAATTAAAAATGTCAGCTGAAAGAAAAATTTGGCCATCTGTAATTGAAATTACATTTGTTGGAATATATGCAGAAACATCACCTTCTTGTGTTTCTACAATAGGGAGAGCTGTCATGCTTCCACTACCTAGTTGATCGCTTAATTTTGCAGCACGTTCTAGAAGTCGAGAATGAAGATAAAAAACATCTCCAGGATAAGCTTCACGACCAGGTGGGCGACGAAGAAGAAGCGACATTTGTCGGTAGGCTTGAGCTTGTTTTGATAAATCATCATAAATTACAAGAGTATGACGGCCTGTATACATGAAATACTCAGCTAAAGCTGCACCTGTATATGGTGCTAGGTATTGAAGTGTAGCTGGTGAATCTGCAGTAGCAGCAACAATAATTGTATAATCTAAAGCTCCGCGTTCTGTTAAAGTGTTTACTACTTGTGCAATAGAGGATGCTTTTTGTCCAATTGCTACATAAACACAAATAACATCTTTACCTTTTTGATTTAAGATAGTATCTGTTGCTATAGCTGTTTTGCCTGTTTGACGATCACCAATAATTAATTCACGTTGACCTCTACCAATTGGAATCATTGCATCTACAGCTACAAGACCCGTTTGTAAAGGCTCATGAACAGAACGACGAGAAATAATACCTGGTGCATTAGATTCAATTAATCGCGTTTCTGTTGTTTGAATTTCTCCTTTACCATCAATAGGTTCTGCTAATGCATTAACAATTCTTCCTAGAAAAGCTTCACCTACTGGAATTTGAGCAACTTTACCAGTACCACGCACCGCAGTGCCTTCTTGAACTGTTAAGCCGTCACCCATAAGAACCGCACCTACGTTTTTTGTTTCTAGGTTTAGAGCAAGACCTACAGTACCATCAGCAAATTCTAAAAGCTCGCCAGCCATTACATTGTCTAAGCCATAAATTCTTGCAATACCATCCCCTACTTGGAATACAGTACCTACATTTACTACTGTAACTTCGTCATTATACTGTTCAATCTGTTGACGGATAATACTACTGATTTCATCAGCACGAATATTTTTTTTTACCACAATTAATCCCCTTAATTAAGGTTAAATTTTATTATCAACCAATTTAGCATTTTTTTTACAACTTATTTCAAATAGTTTAACTTAATATTTACTTAAAGGGCTGGCAGGGAGATCTGGTCGATGAATCTCCTTGCCAGGTGAATCAAAGATTTATCTGGCAGGGAGATCTGGTCGATGAATCTCCTTGCCAGGTAAATTGAAGATTTATTTATTGCCGGTAATGCAAATAGTTTTTTAAACATTAATTTTTTATTATCTTATATGTTACTTATCCAGTTAAATTTAGAAACACATAGATATATACAATAGATATAGACATATGTATATGTTACATAGATGTATATGTGTGTCTAAGCCTTAATTTAAGATGCTTTTTTATAAACCTGGCAGGGAGATTCATCGACCAGGTGAATCAGAAATTTATCTGGCAGAGAGATTCATCGACCAGGTACATCTCTGATTTATTGACTGCCACTAGTGCAAATATATATTAGTAGCGGTCTTTTAATAGGTTAGGTATGATAATTTAGAAATAGAAAATTAATTATTATAAATGCTTATAATAAATGTTGACACACCATACAAGTTTTATTTATTAGTAGTGCTTGAGAATATTATTTAAGCACAAATTTGAAGAAGCAGCAAATGTATATCTATGAAACCTTATATATCTACGAACCCTTATAATTGTTTAAAAAATATATACATATACAAATTCATAGATATGAATTTGCAAGATGTATATAGTAGAGCTTACTATATATATGAAAATCCATCTAAACAATATTTGAGTTTGTAGAAGCAGGAATTTGCTGAAGAAATGTCTAATAAAGCATTATAAGTATTGATGTTAAAACTATTCTCTACCAGAAGTAATCTTACCCTATGTTCTTTAATTAAGGCAGTTTTTAAATTTGAAGAATCATAAAATGCTAAATTGTAAGTGATTTCAAGAAAATCTTATGTCAATTTGTGAATTCTAAAACTTATTTATAAGGTTTTATAAATAAATAAATTCTATTTATAGCAGCAAATTTATGTGTTACTACTATTTAAATGTATAAATAAAACATTTTAAGATATTCATATAAAGCTTTTATTTATTAAAGCTTTTATCTATAAAAGGCAAAAATTTCATATACATATAAAACTGGCAGGGAGATTCATCGACCAGGTGAATCAGAAATTTATAATCTGCTAATTAAGAACAAAAAAATTTTACAAATTCATATTTATGTCTTAATATATAAATATTTTTAGGAGGTTAAAAATTCATATATATGAATTTATCAAGCTTTAAATAAATTTGCTAGTAGATAAAGCTTATTAATTTCCTGGTGGTTTATACTCAATAAACTTATGAATTTTATAATTATTAATTACAGTTTGAACTCTTGAGTCTAAAGAGCTTTTTAATTTTTGTTTAACTTGAGTTATAGCTGAATTAACTACTTGTTTAGATATTTTAGAAATAGCACGTTGTCGTTGAACTGTTAAAGTTTCTTGTTGTGTTTGTTTGAATCTAGCTGTGTCTGCTTCAATTTTAGTATTCTTGTTTTTCTTTTCTAATTCTGCACTTAACACACTTTGTTTTTTTATTTCCATAGCCGACTTTTCAGCTAATTCGAGTTCTGTTTTAGCTAAATTTAGGCGTGCTTCTGCATCTTTAGCACGTTGATCTGCTTCACGAAAATTTCGTAATATAGTTTCTTTACGAGCATCAAGTAAGGAAATTAAAAAATTCCGCCCAAGAGTAAAAACAAGACCAAGCACAACAGAGAGATTAATAATATTTGTTTCAAAAACATTTGTATTAATTCCGAAGCCTTCTCCTAATGAAAAAGTACTCTCTCCTAATAAAAGGGTGAAACTCACCATAAACACCTCCATAAGTTTTTGTTTTAAATTAGTTTCAAAAAAAGAATAACTAAATAATAGCTACCAAATAATCCAATTTAGTTGTGGCCAAATATATATATAAAGCCAAATTTATAAAAGCTTTATTTATCTCTAAAAGCTATGAATATATTAAAGAGTAGCCCTTTAATATGGCAGTGTCGCATCAAACTTATAATAAAATTTATTAACACATATTTGACACATTTTTTTTACAATAAAAATATTTTTATTGTAAAAAAAATGTGTCAAATATGTGTTAATAATTGATAAATATTAATCTTTAATTAATATTTATTAATCTCAAATCTATAAAGATTTAATAATCATCTATTTTCCTTATCAAACTCCTAAGCCTCTAAATTAGATAAGCCTACTTATGAATTTGCAAAAGTTATAAATCAAAAATATAGATAAAGCTTATTTATCTACAAAAATTTTATATATAAATTTATGAACACGTTTTGATTCTAAAATCAAATAGAAAATTTTATTTAATTTTCAGTTTAGAATTAAGAAACAAATGGGTTTGCAAAAAGAAGAGCTAAAGCAACAACTAAACCATAAATTGTTAAAGATTCCATAAAAGCAAAACTTAATAATAAGGCACCACGAATTTTACCTTCAGCTTCTGGTTGTCTTGCAATACCTTCTACAGCATAACCAGCAGCAGTTCCTTGACCAATACCAGGACCAATAGCAGCTAAACCAACAGCTAATCCAGCAGCAATAACAGAAGTCGCAGCAACAAGTGGGTTCATAATTTTTTTTCTCCAATAGTAAAGTGTAATATCCACTACCAATCAAAATTAAAAACTATATTAGCAAATTTTTTATCTATTTTCATTTCATAAATATTTGTTGCTAATATATATTTGATTTATAAACTAAATAAATAAAGTTTTTTATTTAGATATAAAATCAAAAGTATTTAAACTATGCTAATACTATTAGTCAAAATAATAGCTACTTCATATGTATTCATACAAAAACTCACATATTTATATTTGGTTCTCTTATATGGTATTTTCAATTTATAAATCTCTTGAGCTTCTGGAAAATTCATAATTATGAATTTTTAACCCTAAAAAATGTATTTTTAACAAAAATATATGACTAGATTCATTTTATAAAGGAGCTGGCGGGGAGATTCATCGACCAGGTGAATCTTTGATTTATAAGCCGGGGGTTTCGGAGTTGGGAGTTAGGGGTTGGGGGTAATCAAAGCCCCCTTACCCCCTTAGCCCCTAACTCCCTCGGCTGCAAATTCATATATATGAATTTGCAGATAAATCATAACTTTTACATATATAATATATATGATCTGTCAACTAATTAGTATTTATAAATTTGTAGTAATAACTTGTAGATTTATAAGTTTATATATATAAGAAAGTAAATATTCTATTTACTTAACCTAAATATACTATTTATAAAAAGCCAATATATAAAATATTTTTAAAGAAAATCATATATATAAAGATAAATCATATATATATGGTATATAAAACAAAAAGTTGTAAAACTATATATGGGTTTATATATAATATAAAAATAGAAAAATAGGTGTATTATATACAAATACTATCTTTAAATTAACATATTAAAGGCTTATTTTGTTAATGACCTTCTAAAGATTCGCCTATATAAGCACCAGCCAATGTAGCAAAAACAAGTGCTTGAATACCACTTGTAAATAACCCTAATAGCATAATTGGGATAGGCACCACTAGTGGAACTAGAGAAACCAGTACGCCTACTACCAGCTCATCTGCTAATATATTACCAAATAGTCGAAAACTTAATGACAATGGTTTAGTAAAATCTTCAAGTATGTTTATAGGTAACAAAAAAGCAGCTGGTTGAACGTATCGTTTAAAATAGCTTAGTCCTTTTTTGCGCAATCCAGCGTAAAAATATGCTATAGAAGTTAATAGTGCTAAAGCTACTGTAGTATTTATATCATTTGTAGGTGCTGCTAATTCACCATTTGGTATTTCTATAAGTCGCCATGGAATTAACGCACCTGACCAATTTGATACAAAAATAAATAAGAAAATAGTACCAAGATATGGCACCCAGCTCAAATACTCTTCTTCACCAATTTGGGTTTTAGCTAATTCGCGAATATATTCTGTAAAAAATTCAGTTAAATTTTGTGCACCTTCTGGTGGACCTAAAGAAGAAGTGTTGTCAGCAAGTTTTAATTTACTATTTCCAAGAAAAGAAACTGTTGCAATAATTGCAAAAACAACCCATGAAGTTATTAATACTTGGCCATGAAGTTGATAATTTCCAACTTGCCAATAAAAATGCTGTCCAACTGAAACTTCAGAAAGTTCAAAGACAGGATTTATATTTGTAAAAAACGTATTTATCATATTTTATTATTTTGATTTATTAGTTCTAATCACTTTATTCTAATACAATCTATTTTAACAGAGTATTATTATATATAATATATTATAAATATAATATTTTGTACAAACTCAAATATATCATATACAAATTTTAAATTTGTATATAGCTTAACCTTTAAAAATATATATATATTTAATATATATATATTAAGACATAAATATCAATTTTTACTAATTTATATAAATTTTAGATTACCACAATTTTTAATACTTGTAAACAAGATAAATAAAAGAACAAATTTTAAAATAATTACCTTGCTTTTTTATTCCTATTTTGATGTATTACTTTTAATATAAATACATCAAAATAATTTAATTCAAATAAACATATGCTTAAGATAAGCACATCTTGTTAACTCAAATCTCTATCCAACATCAAACTAGAATGTCACAATTCTTAAGCTATAAGCTTATTCAAAATAATTTGCTAAAATTTGTTGAAATTAAATAAATCAAAGATTTATTAATAGTCCATTAATAGGAACATCAATAAAACATACGTGTATTGTATTAATACTAATAAATTTTTCTTATTCTCTATTTAATCTTGTATTAAAAAGCTTAGTAATAACATATTTATATATATGTTAAGCATTAATTGCTTTTGGATTTAACTTGATTTTTAATTAAATGAATTATTTTGTATTAGTTGGTTAAAAGATTAACTATAAACGTATATACTACTATATACTACTATTAGGTTATAGTATCTATTTTTTAATTAATTTACAAACAATGCAGAGCATGTTAACAAAAGTTCACAAGTTTAGAGAGACATGTATTTACAAAATGGTATTTATATTAATATATACTCTATATCATATATTAACACACCTAACTTCACTAAACTTTAAAAGTCAAAATAAATAATAAATCAAATAGATAATAACCAAGATACCTTTTTTATAAACATATGATTCAAATATAAAATCACAAGATTAATTGAGTTACAAAAAATAGAACTGTTAAAATCGAGCTGGCAGGGAGATTCATCGACCAGGAAATCAAAGATTTATCTGGCAGGGAGATTCATCGACCAGAAAAATCAAAGATTCACCTGGTCGATGAATCTCCCTGCCAGCTGATAAATCTTTGATTTCCTGGTCGATGAATCTCCCTGCCAGCCTGGGTTTTAATAGTTGCTAAATAGTATTTTATTTTCAATAAGAAATCTAATTTGATACTAATATCATTATACAGCTAAAACATTATTTTAATACTATTAATTTTTTTTCTCTCAATTTTATTTTAACTGCAAAAAAAAAAAAATTACTTTCAACAAAAATTTTTTGTGTGGAAAAAGATATATTAAGGGCTTATAAATTGTAATACACTTGTTGCAAAAAAAACAAGCGTTTGTTTTTTTTTATATTAGCTAACATACAAGTTTTATAACCCTGCTAGGTAGAAATAAGTAACAGGTATGAACATCAAATATGATACATGTTGATTCAAAGATAATATATAATTATTAGTCGAAATAAATTTAACATAATATATATTAGCAAATATTTTTCATGATTTCTATTTTACAATAGAAAAAACAAAATTTATACAAACCTAAAATTCTAACTTTAGAATATCATATCTGATATGGCAGAAATGCTGTTTGAATTTTGATTTATTAAAAATATATTTTAAATTTTAAACTGCTTGTTGTTTTGTCTTGTAAATCTTAGATTTATTAGCTTGACAAATTGATTGATATGAGTTTGGCTGGCAGGGAGATTCATCGACCAGGTAAATCAAAGATTTATCGGTAAATAAATCTTTGATTTACCTGGTCGATGAATCTCCCTGCCAGCCGGGAAGCTTGCTGTAAAATTCATATATATATGAATTTTTAACACTGCTTATTAATTAATTTTTTGACAAGCAGATTTACAATCTACCATAAAAACACTTAACTTGCTGTTTTTTTTTAACCAAAGATACAATAGGAATGAGAAGACAATTTTCAAAATTCAAAATCATATTTTTAAAGAATTATGACAACTTTTTTTATTTCCAAAGTGAATGGTCCTGTCAATAAATCTTTGATTTGGTTAAAAATTCATATTTATGAATTTTTCCTTCTAAAATTTATGCTACTTTTTCCACCTACTGTTTGTTCAACAAATCCAGATTGTTTTAAAAGCAACCGTATTGTCAATTGTTTTTTAGACGAGTCGCCTTACTTTTTTAGATGGGTCGGTTTTTCATTACAAAAAACTCAGGTAGCTAAAATAATATTATGTTTGATTGCAGTTATTTGTTGTGAATTAAGTTTGACTTCTAATCAAATTAATACTTCACAAGCATATCCTATTTTTGCTCAGCAGAATTATGAGAATCCGCGTGAAGCTACAGGCCGAATTGTTTGTGCAAATTGCCATTTGGCGCAAAAACCTGTTGAGTTATCACTTCCACAGGCAGTAATGCCAGATACTGTTTTTGAAGCCGTAGTGAAAATACCTTATGACCAAGAAATTCAACAGGTTTTAGGTAATGGTAAAAAAGGTGGTTTAAATGTTGGTGCAGTTTTAATTTTACCAGAAGGGTTCAGTTTGGCACCACCAGACCGTATTCCAGAAGAAATGAAAAATAAAGTGGGAAAATTGTATTTTCAATCATATAACCCAGAAAAGCCCAATATTTTAGTAATAGGACCTGTACCTGGAAAAACTTATAATGAAATGGTATTTCCAATACTTTCACCTAATCCAGAAACAAACAAAAATATATCTTATTTAAAATACCCTATTTATTTAGGCGGAAATAGAGGTCGTGGACAGATATATCCAGATGGCTCAAAAAGCAATAATACTGTTTATAATGCATCAACAGGTGGAACAATAGTGGATATTACGCCAGCATCTAAAAAGGGTGGTTATAATCTAACTATTGAAACTGCAAATGGTGAACAAATCGTGGATAAAATTCCACCCGGACCAGAATTAATTGTTAGTGTTGGACAAAGTATAAAACCAGATCAAGCATTAACTAATAACCCTAATGTTGGAGGTTTTGGTCAACAAGATGGGGAAATTGTATTACAGAACCCTGTGCGACTTCAAGCATTAATTGTTTTTTTTATTTTTGTAATTTTGACTCAGCTTTTCCTAGTTTTAAAGAAAAAACAATTTGAAAAAGTTCAATTAGCAGAAATGAATTTTTAATTAATTATATATTTTTAAAACAATATAGTTAAATTTAGTTCATATTCACTTTTAATTAATTATATATTTTTTAATTAATTATATATTTTTTAATTAATTATATATTTTTGTTAAATTATACTTTAAAAATAAAAAAAATAAAAAAATAAGACATATTAAATTAAAGCAAGTTCATATATACAATATATGATTGTACTTGTGTTAAATAACACAATCTATAACATTTTTTAAAAATTTTTTATGGTAGAAGCTCTTTTATCTGGAATTGTATTAGGTCTCGTTCCAGTAACCATTCTTGGACTATTCGTTACAGCATATTTACAATATCGTCGTGGTGACAGAGTAACAAGCTCTTTTTAACAAAAAATTTTTGATAAAATTAGTAAGTTATCTCCACTTATGATTTATTACATAAGTAAAAAATAAATTTTATAGCTTGACAAATATATATAAATTTGCAAGAAGTGGAATATACCTTATTTAGAGAGTATGTTTTGCTGAAAAAATTGCAGGGGCTGCAAACTCAAATATTGTTTAGCTGAATTTTCATATATATTCATATATATATAGCTCTACTATATACATCTTGCAAATTTAAATAGATGAATTTTTGCTTAATATATAGATTTGAGAGAAAATAAATCATAGATTTACCGACTGCAAATTCATACATATGAATTTGCAGATAAATCAAAGATTTATTCACATCCCCTGCTTAATATATATATTTTGTTAACTCTTATTAATTAATTTTTTGAAAGAATTATATGCTTTATATATATAATATATATAGTCTTTAGGCAAAGTTACGAATAAAATTCATGTATCTGAATTTTTCTTATTAAATTCAGATATACGAATTTTTAACTTAGCAAAACTAGTTGGTCAAATTTTAAATGTAACTTGTTAAAAAAAAAAAAAATGACAACTTAGTAACCCTTTTAGGTGCACCAGCCCTCTATTTTAAAGCTGTGTTGTTAATTAAAAAACCTTTTAAAGGTTTTGGTTTAATCTTTCTATTATTGCTTATGATCACCCTGATTAGTTATATAACGTTTCTCTTTACTGTTTTACTTGTAGGTTCAGTTCTTTTTGCAGGCTTAATTAAAATAAAATTAATTTAAAATTTTTAAAGCAGTCTTTTTTAAACTAAAATTGTTTCAGTATTCAAATATAAGAATCTAGCCAGTTTACAGAGTAATGTCAGCCCAATATTTATTTGTTTATATATTGAAATAAACCACCCTGCCAATTAAATCAGTTAATCATAAAAGAGATATTGAATGCTGTCCAGTTTTAAAAGGTGGGGCTATAAATAAATCAAAGATTTATTTATAGCCCCTTAACAAATTAATATATATAAATTTGCCGATAAATCATAGATTTACAAATAGATATATAAGTGCATTTTTGTAAATACAACAGATCTTAGATGAGGAGAGTTTAATTTTGGTGTTTTGATACAAAATCACAAATTAGATAAGCAAGTAAACGTTTTATTGAAGAACAAACTTTTTTATTTGTAACAAAATCTATCGAGTTTAGGCAGGGAGATTCATCGACCAGGTAAATCTCTGATTTATTTACAGGTTTATAAATGACCTCATAACAGATTTATATAGATGGATTCTTTATAATTGAAGAGCAGAGCATATTTAAAGAACCTAACATTTAAAATTTTTCAAAAATTGATTTACTTAAACTAATATGTCATTAATTGCAATAGTAAGATTACTAAGTTATAATTCATAGTAGTTTGGGGAAGGGCTTGTAGCTCAGTGGACCAGAGCACGTGGCTACGAACCACGGAGTCGGGGGTTCGAATCCCTCCAAGCCCATTTTCCGAAACGTATCAATCTTTGTATGTAAGCAACTTATTTGCTAGAAAACTTACTTCACAAATAATTTCTAGATTTTGACACCACTATAGAGGTCTCTGTCATACAAATATACTCAAATATGGGTAAGTCTACTTATATGTATGAGTAACTCTTGATAAATAATTATTGAGTTAGCTAAAGATGCAAATCCAATTTTTTACAAAACTATATTTGGTAAAGGTAAATAAGTATTCTATTTACTTCAAAATTCTTATACAGAAATTTATAAGACACGTCAAATTTGGAGTTTCACATGCTGTTTAATCCTTGATAAGATAAGTGTGTTTAAGGCAATTTGCTTTGCTTTTTCAACATGCCAATGTTAGAAAAAATCCAGTGTATCATAAACCCTCAGTCAATCAAGCTCGCATGAATCCAGCTTATGTTATGTATCTGACAATTAAAAGCATTTCTTACACACACACCTTAAAGGTTTAATTAGAGATTTGTGTTAATTAATAAAATTCCATTCTGATAAAATACTTCTTTTAACGTATTTGGAAATTATATCAAAATAAAATACAAAAGCTGGCAAAGTTATATATATATAAGTTTTTAAAAGTATATAAATGAAATAGAAATCAGAAGTAAAATTTAAAATATTTAAAATTTAATAAACCTGCTTCTAATAAATCTCTGATTCACCTGGCAAGGAGATTCATCGACCAGATCTCCCTGCCAAATAAATCAGAGATTTATTGATATTTATTTAACTTTGCTTCCTAGATAAATAGAATCTTTGATTCATATTTATGAATTTTCAACCACCCACTTTATAAGTCAAATTTTTATATTTCAATTTGATGTATTATAAATTTGATTTTTTGGTTAGGGGGCAGTAAATAAATCAAAGATTTATTTACTGCCGACCTGTATCTATATATTTTTTCATGTCCTTAAAAAGAGGTAACTCATATAGTTAAGATTTTACTCATCCATATGTTACATACATCTAAACAGATTACCATATTGCCAAAGTACACATTTTTCACAAAGCTTCCAGGAATTTAAATATTCGTTAAAAGCAAGTCATACATCTAAGCTTTAGAAATGAAAGATTTAAAATATGTAGATCACAACAAAGTTGTTATGAACCCAGAATTATCAGCTGTTTCAACTGAAGATTCTTCAACTTATAATCATATTTGTCGAATTCTTGTAATTACTTCAGGAAAGGGGGGCGTCGGAAAAACAACAGCAACAGCCAATTTAGGTATGTCAATAGCACGACTAGGATACCGAGTAGCTTTAATTGATTCTGACATAGGTTTACGAAATTTAGATTTGTTATTAGGATTAGAAAATAGAATTTTATATACAGCTATAGATGTTTTAGAAGCAGGATGCCGTTTAGATCAGGCTTTAATTCGGGATAAACGTTGGAAAAACCTTTCATTATTATCTATATCTAAAAATAGACAACGTTATAATGTTACTAGAAATAATATGGATAATTTAATGAAATCAATAGCTTCTTTAGGATACCATTTTATTCTCATTGATTGCCCAGCTGGCATTGATGTTGGTTTTATAAATGCTATATCGCCAGCTCAAGAAGCGTTAATTGTTACTACTCCTGAAATTACAGCTATTAGAGATGCAGATCGTGTTGCTGGACTTCTTGAAGCAAATGGAATTTATAATACCAAACTTTTGGTCAACCGTGTACGTACTGACATGGTAAAACGAAATGATATGTTATCTGTACCAGATGTTCAAGAAATGCTTGGTATTCCTTTACTAGGTGTAATACCAGAAGATCATAATGTAATTATAGCAACAAATAAGGGGGAGCCTTTAGTACTAAACAAAAAATTAACCTTATCAGGTATCGCTTTTGAAAATGCAGCTCGACGATTAATAGGAAAACAAGATTTTTTCATAGATTTAACAACTCCTTATAAAGGAATTCTTCAAAAAGTGAAACATTTTCTTTTTGGAATTGTTTAAGCAAAAAGTGAAACATTGCTTATTAAACACTAAAAACTATATATATTAAGCATATAAAAAGTTTTTTATTATTGATCTGTTACTTAAACCTAGAATATTTAAACTAATATCTGCTTATATTCAGAACATGTGTAAATACGATGTATATCTAAATAACAGAGTTTTTGTTTAAATTTTTTATTTGCTTTTTTAAAAAAGCAATGATAAAATCTAGTTAAGAACATGATAAAATAAACAAAAACATTTTATTTGTTTAATATATATATATTTTTACAAAAACTCAAATTTATATTTTTTTTCTCAAATAATATTTTTTACAGTTGTATATGTTTGTTAACATATTAGCAAATATTTATAAATAGACCCTGTTTTTTTAATTGTAGAATTGTTCTACCATATATCTCTTCAACTTCATAGATGTGAATTTGCAGTATATTCATATTTCAAATTCATATCTATGAATTGGCAAATTTGTTTTTACATGCATCTTATTTTTTTACATGTATATAAAAAATATATATAAAAGGTCATGTTTTATATCTAATATAAAACAGAAGGCCTAAATTTTAATAAAGTAAACTTGTTTTATTTTAAATATACTTTTTAAGACATTAAAGTTGTAATTTAACATTAAGTTATGAAATAGATGCAACAAAAATATGTGAATAATAAAAATTAGCATTGACTTAATTAAAATTGGATCCTTTGTTTTTATTTTTTTTTTTACTCTCTCTCTATATATATTATATATATTAGAATAAAATATATATTATATATATATATTATATAAAGTGTGGGTATTAAAATTAGACTCTTAATAAGTGGATATTTCAATACTTTATTATTGGTACCTAATAAATCAAAGATTTATAACTAGCAAATTTATATATGTGTTATATAGAGCATATATAGATTATGGATAGTACTTCAATAATAAAGTTTACTTATACTATCTAAGCAATAATTTATTAGGGCGCTTATTATAATACCCAAAATTTTTGTTTAAATTTGTTTTAAACAAGAAATATTAAAGAAACAAGATATACTTTAAATATCTTTGTTAAATCTAAATATATTTTTACAAATTAATTAAATTTTATGGCACGTCAAAAGTTTGAACGTAAAAAACCACATGTTAATATTGGCACAATTGGACATGTAGATCATGGCAAAACAACATTAACAGCTGCTATTACTATGGCTATGGCTGCTCGGGGTGGCGGAAAAGGAAAAAAGTATGATGATATTGATTCAGCACCCGAAGAAAAACAAAGAGGTATTACAATAAATACTGCTCATGTAGAATATGAAACAGAAAAACGCCACTATGCCCACGTAGATTGCCCAGGCCATGCTGATTATGTGAAGAATATGATTACGGGTGCTGCACAAATGGACGGTGCTATTTTAGTTGTTTCAGGTGCTGATGGTCCAATGCCTCAAACCAAGGAGCACATTCTTTTAGCAAAGCAAGTAGGTGTTCCAAATGTTGTAGTTTTTTTAAATAAAGAAGACCAGGTAGATGATGCAGAACTACTAGAATTAGTTGAACTAGAAGTGCGTGAAACATTAGATAATTATGAGTTTCCAGGTGATGAAATTCCAATTGTTCCAGGCTCTGCACTACTTGCTTTGCAAGCTTTAAGTGAAAATCCAGAAATCACACCAGGACAAAATCCATGGGTTGATAAAATTTTTAAGTTAATGGATACTGTGGATGCTTATATTCCAACACCTGAACGTGATACTGAAAAACCATTTTTAATGGCAGTAGAAGACGTTTTTTCTATTACAGGTCGCGGTACTGTTGCAACTGGTCGAGTAGAAAGAGGTAGTGTTAAAGTTGGTGAAACCATTGAAATTGTAGGTTTGCGCGAAACTCGTACTACTACAGTAACTGGACTAGAAATGTTTCAAAAGACTTTAGAAGAAAGTGTTGCAGGTGATAATGTAGGCGTTTTATTACGGGGTATTCAAAAAATTGATATTCAACGCGGTATGGTTTTAGCCAAACCTGGAAGTATTACACCTCATACCAAATTTACAGCTCAAGTATATATTTTAACTCGCGATGAAGGAGGTCGTCACACACCGTTTTTTGCAGGTTATAGACCTCAATTCTATGTGCGAACAACAGATGTAACAGGCAAAATTGAAACTTTTCGTACTGATGATGATCAACCAACACAGATGGTTATGCCTGGTGATCGTATAAAAATGGAGGTTGAATTAATTCAACCTATTGCAATTGAAAAAGGTATGCGATTTGCTATTCGAGAAGGCGGACGAACAGTTGGAGCAGGTGTTGTATCTGCTATTGTTTTGTAACCAGTAATTTATTATGCTATTACAAAATAGTTGTATCAGTTGCTGTTTATATATAAATGCAATAAAATAATTATTTATGTATAAGATGATATATGTCTGATATTTTGTATAAATCTTAAAAACGTTTTTAAGATTTATACAAAATATCAGACATATATCATTCAATTAATAAAGCTCATTTTTAAACGCAAATTTAATATTTATTCTGTCAAAATATGTGATTTGTTCACAACAAAGCACTTATATCTATTTTTGCTTCTATCTATTTTAAAGTACTTATATTTGACTTTCATATATGAAAACTTAAAACTAAAATGTGAAGATTAAACCGTCTTTTAAAAAATAGCAATATAAAAGCTTATATATATATGTTCTAGTTTAAATATATATTTGTTCTAGTTTAAATATATATTTGTTCTATTTTAATAGGAGATTATATATTAACCACTTTTATATTTCTAGATTTGGGTATATAGATAGTCATATAGATACTATCTATGTATTTATTTGTTGGAAATAAGTTGCAAATATTATAAAATAAGATTGGTAAAAATATGTTTTAAAATTAACCACCTTTAGAAATTAAATTTTAATTAAAAGGTAAAAAATTCACTCACCTTGGCAGTGGCAGTAAATAAATCAAAGATTTATCTGGCAGGGAGATCTGGTCGATGAATCTCCTTGCCAGGTAAATCTTTGATTTATTTACAAGAGTAAATTCGCTTGGGATGGTAAGCATCCTTACATAATTCATTTATGAATTATGTAAATTATATTTAGCAATTTATAAAAAAATAATGTTTATAATTTTAAAGGAGGGACTATAATGAACCAACATACGATAAAGTTTAAAGCTATAAAGCTGCAACCTTTAATTGAACTTTTTGATTTAGAAAGTGCAAAATTAGGTGCCATATCAAAAAATTTGGCTGATCAATCAGAGATTTTTCAAACGACCAATAAAGCAAATGCAACAATAAGCTTTAATAAGATTTTAAATGAGCAATTTCCAAAAATTGCAGTGGGTGATACAGTCCAAATAGATGTTTTAATTCAAGAAATAGTAAAATCAGAAGAAAAAGCTGGTTTAAATAAACAAGCAAAAAATAATAAAACAGTCTCGCAAGGAAAAAAAATAATAAAAGAGCGTATTCAGTCTTATTCAGGCGTAGTAATTGCAATAAAAAATAAGGGAATTAATAAAAACATAACAGTGCGAAGATTATTTCAAGGTATTGGTGTTGAAAGAGTCTTTAATTTAGTATCTCCTAGTGTTAATAAGATTCATATCTTAAAACGTGCTTCTGTTCGACGTGCAAAACTTTATTATTTAAGAAATAAACAAGGTAAAGCAGCAAAATTAAAAGAAAAAATTTAACATATTTACTATAAATCTGAATTTTATTATATAAATTATTATATATTTATTATATAAATTATTATATATATGTGTATATATGTGATATAAATTTTTATGGGTCTATTTGCATAGATTTTTATTAAGTGGTTTGTTTGTTTGAAACACGCATACCTTATATCTTGGTTTGCAGAAACTTTGTTTAAGAGATGTATAAGTTGCACTTGTTTTTTTGGAATAAATACAAACACATACCTTTATAAACGGATTACATACTTCTAAACCTATTATTTGGTTTGTTTATAAACTGATTATTTATTGTGTTTAAATTTTAAATACTTGAATATTTAAAACTTGCAAATTTTAAATTTATAGAGTAAAATAAAAGGTGTTCACTGTTCTGGAAATTCTATCACAAAACTATGTCAGAATTGAAAAATAGCAGCATATTGTGCTTTTGAAATTAGCCAGAACATGTGAACTTTTGTTTTATCTAGAAAACTTACTTATAAAATATATTTTTGTTACTAATTCAGATTTATGATATATCAATTTCTGGAATCCATATATAAACAATTTTCTGATCAATTTCATATACAGAATATAATACATATTACAACCCACATTTTTTATTAAAATAAAATTCATAGGGTTTCTTACGTTGGTAAGAATGTAATTCTACAATAGATATAAATAATCTATATGTAAATTCTAGTTTTACAGAAACATTTTTTTATAGATATTTACAATAAAAAATATTTCTGTAAAAAATAAATAAACAAAGCATTTTAGATATAACATATATAACATATATATGTCATATCTAAAGTATAGATATAGATTAAACAAAATTTCTTAATTTATCCAACTCTTAATTTAAAATTTTAAAGTAGTCCAGACTATTTTAAATGTGATAAATAAGCTAAAATGTTACAGTCAGTAAAAATAAAAATTAAACTAATTTATGAATGCTGAAATAGTTGTCAATAATTCAAATTTTTCATCAAATACTCCACCATTTTTAAAAAAGCAACCTGAAATAAGGCGCTATATTATACAAGGTTCACGTAGATTCAGCAATTATTGGTGGGCTTTTATAGTTTGTTTAGGAAGTATTGGTTTTTTATTAACAGGTATCTCGAGTTATTTTGAATTTCAAAATTTATTACATTTGCAAAATTATTTTAGTTTTGCAAATGAAGCACAATCATCTCTCAATAAGGTTGAATTACCAATAATATTATTTTTTCCACAAGGTTTAGTAATGTGTTTCTACGGTATTTTAGGCTTATTTCTAAGCTTTTATTTATGGTTTAGCATTTTCTTAAATATAGGTGCTGGTTTTAATGAAATTTATATTTATACTGGTGAAACATTAAAGACTGAAAATCAATATAGCAAATCAATTAATTCAAATAATTTAAAAGCAAATAATTGGAATTCTTCCAAAATTAAATCAAATCTTAAAAAATTTACAAAAATGAAGGACACTCAAACAATTGATTATTCTAGTGAAAATGAACTCAAAAATCAATTAACCAACCCCAATTCCGCAGTATGTAAATTTGCTAAAGGGGGGTCGGAGGTTGGGTGTTGGGAGCAAAGTGCCCTTACCCCCTTACCTCCAACCCCCCTAAGTCATATAAGAATTTTTAGATGGGGTTTTCCTGGAAAAAATCGTAAAATTAATTTACAATATTCTATTGATCAAATTTCAGCAATTAAACTTGAATTTTTACAAGGTTTTAATTCAAAACGCACTATTTGTTTAAAACTTTCTGATCAACGGGAAATTTTACTTACGGGTAGTCCACAAGGTGATTGGGAAACTTTTGAACAACTTGAAAAACAAGCTTCAGAGTTAGCAAAATTTTTAAAAGTAAATTTGGAATTTTCATCCTAAAAAACAAAATAAAGATAAATATATATAAAGTTAGATAATTTCTACTTGCTAAATATACCAAGCCTATAATAAAGGTTTGAAATTTGTGTATATAATTATAGGATATATCAATTCTGGTTTTTTAATACAAATATAAGAAATTACATTTATTTATAAGAGATTACATTTATTTAAAGCAATTGTAAATCCAGATTATAAATAATATTATTCAAATAATAATAAGGTTTGGGTTAAAAATTGATATTAACAATGAATACAACCTTATTGTCAAATATTTATATGTAAATTTGCTTATGTGGAAAATAAATTGAGAATCTGGACTTTTTACAGAAAGGCGTTGATATATCAGGCATTGTTATATCATATAACATATACTATGTTATGATGTATAGAAAAAAAAATAGGTATTTTAGATTTTTTAAAGAGGTTATTTAAAGGTTTTAAATATGAGCCAACATATTTTTAAACTAGGTTAGAAGGTGTATAAAGTGGCCCTCTAAATTAGATAAGCAAATTCATATATACAAATTTTTGTCGGGGAGATTCATCGACCAGGTAAAATTCATAATAAATCTTGTGAATTGATATATATTATTTTGGATTAATATATATTAATTAGCCTTTTAATTATATTAATTTGTAATTATATTAATTTGCTTATTAATTAGCTAAGGGAGGTTTAATTAGCTAAGGGAGGTTTGGGTTGAGGTGGGGGCTGCAAATTCATAATTATGAATTTGCAGCCCCTTTTAGTGTCAAGAAAATATTTATTCGAGAGTATTCCACTTCTTGCAAATTGATATTTATGAACCCTTATAATTGTTTAGATGTTTAGATGGAGGGGCTACTAATTCATATATATGCAAATTAATATATATGACAGCCAAGAAAAAAATTTATTAGACAGTAAATTTACATATTTACTCTTTAATTATTTACTCTTTAATTTAGGAGCTTCATAAAAAATTTAGGAGCTGCATAAAACTTATAAGCCCAATTTAAATTTTTTTTTATTTCAAGGAACACACCTATTATAGAACACTTATTATAAATAATTTATATTATAAATAATTTATATGAAAAATTTTAATTTTGAATTTGTACATAAGGTTAAAACCAGTATATATATTTTATATCACCATTGGATAGATTTCCTATCATCAACGCAAACTAAGAAACAAGAATTTGTAGAGGAGAATGAAATTAAAGAGTTATTATCTCCTAACAAGGAGTATTCAAAACAAGGAATACCTTTAAAAAACACTCATTTATTAAACACACAATATTCAGAAGACTTCATCAGTAATACAAATTTTAATAAAACTAATGATAACGAAGTGAAAAATTTAAATCAGACTGTTTTCTTTAAATTAGACTTTTTCCAACAACATCAATTAAATGTTGTATTGGATAATTTAAAACAAAATTTAGGTCCCGTTTTGTATAATTTTTGGTTAGAAGTACGCTACTTTTACACTAAAGGTGCCCAAAAACAAATAACTATTATTTGGAAACAATTATTCTTTTTTCAAGATGCTAGGCACATAATGACAGGATTTAGTGTTATTTTTTTTGTATCTTTTAGAGTAATTGGATGGAAAGGTTGGCTAATAACTCAAAAAAATACAACTTTACCTGCTACTATTGTTAGTTTTCAAAAATTACCTTATGAAGCTTTTTTAAAACAAGATCGTTTAGAATTGGAATCTACTCCTGATAAAACTGAATCAGTCTTTATAGAACCTGTTTCTTCAATAAACCCAGAAAAATATTTAAATAAACGTTTGGGCATATTTTATAGGAATCGTCTGTTAAATTATAATCATAATGTCAAAAATTGTGCTTTAAATAAAACAACTAAATTAGACAAAAAACCAGGATTACAATACAAGTTTGATAATGCTCTAAATTCAGTATCTGCAGATAATCAATCTTTTTTATCTGCAGAGTCGAATATTAATATAGTACAGTATTTACTAAAGCGAAGCAAATTCATAAATATAAATTTACAATCAAAAGAATTAGTTGGAAACAAACTTTTTATTCAAAACAGATTTACACCTAATACTGTTTGGTACCATGTAAATAGTATTCCAATAGCTTATTCTCCTGTTTGTTGTTCATCAACTTTAAGCAGATCACAAAAACAATTAAAACAACCTACTTTTATAGCTCTAAAACCAGCTCTTGATCAAAATGCTTATAAGATTGGTTACATAGGTATGAATCAGTTAGGTTTTGTAAATTTAGCGCCTTTATCAGGAGTAGAAACTTGGGTTAGACATTGGTACCAAGACTCTAAAAATTATCCAAAACAATTTAAAATTAGTAATTTGCAAAATTTATACATTAAAACACCGCTTACAACATATTTACATCCGTATTTGTATAAAAAATTTCCTAATATTGTTAGGAGGCCTTCGCGTATATTAGCTCAAAAATTCCTTGGGTTAAAAATTCATAATATGAATTTTCTGGCAAACCCATCTTTGCAAACAATAATTTCGCCCCGTTTTGGCTTATATACGTATCCTTATTTAACGCCTAGACACTTAAAATCGCAGCAATACCAAAAATATTATCAAAAACTTACTCCTGTTAATATGTATTTTATTGCTGATTTGAAGCTATTTATGTATAATGTGGCTTCTACACGTCTCTATATGACGCCAAAACAGGCACAACATTTGAAACAAGTTAACATTAATCAAAATGGTATTATACACTCATGGCCAAAACAAATAATGGAATCAACAAGCTCAGCAGCTGTGGAATTTATTTCAAATTTGCACATTATTCCAAGTTATATACGCCCACATGTTGTTCCAGAGGTTCCAAAAGAGTCAAAATTTGATTTTGTTTTTCATCATAATATAAAATGGCCCCAAACTGTTGAAATAAAAACAAATTTAAATCCGTTGGGTTGTGATTTAGACACTGATGTAACCAATTTAGTGAATAGCTGTAATAACTGTGCAGACATTACAAAAAATTCTAAGTCGTTTAATTTACCAGCTCATTTCAACTTTGTCGAGGACAATGTTAAGAATGTTTTGCATTCTAATTCTTCTCAAATCAAAAATTATTTATCCCATAAAAATATAGGTGAGGCTAAAAATTATGAATTAATTAAATCTCATCCTATTAAAACAGGTCATGTGGGTGTGCAATTGAGCAAATATGACAAAGCACTATCTGTAAGGATCAAAGAAGGGGGAGAAATTATTGAGAATAATGAAAATGAACAGAACCTGGTCGATAAATCTCCCTGCCAACAAAAATTACTAGATACAAGTAATGTCAAACTTATTAAAAGCCATGATGTCAAGATTAACTTATCTGATGTGGCATATATTTTACAGCAACATAATACAAGATCGAGCAAAGTTAGAGCTGAAAAGTTTGTTGCTGTAAAACAGCTACCTAAACAAAAAAATTTTAAAACAATAGTACAAAATGCTTTAATGAATTGGAAAAATATGCAAATTACCAGTGCCTTAATTGCTGAAAAACGTAACTATGCAGGATTTAATTTTAATAATCTGGGTTGTAGGGAAATTCCATATTGGAATTTTCAGTCCAATTATATAACAAATGCAAATTTGTTAGGAAACTCTGGTAAAGGTGTGACAGAAATAGACTTCCATTTGACAGGATTAACTGAGTTTGAAACAGGCAATTCATTTGTGGGGAAACCTATTAAAAAGCCTATAAAATTAAGAACTCTTTTTAATTATGACAAGACAATATATAGTAAAGCAAACCCAAAACGGGCTTTCAATATATTAAAAATAAAGCCTGTAGCTTTTACACGTACTGAAAGAGAACGACAACTTATGGGGGGGGTTAAAATTGACCCTTTTGTTATCCATAATATAGTACAAAATGCAAATTATGGAAATTTATCCAAACAGGTGTACATATCTAAACAACCTGCACAAATTAAATATAACCAAAATTCCACAGTAACTTTAAAAAAATTGCAAACTTTATGGGCCAACCATAACATTAAAGCAGTTGAAATAGCAAAACGCTATTTGGCCTCTTGTTATGTGGAATCATCAGTTTCAAAAGCTCAAAATTTTTTTCTTGCAGATGGAAATATTTTTCAAAAACCCTCAAATCGTTCTTTAAAAGCTAAAAATGTCGAATCCCCGTTAAAGGGACAACTTCGAAATCGATTAAGCCGTTTTCGAAGATTCAGTTTATGGCAACATCAAATTAATCAATTCAGGTATGGACCTTTTACATTATTGAAAAATGGTAAATCTCCTCAAGTTAAAGAGGACGTATCGATACCTGGAGCTGCTCAAGAAGATAGGGAACCTTCACCAACTACAGGTATGATGAATGGTGTATCTTTTTTAAACAACTCAAATACATTAGAGCAATCCTCGCTTAATAAATATGAATTTGCACAAGATACTACATCTTCAAATTATCAAATAGATAAAGGGGCAGAACTTATAACGATCACAAATAAAGATCAATTTTCACCTATAATGCGGCGCCGAACACAAGATAAGCAAGGTGTGAGACGATTAAATCGACCAATAAATGTAGTTCCTTCTATAGAGACAAAAAGACTAATATTTTTACCAACGCTGGTTGGCTTTGATTTTACACATACTTCAATGAATCAACCTGGTTTATATGGTGTTAGACAAATTAAACAAGACTACCCTTATACAAATATGTTTGAACAAGGGGCGGGGAAATTTATGGACCAGGTTGGAATTCCAGGTGCTAAAAATTCCAATATGAACTTTACTAGTCAAACAAAAAAATCTTTTAGCAAGCTCAATATAGGAATGCATATTCCTCTTTTAATTGAAAACCACACAAAACAAGTACAAACCTTATTAGCTGAAAATGCCATATTTGAACAGGTATCACTTCGTCTTCAAACCCGGCTTAAAAAGCGTATTCAGGCTAATTTTGAATTGTTACCAAAAGCAAAGTTGCCTAAAAAACCCCATATGGGAATTTCTAGTGCTGGAAATTCTAGTACTACAAATTCGAGCTATTTACGAAAAGAAGCGCTATTTAATAAATCAAAAAATGAGCTACTATTTAATAGTAATTCACAGAAATATTTATTAGTTAAATCAAAGTTAGTAAATCGAGTAAAAAATATTGTGCTTAAAAAAGCAATAAATCTTGCTCAAAATATGCCACCAGAAATTAAGGTAACTTTGATAAATCCGCAAAAAAAAATAGAATGGCCTCGTAGTTATTTAGATTACGATAGTTTTTATAGATATTTTGCTTGTTATTTACATGATTTAGACAAACGTGATTTAAGCTCAAATAGATTAGAGCAAATGCATAAATATGAACCAAATATTGGACTGTCTCAGCAAAAAGCTATAATAAATAGCCTAAATACTAATTATTTAACCCGCAAATCAAATACTATTCAGTTTTCTCATCTCACACGTATTAATAACTATCAAAATAAAAAAGTGCAGTTGATTAACTATAACTTTATTCCTTGGGCACAAAATTATGATGATATAGAGCAAGTTATAAATAAAAATCGGATTAAAGTTCAATATTTTCGACAACCGCGTGTTTTAAATTTTGAAACTAGAACTTTATTTCAATCATTTATGAGGTTTTTTAATAACCTCCCATTAACTAATTTTGCAAACATAAATTATGCTATACAAAATTGGTGTTTGCAAAATGAATTAATACAATCTTTAGCTATAAAATTCTACTCAATAAAAAAACCAGCCACAATAAATCAAATTTATGATATCAAATCCATAAATTTGATGAAATCAACCCAACATGAGGTTACGCGAATCCCTGGGGAAGAAAGGCTTAAAAAAAATAAACAATTAACAATAAATACTAGTTTTCCAAATCGTCAAGCCAAATTAATAGAGTCTACACCTTCTTTAGAAATGAGCTGGTTTAACTTCAGTGGAATAGCATTTATTATGTTTATAGTACTTATGTTGAGACAGCTTTATGTTTATTATGGTGAAGAGCTCATCAATTTAAGTAAATCTTTGGATATTGAGTATATGGCGTCTACTTTGCCACAAATATTAGGTCAGATTAATACTGAAACAGATTCAGCAGAAGCGCAAACTATTGCATCTAATGTATTAGATAACGGTAGGCTTTCTAAAAATAAAGCTTTTGGAGGTAGTAATTTCAGTAAAAATACTAATGATTTATTTTTAAGAGATGTACTGGGTCTTGAATCTTCATTACCTATTTTAGGTGAAATTGTTTGGTTTTTTAAAAATAATTCAAAATTAGCTCAAAACTCTGTTATTAACAAATACGGTTTCTACTTGTTAAAAATTTCGCAAATTCATAATTATGAATTTGCAGCAAAACACCAAAAATTTGGATTTGTGTTAAAAAATCAAAGACAAATTAATAAAAGAGAAGAGCTTATGCATATGAAGCATTCTATTAATTTTATTGTTCCAAAAGCTATTTTACTTACGGGGCCGCCTGGTATTGGAAAAACTTACTTATCTAGGGCTTTAGCTGCAGAAGCTGGAGTGCCAATCATTAGTCGATCTGGTGGAGATTTTACTAAATCAATGACCACTACTGGAGATATGGAAATGAGTATCCAACACGAAAAGGAAAGTAAAGATGCTGTAAATGAGCTTTTTACTAAAGCTCGCGAAATAGCTCCATGTTTAGTTTTTATTGATGAAATTGATGCAATAGCTCAAAGTAGAAATCAGCTATTTTATGATGTTAATATTGGATATAAACTTTTTATGCGCAATGTTCGCATGGATAAAAAAATACATATAAATACACCTGATAAAGAAATAAAACGCAAATTTGCTCAAGCTGCACCTAACAGTTTTATTGATCAACAAAAACTGCTTTTTTTAGAATCCGCGAATCCAATTTTGCCTAAAGAACGAGAATTGGAACGGTGGGAACCTAATCCTTTAGATACTCTAATCTCTCGAGAAAGCGAGTTTTTAGCTAAAAATTATCGAAGAAATGTTCGCGTTCAGGGCAGGCTAGATTATGCAGCTGCTAAGGATTTTCAGGCTTATGGTATGTTAATTGAATTTTTAATTGAATTAGATAATCTTCGCAAATCTGATGGAATTGTAATTCTAGGTGCAACCAACCGTTTATCAGCTTTAGATGCTGCATTTATTCGATCAGGGCGTTTTGATGGTTTAGTAAATATAGAACTTCCAGGAAAATTGCAACGAATACAACTATTGCAAAAACTGATGTTTAACAAGCTTTCAAATAGGCGGCAAATTCGTATAAATGAATTATATAAAAAATCTTTTCTAAACCCAAAAAATATTTTTTCTTCTATTTCATTTTTTAAAATTAATACAAAAAATGGTATAGTGCAAAAGAATATAGTGATACCACCACAAGACTTATCTTGGGATTACATTGGAAATCGTACAGAAGGGTTAAGTGGGGCTGAAATAGCAACACTTATTAATCAATCAGTAATTGAGTCAGTAATACTGAATCTACAAACACACACAACTCAAACTATTGAAAAAGCTATTGATAGATTAATAAGCTTAAATGAAGATACAGTAATTCACCCCCAAAAAGATTGGACTGATCAGTTGATTGTTATTCGGCAAGCTTTTTATCAAGCTGCAAAAGCAACACTTTTTACTCTTTTACCAGAACACCCACCAGCAATATATCTTCCCCTTTGGCCACGGAAACCTAATCCCCGATCCGCGTCTACAGCTACTCAGCTTAAGTTTAAAATACCTGAATTTTCTAGTGGTATTTTTTATAGTAAACATGAATTAGAAATTTATTTAATAGGACTTTTTGCTGGAAAAGCTGGTGAACAGATGCTAATTTACCAAAATTTTCATCAAAACAGTATTAAACTAAAAAAAGATGGCTGTTATAAATCAAAGATTCACCTGGTCGATGAATCTCCCTGCCCGACTGAACAAATTCATAAATATGAATCTAAAATTAAGCCGACTGGTTTAGGTAGAAATAAGATTTTTGACGCTATACTTTGGCAATCAGGTATGGGTCAAATTGATTTGGAAACTGCTAAAGACCTACTATTATATATGATAGATGACACGTTTTTATATTCACAGCAATTTGCAAACTTAAAGTTTAATCCATTAGAGATAACACAACTTAATTACAAGTTAGGTGGCACAAATCTTATACGAAATACAGTAACGAGTGAACTATTTATCAAAAATATAGGAACACCTGCTAAAATGGTGCAAACACCGATTATACGACGATTAAATATGACAAGTCCGCCAAAATTAATGATTTTACAACTCTATGATTGGGAACTTGTTGGTACAAAAAATTCTTTATGGTATCGATTTTGGACTAGAGATAGACGAGAACGGGCTAAATTAAATGTTCAATGGATTAAACCAGAAAAATTCTTTCATGCACAATCAAATACTAAAAATTGTGACGGCAAATTCATAAATATGAATTTGCAGCCCATGAAATTAAACAGTTTACCTGTAACCAAACAGTTAGATTATAAAACAGATTATAAAGCAGGTAAATTACCTAATCGAAAATTGTCTTACAACAATCGTTATCACAATATTAGAGGTCGTCTTTTTCATATTTTAAGCTTAAAAAGCTTTAATGCTGCCTTTTTAATTTTAGATAGACATCGTGAGATTTTAGATTATTTTGCAATTCATTTGCTACGAGAATCAGTATTGCGCCAAAGTGATATTCGAGCTATTTTTCGACAATTTGGTTATTCAATTGATTCAACTGCTTTTGGATATACATTAGAAGCAGAAATGTAAATTTTATTCCAAAAAATGGGCTGGCAGGGAGATCTGGTCGATGAATCTCCTTGCCAGGTTAATCAAAGATTTATCTGGCAGGGAGATCTGGTCGATGAATCTCCTTGCCAGGTAAATTGAAGATTTATTTACTGCCGGTACTACAAATATATATGAGAAATATATATCCATTTGTAACATAAGTAATCTTTCGTATACAGAGTAATAAAAAAGTATAGGTAATAATCAAAAATAGATAAAATAACAGCTTAAAAATTTATAAAGGTTTGTAAGGGTTATTTATGGTACCTATTCTGAAGCAATTAATAAAAAAACTTAAAAAAATCTAAATTAATTATCTTTTAGCTTTTAGCTAAAAGCTCACAAATTAAAAAGAGAATTAAAAAACGATGCTGTATTTATTAGTCTTTTATAAATTTATTAGTTTTTTATAACTTTATAGGTTATCATATTCAACAACCATTATAAGTTAAAAATATATTTGCAAAAGCAGTATATTTTTACCTAAGAAATGAATTGGAAAAGTAAGTTGCAAGAAAAAAAGCAATTTCAGAAGTACAAATTCATATAAATGAATTTGTTATGGTATGCTTGTTAAAAAATTCATAAATGTGAATCCAAAATAATATTTATGAATTTTTTAACAAACAAAATTCCTAATTTTGTAAACTCAACCTGTTTTTTGTCTCTTATTAATTTATTTTTTTGCTTGTTAAATTGCTAATAAAATTCATATATATACTGTCTCATATATAGATATATATTCCAGCCTGATTCTACAAACATTAGTTGATTTATTGTTTAGCTTAATTTAGTGTGCTCTACTATATATATCTTACAACTTGATATAAATGAATCTTTAAATTGTTAAGTTAAAAAATTCATAATTATGAATTTTCCAGAACTAGATAAATATGAATTTAGTGGTTTCTAAATCTCTTATTTACCTGGCAAGGAGATTCATCGACCAGATCTCCCTGCCAAATAAATCAGAGATTTAGAAGAAGTAAGTATATATATTTTTCTCCACAATAACAATATAAAGGTTTATATATATATTAAATTTGTCCAGCTTTGTGATAACTTCTGAGACAAGCAGTTGTGCAGAACTGGGTAGTTACAAGCTCTTTAATATGCTGTAAAATCTTAAATAGAAACACTTAAATATAAACATATGTGTAAGCAAATATTATTTTGTAGGCAAAAAGAACAATATGAGTCAAATTAGATGTGAGGAATATGCAAAAAATAGTGTATATATAAATTTATATCCATTAATGAAAAGCTCACAAAATGTTTCAGCTTTAATAAAAATATTTCATAGTAAAATTTATAAGCAAGATTTATTAATAGGAGAATCAAAAATTGCAAATATAAAACAAACAACAAAATTCTTAATTATAAGACCTTTTTTAAACGTTAACCGCTTTGAAATAAAAAATTTGTGTAGTTTTTTGAATTTGCCTATTTACCCAGATAAAACTAATCAAGTAATAAAATACACCCGTAATCGAATTCGAAAACAATTAGTGCCTTTATTACATTTTTATTTTAATCCTAAAATTGAAAAAATTTTGTTTCAATTTATTGAGATTTTAAATAAAGATTATTTTTTTATGAATTTTTTAACCAATCGAATATACATTACACAAAAAAGTGTCAAATATACAAATAAATATCTCACTTCTAATAACTGCTTTTTTTTTTGTAAATGGAATAGATATAAATCCACAGTTCACGTGTTGTATCTACAAAACCTTTATTTTAATCCACTTATCCTGGTCGATGAATCTCCCTGTCAAATTAAAAATAAAAAATCATTTTTAATATATAAACTGGAAAAAACAACTAATAATAAAAAAAACAAAACTTTAGCATTTAAAAAATATTTCCAATTTAGTAACATATTTACAAATTTATTTACTCGCAACTATTTAGGTTATAAATCTATATTTCGCACCTGGTCGATAAATCTCCCTGCCAGAGTCGCCTTTGAAAATTATAAATCATTGTCTTACAAAAAAATTAAATTCCAAAAATGTGTTGCAAAGATTTATCTTTGCAAAAAACAGCTTAGTTACTTGACTTTGTTAAAACAGCTAAATAGGAGGTCAAAACCTCCAAGCATACAGCGTTTTGATACATTAAGGTTGATTTACAATCCTAGCCATTTTCTTACCATACCTCATATAGGATCTGTTGAGAAAGCTTCTAATAAAATTTATATACATAAAGCCTCATATATATACATCTGTCAAATAATATTTTTGATTGAGGAAGTTCCTAATATAAGTAATACATATGAATTTGGACAGTTTTTAAAGATTAAAAATAACCCAAATCTAAACAAATTTTCAATTTATAATTTTACTCACTTTGCAGCTGTTTGGTTACCTTTGTTTAGTCAACATTACAACACACCAAGCTCTAGCTTATTTTTATCTGAGGAATCCAATATAGTTAAAACATCGCCTTTTTTTTATAATTTACCAGGAACATTACAACGACATTTTTTAAAAATACTAATACAAAAGTAGCTATCAATTATTTAGGCTTAATTAAAATATTAAACATCTATGTGTAATAAATTATTTGTAATAAATGGACTGAAATTTTTTATTAAAAATACATATTTATCTCTGGCTAATAAATCAAAAATTTATTAGCCAGAGATAAAGAATTAAATTAATATGAATAGGGATGTATTTAAATATAATATGAATAAGAACGTATTTAAATATGAATAGATTTATATCTATGAATTATATCTATGAATATAATATATATATACTACATATTAGACCTGTTAATACATTGATATGTATCAATTTGCAGTAATAAATCTTTTTTTTTGCACCTGGTCGATAAATTTCCCTGCCCTAGTTAATATTACTTACATATAACACATAAATATTCATACCTATTTTAGGGACTTGTAAAGTTGGGCCAAGAAAAAATTTATTAAAAACCCTAAAACTGGTATGACAAATTAATATATATATATATTATCTTCGATTAATATATATATATATATTAATTTGCCTTATAAATGTCAGATTTATTAGACTTCTTCATGTATAAGTTAGACGAAAGCTTTTTGATCTCTTTGTAAATAACACTAGTTTATATTGTTATAACTTAATATCCACAATATGTAACTTTTGTTTTGCTTTTCATTTTTTTTAACTAGTTTTTTATATATTTTTATATATTTATTTAAATATTCTATAAAAAGTAGTCTGTTGTTAACATATATAGGACTCTCTATTATAGCTATAACCTATATTCACCCATAAACTTATGGTATTTATATTTATAATAGACTACTTATTTATTGTTAGTTACTTTTAGTGATGGTGGATATATTAGTAATATCTTTATTATATATAGCATATAGTATTCGTAATATTACACTTAATAAGAAAAAGAAATTAGATAGTTATGAACTATAACTATTGTTGATAATATTTGCAGCTACTATATACTAATTAAAACTATTTAATTTAATTACAGATTTTCATATATCTGTAATTTGATTTGTAAAATTAAGTAATTTATGCTTATTTTTAAGCATAAGTTGCTTAAAACTAAATTATTAATTAATTAGGCTTAAAAATAAATTATTAATGGGTTAGTTAAAAAATTCATATTTATGTCTTAATATATATATATATATTTAGGATATTTAGAAATACATTTTTGCTCTTAATATATATATATACATATATATGAATTTGGCAGGGAGATCTGGTCGATGAATCTCCTTGCCAGGTATATATATTTTTCGCCTTTGTTTTAAAGATTAAAACATTGATATAAAAAATCTAAATTAGTGTTATAGAGGTTTCAAAAATTTCATAGTTTGGAGATAAACGCTATGACTATAGCGATTGGAAAACCTGAAGAAAAAACAAGTTGGTTTGATAAAGTTGATGACTGGGTACGCCGCGATCGTTTCGTTTTTGTTGGTTGGTCTGGATTACTTCTTTTTCCAACTGCCTATCTTGCATTAGGTGGATGGTTAACTGGAACAACTTTTGTAACTTCTTGGTATACACATGGGTTAGCTAGTTCTTATCTAGAGGGTTGTAACTTCTTAACTGCTGCTGTTTCTACACCAGCAAACAGTTTAGGTCACTCTCTTTTATTACTTTGGGGACCAGAAGCACAAGGTGATTTAACTCGTTGGTTTCAATTAGGTGGATTATGGACATTTGTAGCATTACATGGTGCTTTTGCTCTAATAGGTTTTATGCTTCGTCAATTTGAAATTGCTCGTTCAGTTAAATTACGACCTTATAACGCAATTGCGTTTTCAGCTCCAATTTCAGTTTTTGTTAGTGTTTTCTTAATTTATCCTCTTGGCCAATCAGGTTGGTTTTTTGCACCTAGCTTCGGTGTTGCTGCAATTTTCCGCTTCATCTTATTTTTTCAAGGCTTTCATAATTGGACTTTAAACCCTTTTCATATGATGGGTGTTGCTGGTGTTCTTGGTGCTGCATTACTTTGTGCTATTCATGGTGCAACAGTAGAAAACACATTATTTGAAGATGGTGATGGTGCAAACACTTTTCGTGCTTTTAACCCAACACAAGCTGAAGAAACTTATTCTATGGTTACGGCTAATAGATTTTGGTCTCAAATTTTTGGAGTAGCTTTTTCTAATAAAAGATGGCTTCACTTTTTCATGCTATTTGTTCCTGTAACAGGACTTTGGATGAGTGCTCTTGGGGTTGTTGGATTAGCTTTAAATCTACGAGCTTATGACTTTGTATCACAAGAGATTCGAGCTGCTGAAGATCCAGAATTTGAAACATTCTATACGAAGAATATTCTATTAAATGAAGGTATTCGTGCATGGATGGCTGCTCAAGATCAACCACACGAAAAATTAGTATTCCCAGAGGAGGTGTTGCCACGTGGAAACGCTCTTTAATGGTACATTAACTATTGGTGGACGAGACCAAGAATCTACAGGATTTGCTTGGTGGGCAGGAAATGCACGCCTTATTAATCTTTCTGGTAAGCTTTTAGGGGCTCACGTAGCCCACGCTGGTCTAATAGTTTTTTGGGCTGGTGCTATGAACTTATTTGAAGTAGCACACTTTGTTCCTGAAAAACCTATGTATGAGCAAGGTCTAATCCTACTTCCTCATTTAGCTACTATTGGCTACGGTGTAGGCCCTGGTGGTGAGGTAGTAGACACTTTTCCTTACTTTGTTTCTGGTGTTCTTCACTTAATATCTTCAGCAGTGCTTGGCTTTGGCGGTGTTTATCATGCTCTAATAGGACCTGAAACTCTTGAAGAATCATTCCCGTTTTTTGGCTATGTGTGGCGTGATAAAAATAAAATGACCACTATCCTAGGTATTCATTTAATAATCTTAGGTATTGGTGCTTGGCTCCTTGTTTGGAAAGCTCTTTACTTTGGTGGGGTTTATGATACTTGGGCGCCCGGCGGTGGAGATGTTCGTGTTATAACAAATCCAACAACTAGCCCAGCTGTTATCTTTGGTTACCTTTTAAAATCACCTTTTGGTGGTGATGGTTGGATTGTAAGTGTTGATAACATGGAAGATATTATCGGTGGTTAAAGATAGGCTACCTTGTTATTAAATGTATACATTTTTTAACTTTTAAAAACTGAGTGAATTGCAAAAATATCCTTTTGTATAAAGGGTAATTTGCAGCAGAGCTTGTGCTTATAAATAATGTAAGACAAGAATGTTCAACGACTAAAATATAGTAAACGTGCTCAGAAATTTTTTCTAATTGAAAGAATTAAAGACATAGTCTGAACTTCAAGGTAACTTGAAGCCAAAAATTATTAACTATACAATGCATTAATAATTTTTGGCTAGCTCAATTCTAGTTATAAGATTCCATAAAATCAATTCAAAATACACTTTTGCAAATTCATATATACGAATTTGCCTTGTTTTAATTTTTTTTTTTTCACAACAGACTTAAACACACTTAAAAATACATAAAAACGTTTAAAAGCGTTTAAAAGCGTTTAAAAGCGTTTAAAAAGGTTTTTTTTGCTTTAAAAACGTTTAAAAAGGTTTTTTTTGCTGTAATTTGCTGTAATTAGGTTTAATTTGCTGGAATTTGCTGTAATTTGCTGTAATTAGGTTTCAGTTATGGTAATAAAGCTAATATCAAAACATCTGTTTGGTGTACTGTTTGACATATTGGTACACTAGGTGCTATAATTAAAATAATCATCTACTTTATGATTAATAAAAAAAGTAAATAAAAAATATGGCAAAAAGATGGTCATCTGAAGAAATAGCTTTATTAACTGAACTTTATAACCAAAATTATACATTTGCTGAAATACATAAAAAAGCTTTTCAGCATCGAAGTCTTAATTCTTTAATACTCAAAAGGGAGCAATTAAAATTAATTAGACCAAAAAAGATTGAAATTAATCAATCTCTCCATAAAGGAGACATGACATTTTTTTATTGTTGGTTTGCTGGATTTTTTTTAGGTGATGGATCTATATCTAAAAAAACATTAAAAGCACGAATAAGATTATCTTCAAAATCTATTAATTTATTAATAGCAATTGCAAAATATTTCAATTTTCCACTTGAAAGAGTTAAAACTTCTCCTAATGGAAAAGTTTGCTATTTGAATTTTAGTAAATCTTTTGTTTTAAAATTACAAAATGATTTTGCACTTTCTGAATTTAAATCATTTGGCGTAACTACTTTTCCTCATTTTTTAGAAACACCTTATTTAAAGGCTTTTTTACTAGGTGTTTATTATGCAGATGGCTCTGCTCGAATACAAACCAAGTTTCGAATTCAGTTTTTACAATCAAAACTTTTTTTACAGGATTTGTTGATATGGATTCAAAATCAAACAAATTTATTTGCTCATTTTAGTAATGAAAATATTCATCAAATTATATGCAAATCAGAAAATTTTGATCTTTATGAAATAAATTTTTCAGGGCGTCAAGGTTTAACATTACTCAAATGGTTAGCAGAACCTGAAATAGTAAAACAAATTCCAGCTTGGGAGGCAAAAATAAAGCTACCTTTAGCTTTTGAATTTGATGAGAGTAAACAACCAAAAAAACTTATTTCTAGTAAAAAAAGTTTTTTAAATTCAACTAAAAAAGTATGGACTATTGAAGAAATTGAAAAACTCAAAGATTTGATTACTAATTCAACTGATTTAACAGATGAAAAAATGGGTCAAATTTTAGGAAGAAGTGCTAAATCTATTCGCCATAAAAGAACACAATTAGGTTTAAAAATAAATGTTATGTCTCGCTTAAAAGCAAAAAAACCTTCTTGGCCTTATGTTTTAGATGAAATAACATTAATTGAAGGTTATTTAACTAACACAAGTGTTTGGGATAAAAATTTACTAATTGAAATAAAAAATCAAGTGAATGGACTTGCTTGTAATAAACAAAAAAATATTATTAGAAGTTTAGAAAGTATACGTGTTTATATTTCAAATAATTTTCAACATTTAAAACATAACATGTAACAGTCTAAATCAGGTATTTTTTTTTATTGGAAATGCATATTTGTATATAAATTTGTTAAGGAGGCTGGCGGGGAGATCTGGTCGATGAATCTCCCTGCCAGGTAAATCAAAGATTTATAAACTGACCTCCTAACCAAAGATGTATTGTTTTTATGGGATCTTAAATGAATAAATTAGCTAGAACATTCAGCATATCTGGATCGGAACGTTAGAGATTTTTGGTGGACTTTGGCATATTTTCACAAAGCCGTGGGCTTGGGCCCGTCGTGCATTTGTGTGGTCTGGCGAAGCTTATTTATCTTACAGTCTTGCAGCTGTATCAGTAATGGGCTTTATTGCTTGTTGTATGTCATGGTTTAACAATACAGCTTATCCAAGCGAGTTTTTCGGGCCTACAGGTCCAGAAGCTTCGCAATCACAAGCATTTACTTTCCTAGTACGTGACCAACGTTTAGGAGCTAATGTAGCTTCAGCTCAAGGTCCAACAGGTTTAGGAAAATATTTAATGCGTTCACCAACAGGTGAAATTATCTTTGGTGGTGAAACTATGCGTTTTTGGGATTTTCGAGGTCCGTGGTTAGAGCCACTTCGTTCTTCAAATGGTCTTGATCTGAACAAATTAAAAAATGATATCCAGCCTTGGCAAGAACGCCGTGCTGCTGAATACATGACTCATGCACCTTTAGGTTCATTAAATTCAGTAGGTGGTGTAGCTACTGAAATTAATGCTGTAAACTTTGTTTCACCTCGTAGTTGGCTTGCTTGTTCACATTTTTGTTTAGGATTCTTCTTTTTTGTTGGACATTTGTGGCATGCTGGACGTGCTCGTGCAGCTGCTGCTGGTTTTGAAAAAGGTATTGATCGTGACAATGAACCAGTACTTTCTATGCGCCCTTTAGACTAAAAAACCTATATCAGATATATAATCATATATATATCAGAAATATAGGCTAAATAAATCAAAGAGTTATAAAGGCTGTAAATAAATCAAAGATTTATCTGGCAGGGAGATTCATCGACCAGATAAATCTTTGATTTATTTACAGCCCTTTATATAAAATGTTTAGACTTTTTATATATATATAACAAAATATATAATAAAGTAGAAAAAATAAGAAATGATTTTATTATTATCTATAGACAACACATGTCAGATTTTGATCTGATATAGTAAATCATATTATATATGAAAAACTAAAATTTAAGGTGCTCTTTTTAAAAAACTTTTATAACAAAAAGTAATATAAACTCGTTTCCATAAAAATATAAAAAACTAGCCACAACAAGTTATAAATATGAATCAAATATTATATTTAAAACATTTAGTTAAATATTACTAACTATTCGAAAAATTTTGGATAAGTAAAACAATAAATTTTGAATTTGGCAGGGAGATTCATCGACCAGGTTACATTACTTTCAAATAAATTGGATTGAATTAACAAAATTATTCCAATGAATAAAAGTTTAATTCTTTAATTAAGTTTGTATAAGTTACTATACAATTGGAGCTATACATATTTGTTCATTTTCTTATATTATAGCTTATATAAATCAATATATATAATATATATAAAAGTATTTTATATAACGGAATTTCATTTTTTAAAATATTAAATAATACAGATATGTCTATTTTTTGTCTTAAAAATAAAATTTATATCTTAATATAAAGATGTGTATGATGTATAAATTATCCCATATATGAAATTTCCTAGGTTATTTTTTAGATCTAACTAGATCTAATTTTCATTTTTTTTATTTTTATTTTTAGAAAATTCACATTTTAAAATTATTGAATTTTAATTTCATATTATTAGTTATAAATTTTGGTAATGAAAACCTTATTAGACCTCCAAAAACCAAAAGATCTTGGAGGGATTCAAACCCTCGACACTATGCTTCGGAAACATAGACTCTATTCCACTGAGCTACAAGATCTTTCAAAATAAGAATTATACTTTTTTAAATTTAAGAAAAGTAAATTTAAATAAAGATATAAAGAATAGGTTACAAACAGCAAATATATATATATTGCATCTATATGAGATAGCTATATGAATCTTTTAGCATATATTGCTATATAAAGCAAAAAAGTTAAATACAATAATTTATTTTAATTTTCAAGGACATATCTATATAATATATAGACCTATAAATAACAAATTTGTTGTTTATGCACGTTTATAATTGTTTAGAAATATATATAGTAAGAACAAATTTCAAAAATGGATGATATATTTCTATTTTTAGATAATTCACATTTAAATTTTAAATGTGTCTAAACAATTAAAACTAGTTTTTATAAATCTAAGATTTATTAGGCTACAAATTCATATGTATGAATTTGTATAATAGCAATTTTGGTATTTTAATTTGTGAATGTCTAAAAAAATCCACCTATAAAATGTGCGGTTTGGGAATTCTTTATTTCTATGTCTCTTATTGGGCCTAACCTACACATTTTAATCAATTATCACTAATTAAAAAACCCATAAAAAAAAAAAAAAAAAATCTCCAACCATTAAAATTTAATACGGAAAGGGAGGGATTCGAACCCTCGGTAGCTTGGTAGCTACGTCGGTTTTCAAAACCGATGCATTGAACCGCTCTGCCACCTTTCCAAAAAAGTCTATTTTTATAAAGTTTCAAAATTCTATTTATATGTGTACAAATTTATGTAAATTGATTTGTAGATTTATAAGTTAATACTTAATTTTGAACATACCTGTAGACAAAGCTTTACTCAAAGTTTTATACATATTTAGTTATATTAACTAATTAATAATTAGTTCTTTGGGCGTTGTTTCATATCTATTTGTAATATAGATAAATCTAGATATTGTCAAAATAATATTTTGCCTTTATAAAAGAAACCTCTCCTTAAATAATATTGAGATTAAAAATAGAATAGAATTTAATTCTAATTTTGTAACAATTTTATAGGAGGGCGGGTAACGCGATTCGGAACGCGCGACATTCTCGTTGGCAACGAGATGCTCTACCGCTGAGCTATACCCGCAATTTACTATTAATTAGGTAATTATATTGTACCATTTTTGTTTTTTTTTTACAATTTAAAACATAAAGCTTTTTTAAGACATAAATCTTTTTATAAGTTAGAGAATATTTTTTTAATAAATTGTGAAATTACTTATATAGTGCATTTAAAAATTTAAGCTAGAAAATAGTTATTATATGTCATACGGATATATATAAATATATCTATTTATTAAATAAATATATCTATTTATTAAATAAATATTTCTTATTTATTAAATATTAACAATTAATAACAGGTTAGTTATCACATCTTTGCTGTTGTTATAAGTAATATTTAGAATTAACATTAAAATTTATAAATATGAATTTTATTAGAAGTAGCATATTTGGCTGGGAGAAATATATATATATTTCTCCTATATATATATATATATAAGCGTATAAATCTGTAAAACAGATCATAGTGCTGAGTTAGGCTATATATATTTTGACTTTCTATAAAAAAAAAAATTTCCAAAACATCTTATATGAATTTATATGCTTATTAATCTAAAATTTTTGGCTTATAAAGTGGCCAATCAAAGGCACAAATAGGAATTTTTAATTAACCAATTTATTTAAAATTGAAATAAATCTGTGGATTGGTCGTTTCAGACTTGCGTATATTGCTTATTTTAAAGCTCATAAAATAGTAGATAAGAAGGAGATTCAAAGTTTTAGAATAAGATCATTAACTAGTCTCATTTTTAATTTGCCCTGAAGAGGACTTGAACCTCCACGCTTTACGCTATTGTTTTTGAGACAACTGTGTCTACCTCTTTCACCATCAGGGCACCCTTTTTTCTATTATATTTTTTTTCAAAATGTAGGGTGTAAAATTCATTAATATGAATTTTAAACCTACATTTTATGCAAAAAAAATTGTCGTTTTTGTAAAAGAATAATTCTAATCTTGTGAAAGGGCCGTTAGAAGGGGTACTTATTCAAATTTTTTATCTTCAATTAAAAATTGAAATTCGGTCTTTAATTAATTTTTTAAATATCTAAATATACAAAGCCTCCCAAACCTTGCTTTGTTCCCGTTAATATAAACTTTGCTATGTCAATTTATTTCCATAGATAAAAGCAAAGTTTATTATTTTAGTAAATACGAGTAAGTAATCTTAAATAACTTTTTAAGAGTCTTCTCTGCTTTTTAGCAACTTTTTGATAGGCCCAATCGGACTCGAACCGATGGCTCTTTGCTTGTAAGGCAAACACTCTACCAACTGAGTTATAGGCCTTTGAAATTTGGTATAATACTATTATACCATTAATTTTTTCATATAATGAAACATCTATTAGATTATAGGTCTGATAAAATATTGCAGTTTATTTTATATGTAAATAAGCCATTTATCTATATAAAATTTGTAACAATTATAAAATGTCAAATACAAAATGTAGTTTAAATAGATTTAAATCAATTATGCTTTATATTATTAACTATAGAAGTGCTATAAATGAGATATGTTATATATAGATAGGTTATCTATTAGTAATTCAGTTATTAAAAATTTAATATATCATTTACTGTTTGTCACTAGTTATGAACAAATAGAACATCTCAAACAAATTCAGAAATAGAAATATGAATTTATAGGTGTATAAATATAATCTGAATTATTATATTAAATAATAGGATATAACAAAATAGGGCTTAATTTTTTAATGATCTACCTGAGTTTATTTTTGTTGACTGGCAGGGAGATTCATCGACCAGGTTAATTTAACATTTATAAAAAGCCCTAAGCAAATTTCAGGTTTTACAAATCAGTAATCTTCTATTCATAAATATGGATTTGCACTCATTTAACTTGTCTTAAAATGAGGTTAAGTTTAAAAAACTATTATGCAAGAAAAAATTGGATTAATACCAAGATCTATTCTTAGAACTCTCGATAGATTTCGAAAACAACTTTTCCCAAACCAGGAAACTAAAACTATAACTCTTCAAGAATTTCAAGTCTCAAGACAACAAATGCAAGTTTCTGTGGTCACATTTCTTACTTTAGTATTAGTACCACTAGGAGTTAATATATGTGGTAAAACTTTTTTAGTAAAACCTTTCACACAATTTTTATGGAACAATTATCAAACTGAACTTTTTCTGAATCAATTTCAAGCTCAACGTGCATTTACAGAAATGCAAGAAATTGAAGATGTTCTTTTTTTTGATTCATTAATACAAAATACTAACTTTTGCTTTAATTGTTCAAAAGCATGGAATAACTATTTTGTTATGCAACCTTCTAGCTATTCATCAAATTCCAATTTTGTGATTCAAAAGCCTGATTTAGCAAATTCACAGTCAAAAAATTCCACTTGTCATAATTCCAAGTTAATATTGCAAAAAAATGTTTTTGAAATTTATAAATTTTCTGAAAATACAGATTTCTTCAAGGATAAGATGTATGGTGAGCAAATTCATGATGGAGTTAAAAATTCATATAATGAATTTTCCAGCAAAGCATCCAATGCTTTATCTAATTTAGAGGCACCACTTTATCTAGGAAGCGAAGCTTCCTTACCTCCTAAGTTAAAAAATTTTGATTCAAGAATTTTTACAGCAAACCAGCTAAATAGGGATGATAAATTAATCTATATGAGTCTGCAAGAGCAACCTTTGGTGAAGAAGCAAAACTTCCTAGATAAATATCAATTTGCTAAGCATGAAACGCAGGAAAACGTAATTAACAAACCAGAAATTTATAAGATAGAAGGTTTGTTGCAAACAAGTGAAAAAGATGAAATGGAGTTGCGACAAGATAAACTTGTTGCGTTAGCTATTCAATATAATGAAGAAAGTATTGATGCAATCTCAAACCTTATTGGAGACGCTCTTACATGTATTACCATTACGTTTCTTTTTTTTGGACTTAAAGTACAAATTCTTATTTTGCAATCTTTTTTAACTGAATCTTTCTATAGTTTAAGTAATGCAAATAGATCTTTAATTATTATTATTGTTACAGATTTACTTGTGGGATACCATTCACCTCAAGGTTGGAAACTTTTGACCCAACTTATTTTACAACATTACGGTTTTCCAGAAACCAAATTATTTATTTTATGTTTTATCGGAACTTTTCCAGTAATTTTAGATACCATCTTTAAATATTGGATTTTTAGGCATTTAAATAGAATTTCACCAACTACAGTTTTAACATATCATAGAATGATTGAGTAATAAAAAAAGAACACGTTTAAATTTTTGATATTTAGCAAGTTTGTATTTTAAAGACAAATTTATTAATAATAAAAAGAGGATTTTCAATTAACAATAAAAATTTATTAAGATCTTCAAATTCATATAGATACGAATATGCTAAGGGGGCTGCAAATTAATAATTATGAATTTGCTGAGGAGCAAAGCTCCCCGTCAAATTCATATATATTAATTTGCTAAGGGGGTTGGGAGCAAAGCTCCCTTACCCCCTAACCCCTCGGCAGTAAATAAATCAAAGATTTATCTGGCAGGGAGATTCCTCGACCAGGTAAATCTTTGATTTATTTACTGCCCCTAACCTTATTTTAGAAAAATGAGTATTTAAAAAGAAAACACTAAAGGGTCTGGAAAAAAACGATTAATTTCAATAAGTAAACCTGCTGTAAAAGTAAACCAAATTAAAGCAACAACTGGAGCTGTTGACAGATAAGTAGTGAAATTTGTCATAAGAATAAAGTTTAATATAATATATAATATAAAATAAGTGTGAAATTTGTTATGAAAACTAGAAATTATTTGAGTAACAAAAATTGTTGTAAATAATTGGTTAGGAAACACAACTTTACCAGCCTGCTTAAGCAAATTCCTATCAGTGGATTTAGAACTAAACTAACAAACTCTCCAAGATTAAAGTGAGTTACATTAATCTCAGAATTCAAAGATTTTGTTGACTGCAAATGTGGAAAATTGTAAGCTATATTTTTTGTTACATAAGCAAGAACTCCTAAATAAACTACTTAGCGCTTATAAGGCGTGTTTGCTAATCTTAATGTAATATTAGACATAATATTAGTGCCCCATTTATATAAAAAACTATTGTAAATAATTATTTTTACTTTCTGACATATCTTCATATGCAGGTTTAAAACACATATATGATTTTTATTTATAATATCACGTTGGGTATAGTTAACTAATATTGTATATTAATATCACATATATATTAAATTTATGTCATATCTATAAATTAGTTAGTACTGCTAGAAAAATTCAAATATTTTAAGTTGTAAGATATATATAGTAGAGCACACTAAATTAAGCTAAACAATAAATCAACTAATGTTTGTAGAATCAGGCTGGAATATATATCTATATATGAGACAGTATATATATGAATTTTATTAGCAATTTAACAAGCAAAAAAATAAATTAATAAGAGACAAAAAACAGGTTGAGTTTACAAAATTAGGAATTTGATGGATAATTAAAGTAGATAATAGTAAAAAGCTTTAGTACTACAGGCTCCAAATTGGATAACAAAAAGTTTATTGAGACCAAAGGTTTCATCAATTAACTTTGCTGGCAGGGAGATTCATCGACCAGGTAAATCTATTATTTATTTACTAGAGCTTTTTTGTTTTATCAAACTGTGTTTTTTAAATAAAAAGCTTATTATTATTATTTCGCATCGACTAGAAACAACAGATTAAACAAGATTAAACATTTAAAGTTTTTTAAATAAAACTAAATGTTTACAGTTTAATGGTTTTGTAATAAATGAACTAATTATTTACTGCAAATAGAATATTTACTGTTGTATATATGATATATGAATTTGCTTATAATTTGAACTATTTATTTATCACTAAGGTAAAATAAGTATATACAAAAGTTTTTGATATAAACATTGTTTAGATTGTTATTTCATTGACAACAAAAATGTTAAGAATATAAATATGAAATAATAAAAATTATTTTTCTAGACATTTTAAAGATTTGCTAGGTCAGGATTTCAAATTGTTGCTCATATTAGCAAACAATATAATAACTAAATTATATCACAGTTGGTTTGATAAAAAATCAACTTTATCTTCAAAAAAATGAAAGGCAATTTTAAACTATGTTTTCTAGATTATCAAAAAAGTAATGAATTTAGCACAGGTAATAAATTTCTTGAATTATTTTAAACTAAAAAATTTTTTATTCGCTTAATATATGTATATTTTTTGGCTTTATTTATATAAATTTGTTAAAAAATGACTCTTTATGAACCTATGAACCTTTGTATATTTTGGTAAATTTGGGATAAATAAATATTTATTAGGGATTGATATTTATTAATTTTTATCTTGTTTATAACTATGACTTGTCATTTAGATTTTCAATTTGTTTGTTTAAACAAATAAAGTATTAGGCTTATTTATTTTTTAAATAAAAAATTATATATTTTGGACATAACAGGATTCTCAAGCCTAGGGGGCTTATAAGAGCCTGGCCAAACTAAACCTCCTTGTGCCAGGCCTTTAAAGCTAGGTTCTTTAGCACCTACTTTTAAAACAGTAGTAGGAACAGTTTTATAATTAAAACCCCGTTGTTTCCATTTTAATCGAATTAATCGGTTAATTTCTTGAGTGCGTTCTTGTTTTTGTTGTTCTCGGTTACTTTGATCACTTTGAGAGCTACTATTTCGTTTTCGATAACTCTTATTACGTGCTGATGATTGCAAAATTATATTTATACGCTGCTCTTCCTCTGGTGATAATTCTGGTTCTAATCCAAACTGTTGTATTACACTTTCTTTATCCACAAATCTGTCTTTAAATCGTTCAACAGGAAAAACACTCATATAATATGGTCTTAATGTTGTTGTTTTATTATCAATTAAAGAAGTATTAGACGTAGTATTTTCTGAAAAATTGTTTTCATTAGTTGCTTCTGTTATGGTAGAATCAGGTAAATAAACATCTGATTTATCAAGCAAATTGCTATGATTAATTTGAAACCAGTTGATATCATTTGGTGAAATAGGCCAAAATTGAAAATTAATACTAAAAAATTCATCATTATGAATTTTTGAAGCTTGAATATTTCTGGAGTTTAGATGAATATTATATTCTTTAGCTAGAGTGCTTTCATCCCAATTTGGTAATTTTACCAGTTTACTGCTTAAAGATTTTGGTATATATCGATTTGTTATATAAAATTCACGTAAATCTTCATCCCAACCAGCATAATAAGGAGCGGGTTTTGTGTCTGTTAATAAAGGTCCTGCATTAATAGAGGAGGTAACGCTTTGTTGATTAATAAGCTTTTGTTCTAGTTCTAGTTCCTCATGAAGAATAGGATTTTGACTATGGGATTTACGAGTATACAATGGTTGGTCAAATTGTAAAACTCTAACTCCAGATATTTGAGAAGGGGCTGCGGCTGGATTAGGAAACAATCCTTCTTTATTTTGTAACTTTTTGTTTTGTTGTTCAGTACCAAAATTTGGCTCTAAATTTAAAGAACTTGGTTGTTGTTTATAATTGATAGAAAATAATCTTCTAACAACCCGCAACGTGCCTTTAAACTGATGTTTATAGGCACGATGAGCAAAAGTTCGTGCACCGCCAGTTGTTTCTGTAAAAGAGAAATAAGAAGCCAGTTTAGAATAGTCTAAAAGACTATCATAATAACGAGACAAAAGCACGCGTCTTTGAAATAAACTTTTTTCATGTGCATTTTTTAAAAGATACGTTTTTGGTTGTCGAGCTAAAAAAGTATCTATTTTGGTATTTAATAATAGTTGTGTTACAGGTTGATAATAATAGAAGAGCTTCCTATTTCTATTTAATATTTGTCTAACTCTGTTTACACGTGTTTTTCTTGGGGGGAATCCTCGTCGTGTAAAGGTATACCAATTTAATTTTGTTAATTTGCTTTTTCTTGGATAATATCTAAATTTATGTTGTAAACGGTCTACTTTAGCGTATAAATTTATATTTTTATGCCTACTTGTATTTAAAGAAGTATTAGATGAAGCAAATTCATATTTATCAATTTGTAAGATTCCATCTGCTGAGGGTTCATCAATATGAATTTGTTCCTCTTTGCTATTACTTTTTTGTTGTTTTAGGCTATATCTATCAAGAGAGTTTTGTGGCCTTTGTGGAAAGGTTTCGGATAATACTGACCCATTTTTTAGATTATCATTGACAGCCCATTCTTTAGAGAGTGGATTACTCAAATTTGGAAGAGTTGTTTTTTGATATTTCAATTTAAACTTATTGGTTTTTTGAAGTTGTTTTTTAAGAAATTTTACTCTGGCTTCTATTAAAACTGCAATAGCTTTTCTTCCTTCTGGGGTATTTTTACTTCTTCTATCTTTACCAGTAAGAATTTTCGCAAATGCAGTTCGTAAACCCAATGTTTTAACAAATCGTCTCCTAAATGCTTGTTTGGTGTTTCTTCTTCTATACCAAGCATTTTCAGCACCATAGTTTAGCTTTTCAAAACTTTCTGATGCACGTTTTCCATTAAGTTTACGTTGGTATTGTGAAAGATATAAGCCACGTTCTTTTCTAGCTTCATCTCGTCTACGATCTAAACGTCGTGAATTAGGGTGTCTTAATCGCCATTTACGATATTGTTCACCAGGAATATAGGTTTTGTACCAAAAAGTTTTATCTTGAGAAGCAAAACCTAACGGGTTTGTAACCCAATAATCAATTCCGTAGAAAGGCACAATCATTATATTCATGGTTAATAATATTACAACCAAAACGCGATTGGTTCTGATAGTTAAAAATGATGGAGTTTTTTTAAAAAATTGGTATTCAACAAAATTATATAATGCAGATATTATCTGCCAGATTATAAATGCAAATACTATTTGGCCTAGACCTATTCCAAATAAATAAATGAAATTATCACTTAGTTGAAAAGATTGTATCCCTATTTTGCTTGTGGTTACTTCAATTACTGAAGGATTGGAATTAGCATTTAACTGAGTTAAATATTGGAAAATAGCAGTTTGTTCTGTCCATGCTAAAAACAAATTAAGTCCAAAATATTTATATAATGTACTCCATGAATAATTAACAATTATTTTACGCCACATTTGGTAAAATACATTTACTAGAAAAAAAATACTAAATATTGTAAAAAAAGGCTGCAAATCTAGTAAAGGAAGAAGGGGCCATCTAAATCCATAAATAACACACAATAAAAAGAGCCACTGACCTAAAAGTGTTCCACTAATCGAACTTATTCCAGCTAAACGGCCTTGTACTAGAAGTCGCCGTGCATTTATTATTTGTGAAACTGAAAAAGGTAACACTAAAAAAAAGCTATTAAAAAAACCTATTATAAATTTATTATCTTTAATTAAAGATTCTTCCCAAAAATCTAATGTTTCAAAGTAACCCGAGCAGATCAAGGATTTGCACCCTTGGTTTAACGGCAGGTATTGTTCTCCTAAATTAGAGGTTAGGGGGGCTGCAAATTCATAATTATGAATTTGTTGAGCACTTTGCTCCAAACCCCCCTTAGCAAATTCAAGCATTTGAATTTGCTTATCTAAACTTGAGTTAAAAATAAATTTTTCTAAATATAAAGAATCATACAATTTAGGTAAAAGTATTGGTAAATTAACAAAATCACGTAACCAATGAAGAGTAACAAAATAGTGAATAGTTGATTTTAATAATTCAAAAGTAAAAGCTCCAGTAGCTCGAATGTATTCACTTGCAGCCAAAACAGGGGGGACCGACTGATTGACTGCTCCATTTGAAATATGCTGTGCAATATTATTTATAAAGTCTATATAATCTTTATATGTAACAACTAATGACATAATTTTTTTTATTTAATCTCTTAATATATATATTTTACGTAAATATATATATATATATTTATTTTCGGGGTTTAAAAAATTCATATTGATGAAGCAAAGATTTTATGGGAGTTATAAATGTATGATGTATTTAACCTCAAATATATATGAATTTGCCAAGGGGATAAAGTTTCTTCCTAAGAACCATATTTGAGTTTGTAAAACCTGGAAATTTTTAACCTGCTACTAATTATCGTAGATTTGTAAGACAAATGACTATTCATAGACTTGCCAAATTTATAGATATGCCATTTGTCATGCTGCATAAATTTTTGATTGGATTATATAATCCAATCAAAAATTTATGCAGCATGACAAATGCATATTTGACAAATTGATGTGTGAAATATAAAATTTATGCCACTTAACTAAGCAAGTTATTACAGCAAAACTTCTAATTATTTAGTTAAAGTCTGTAAATTTATACAAAAATTTATATATTAATTTGCATAGCTTAACTACAATTGCTAATTTTTATAAATCTTACATTTATAATTGATTATCATAAAAATAGTTCTCTTTTTTATGTATAAAATTTGGTGGTTGTAAATAAATCGATTTATTTACAAATAAATTTCAGATTTATTAGCAACAAATTTGATATTTAGCATTATTAATATCTAATCACAAAAACATTTTAATAAACTTTTTTTATATGTTATTTAATAACCATTTGTTTTAAAAGAGAATTTACTAATCCAATAACTTTGTTAACTTGTTTAGTTGCTTTATTTTTCCAAGTGTTTTTTCGAGTATTTTTTCTTGATTTAGATTGACGTTTTTTAGGTACAGGCATAAATAACTCCTTAAGAATAAAAATTTATTAACTATTTATATTTTTTCCAGTATAATTTTGATATTCAAATAAAAAATTTGTTAAGTTAACAAATTCATATTTATGAATTTGTCTCCCTCTCTCTATATATATTTCTGAGTGTCCAAAACAAATACATAATTGTAGTGCATAGAAATAACTAGTTTGTCAATAAATCATATATATATATATATATATATCATATTTTTGATAATAAAAAAAGTTTTACAAATTCATAAATATGAATTTGTCTAAAGTTAATTAAAAATTCATAAATATAAATCGAAGATTATATTTATAAACCTCCTAAAAATATATATATATTAAGACACAAATATGAATTTTACAGCCGAGTTAAAAAATAACTTAATAAGTTGCTGCTAATAAATCTACAATTTATTAGCCAAACTTTCATATATTTATATTTATATTTAGATATAATATTCATTTAGATAGGATCTCTAAAACTAATTGTTTATTAATATATATTGTACATGTGCGTATAAACCTAGAAATTATAAAAATGTAATTTTGCAAACTATAGATATATATATATATAAAGAGCCTATTTGTATTTATTAATTTTTTAATATTTTATTTTTTATTGATTATTTTATAGTCTTTTTTATATCTAGAATCTATGTCTTTTATAAAAATTTTATAAACTACTTTTTTACAAATATTGCTATACATGTAAATTAAATAAGCGGAAGCTTTAAAACAAGCTTTACAAATTAATATTTGTGAATTTGTCCAAATTTTATATCTTTTTTTGATAAAACAATTTATTCTTGTTTTTATAAGTCCAACCTCAAATTTATATTTTTAAATTATCAAAAGACTAACTTTAAAAGTAAATATGTGTTAAAATAAATATAACAAAATTTTGATGTTCAAAACAAGTTTAAAATTTTTAAATAAATTTTATAGCTAAATTTATTTTAGGTAATTAAAAAAACTAAAATATGTGAAAACAAATATATATAAATTTGCACATAAAACTTTTTTAAAATTTCTAATCAAAATTCTAATAGCATCCTTTAACTTATTATAATGCTATATTTGTGCTTTTTGTATATGTTAAATAAATATATGTTATTACTTAGAAATAATCTCTAATAATTTTTAAATTATCAATTTTAATAAAAACAACTTCTTTTCAGTATTTTACTTGTAAATAAAATATTTTTAAAAAAATAGATTATTAAGTAATTTATTTATTATTTATTCATATGTGTACTCAAATTAGATAAAAACCTAAGTGATTCATTTTATGAAATATCAACATCTTTTTAAAATTAAGAATTGGATAATTTAATTGATTAAAAATTTATTAATAATAATAATTTTATTATTTTGTTGCTTCAATTTTAAGTATACAGTAACTAACTACAAGATTTCTATATACATAATTTATTTTTTTAACCAATAAACGCAGAAAAACAGGAGAGGTGACCGAGTGGCTTAAGGTAGCGCATTGCTAATGCGCCGTGCGGGTAACCGTACCGAGGGTTCGATTCCCTTCCTCTCCGATAAAAAATCATTTATACTAAATTTAATTTAGTAATATAGCTTTTATTTATTTTCTAAATTTCAGGTGTAATCAAACTTGCAGAATATTAAATTCTGAAAATTTATATATATATATATATATAAATTTACAAATCAGAAATAAAATTGATAAACTCAAATATCCAGATTCCAAATTTTTTTACAGGGACCTTCTTTAAAAAAATTTCTTACAGGTTGGCAAATTCATATATATGAATTTGCTGAACCCCTAACCTATTGGGTTTGATTATATATTGCTATTTTAAAACCAATATTTTTATACTATTTGGTTTTATATCTTTTATATATACATGTAATACAATCCCTATACGTGTTGTGTTTTTTGTCCACTAATTTCTAACAAATTAAATTTTTTACTGATCTTATAAACAATTATACTTATTTATTCTATTAGATTTTTAATCTATAAATTTGAAAACGTTAAAAAATTTTTGTTTATAAAAGTGAGTTATACATTACACATTATAAACGTATAGAGAATATATTTTATGTTTGATATGAATGAGCTTAATTTTAATAACGTTAAACCATTCCAAATAGGAACCCTTGTTAATTTATTGTTCTATCTTATGACATTTTATAAAATATTATATACATCATATACATGATGTAAATTAGTGTTTAATATTGCAAAAAAATAACAAAACATTATGTTTGCAATGTGCATGCATGGCTGAGTGGTCGATAGCAACAGACTCATAATCTGTCTCCGTTAGGACATCACAGGTTCAAACCCTGTTGCATGCAATTAAATTATAAACTAGTTTTAATAAAACCAAATCTACAACAGCTATGTATAAGCTATACAGTAATAAATAATTTTAAAAAAAGTGAACTTTTGAGATTTTTAAGCAACTGAACAAATGTGTCTTTCTTATCATTTTGTCTAAAATTCTGTTTTTTTTCGCTTAATATATATATATATATTATGTTTAAAGATAAAATGACACTTTTTAAAATACTAGACCATTTTTTAAAGAAAAGCTATACTAATAATGTTATAACATATGTACTAATTAAATTAGTGTTTTTTTTTATTATGTTTCATCTGTTCCAATATCCATTTCAGTTAGAGCATATATTTTTTTGTCAGAAAAAACTCATTTTTTTTATTTATGTTGTATAAAAATTCAGAAATAAATCGATAAAATACTTTTTCTTGAGCCAGGGATTTGATTTATTTGGGTGACAACAATGCATCTATCTGTTAACTCTATAAATAGATTAAGTCTATAATGATCCAGTTTGGGATGGGTTTATTTGATTCCATGTTAACTTCAAAAAAATGTTAAGTGTGCTTATAAAGTTGTGCCCAGTTATAGAAGTATTAAAGAAAGCCTTAGATATTTCACATCCTCTTGATTTTAGAATTTCATTTAAATTATCATATACCGATATTTCTATTTGTCTTGTATTACAAATAATAAAAAAGTCTTAACTAGGAGAGCATATGTGCGGGTATGAATTCATAATGTTATTTATGAAGTGCTCGTTATATAATGTCATATGAAAAAATGACCATTTTCACGCAAGAAATGAAATCAATAACTTACCTAACGGGGGCAGCAAATTCATAATTATGAATTTGCTGCCCACAGGGGACAATAGCATGTTATTAAAGCCTATTCAGACAAGACACCCCCAACCAAAGAATTTACCAGAAAAAAAGACTAAAACTAAAAGAATTCAAGAAACAATCTATATTAAATAATACTTATATAGATGCAAGAAACAAAGACAAAGGCTGGGGACAAGGGGAGTTAATTTAAGTTAATTAACAAACTGGAGAGCATTTGGATATCTTTCCAAGATATCTTTACATGAATAATTATATAAAAAACTATAAGCGTATGCTGCCTCAAATTTTTAAATAAAGCTGTGTTATATAATTAGTGACTCTCTCTAAAAAATATGAGAAGCTGCAAACAAAAAAATATGTATAGACTGTATAAAGTTTGGATATCTATAAATTATATTTATAATATCTTTAACTAATCGGTTAATTAGTGTGTCATATATGTTAAATTTTTTGGTTTTTGAGCAAATTAAGTTTTAATTATTTGATTGCTAACAAAAAATTTTGTTTTTAGAGCTGCTATAAATAAATCATTGATTTATTTACAGCCGGTAAATCAGAGATTTATAAATCGCCAACTTAACTACTACTTTATTGAAAATTTTATGGCTACACACTTTTAATAAGTGTGATTCACAGCTTTCAAATCTATGTGGTTGTTGAGAAACCAGGTGTTGTTTACATATAACTAATATTCCGTTAAGTCATATAATTGATATTATATTTATACACGATTCATATCAATAAAATTGATATAATACATAAATATTATTAATTAATGAATTAATTACATATATGATTGCCCAACAAATTAATATATATATATGTACCATCTTCGATTCATATTTATGAATTTTTAACTAACCAAGCTTTACAAATTTATATTTATGAATTTGTCCAAAATGAGTCTTTGAATTAAAGTAAGCAATTATTGATTGCCATGAGTTACAAATTCATATATACGAATTTGTGGCTACAATATTTAAAGTTGACAGAAAGATAGTCCTCAAAAATTATTTAGAAGGAGCCCAAAGACCATGTCTGGTGCTACAGGAGAACGTCCTTTTTCTGATATTTTAACAAGTATTCGCTATTGGGTAATTCATTCAATTACTATTCCATCTTTATTTATTGCGGGTTGGCTTTTTGTTAGTACAGGTTTAGCTTACGATGTTTTTGGAAGTCCTAGACCTAATGAATATTTCACTGAAGATCGTCAAGAAGCTCCATTAATCACAGACCGTTTTAACGCTCTAAACCAGGTGAAAGCATTATCACAATAATTAAATAATAATAAATATATTATGGCTACAAGAAAATCTTCTAATACTTACCCTATTTTTACTGTAAGATGGTTAGCAGTTCATGCTTTAGCTGTGCCCACAGTTTTCTTTTTAGGGTCTATCACAGCAATGCAATTTATTCAGCGTTAATTTTTTTTTTTCTAGGTTATTATGGCTAAATCAAATCCTAACAAACAATCTGTTGAATTAAATCGTACAAGTCTTTATTGGGGTCTATTATTAATCTTTGTATTAGCTGTTTTATTCTCAAGTTATATTTTTAATTAAGTCTTTAAACATTCAATATATGCGTTGAGCTTTTTAGTTTATAGTTTTATTATTTGGTCCATATATATGCTAGACAAATTTCTGGTTGTTTAGAAATCTTTGATTCACCTGGTCGATGATTCTCCCTGCCAGCCTCATAAAATTCATTAATATTAATTTTATTAGAAGCTAAGTTTTAGAAGTATTAGATAAGCCTTGTTAAAAAATTTCTATTTAGATAATATATATCTAGGCTCTACTATATATATCTTCAAATTCATATATTTGACTGCTTACATCTAACTTGGCTTCATATATCTGAATATATGAATTTTATTAGAAATATGATATTAGGCTCCACTATAGAAATTTTGCAAATTCATGCAAATAATTTATAAGAGGTTCATAAATATAGTCTTTGATTCATATTTATGAATTTTTTCAGCATTGATAAAACAAAGCACCTAATTAGTTATCAAATAAAAGGTCTAATCAACATATATGTAAAATGTAAAAAACAACTTATGTTTTTGTTTACTTGCTAACCAACATATATTTAAAGCGTTTTTTATAATCTAATGTTGTAAATAAAAATTTAACCTAATAAGTTTTAGAGATTTAATTTTCTATAAAATTGTCACATTTTTACAAAAACAAATAAATATAAGTGATACTTTATAAATAGACAACTTTGTTGAGAAAATGCAAAATTCGAAGCATTAAAAATTAAGTAAATTAAAAGAGAGTAAAGAATTAAATTTAGAAATAGTATTATAACTAATAGATTTAGGGAGCATAGTTATATGGCTGATATTGGGACTACTGGGCGTATACCTCTTTGGTTAGTAGGAACAGTTGCTGGTACTGCAGCAATAGGCTTACTAGGCATATTTTTTTATGGCTCTTATGTAGGATTAGGTTCATCACTTTAAATCCAAATTTTGTTAAAAATTGGCTATTTATAAATCACGGATTTATAAATAGCCAGAAATAAATCAACAGAAAGACTTATATAAATAAAGCTTATATAAGTCAAGTTAAATAAGAAAAATATGTTTACGCTTATATAAGTCAGAGATTCATTTTTTTAAAGTATGCTAATCCAACCTGTGGTTTTGTAGGTTTATCAATGTTTCTGGTTAGATTAGCATAAAGTTATAAAAAACTAATATTTTTATTATTCAATCTAAATGTTGTTACAGGCCTTTTTTCCAAAAATAAGGTACATATCAGTAAATAAATGTTCAATTTTCTGTAAATTTATATGTTTATATATATATATTCAAATATATATGTTAAGAGCTACTGCCAGAAATAAATAAACAAAAGTGCTCCTTCAAATATGAACAATATGCTGCCACTTTTAGTTAAATTGTTTTAGATATGGTTTATATAAGCTAATTTTTTCTCTTTTTTATTTTTCTTATATTCTTTACCCTCAAATTAATTTTAAATATTTATTTATTAAAATAATATAATCTCTCGTCAGAATAAGCATAATTTGTAATCAAAATTTTATAAGGTATTAATTACAGAAATAAAAGCTACGCTTATTCATAAAATAAGCAAATAATAATCCTAAAAAATGAATAAGTTTAAGACAGCAAATCATAGAAAAAAGTATCATTTAATAATATATATATATATAAATTGGTTACCTATTTAAAATTTCAATATATTTTTTGTATATGCTTTATAAACATACAAATTCCTGGTTTTACTAAGTTAAAAAAAATTTCTAAATAGGAATTTTTCCTCTATATACATATTTTTAACTTTATAAGCCAAAAAATAATTCATAAGAAAGCGTGCTTAAAATATAAATATATATCTAGACAAACTCGGCAGTAAATAAATCATAGATTTACCTGGTCGATGAATCTCCCTGCCAGATCAATCTTTGATTTCTTTATTGCCCAGTAATCTTTGATCCAAAAATAGGAAATTGTTCAGGTATATTATTTTTTTAGATAAGCCTTTATATATATATATATATTTGATTCATAAATATAAATTTGTTCAGAAAGAAAGTAAATGATTTTTTTATATAATACAATGGGTTTACCGTGGTATAGAGTTCATACGGTTGTTTTAAATGATCCGGGTAGATTAATTGCTGTGCATTTAATGCATACTTCATTAGTTTCTGGTTGGGCCGGTTCTATGGCCTTTTACGAACTTGGAGTTTTTGATGCTTCAGATCCAGTTCTAAATCCTATGTGGCGTCAAGGTATGTTTGTACTACCTTTTATGACACGTTTAGGTATTACTCAATCTTGGGGTGGGTGGACAATTAGCGGTGAAACTGCTACTAATCCAGGAATTTGGAGTTATGAAGGTGTAGCAGCTGCGCATATTGTGTTATCTGGGGCTTTATTCAGTGCTGCAATATGGCATTGGGTTTACTGGGATTTAGAACTTTTTCGTGACCCACGTACAGGCAATCCAGTTTTAGATCTTCCAAAGATTTTTGGAATTCATTTATTTCTTTCAGGCCTTTTATGTTTTAGTTTTGGTGCATTTCATGTAACAGGTTTATTTGGGCCAGGTATTTGGGTTTCAGATCCTTATGGAATTACTGGGAGTGTTCAACCAGTAGCACCTGCTTGGGGAGCTGATGGTTTTGATCCATACAATCCAGGCGGTATTGCATCTCACCACATAGCAGCTGGCATTTTAGGAGTTTTGGCTGGTCTTTTCCATCTTTGTGTACGTCCACCACAACGTCTTTATAAAGGATTATGCATGGGAAATATCGAAACAGTTCTATCAAGCAGTATTGCAGCTGTTTTTTGGGCAGCTTTTGTAGTAGCAGGTACTATGTGGTATGGCTCTGCAGCAACTCCTATAGAACTATTTGGGCCAACTCGTTACCAATGGGATCTTGGTTATTTTCAACAAGCTATTGAAACTCGAGTACAAACCAGTTTAGCGGAAGGCAAATCTTTATCAGAAGCTTGGTCCCAAATACCCGAAAAATTAGCTTTTTATGATTACATTGGTAATAACCCAGCTAAAGGTGGATTATTTCGAGCTGGAGCTATGAATAGTGGTGACGGCATTGCCGTAGGTTGGTTAGGCCACGCTGTATTTAAAGATAAACAAGGTAATGAATTATTTGTTCGTCGAATGCCTACATTCTTTGAAACATTCCCTGTCCTACTAATTGATAAAGATGGAGTTGTTAAAGCAGATGTACCTTTCCGTCGAGCTGAATCTAAATATAGTATTGAACAAGTAGGTGTTTCTGTGACTTTTTATGGTGGTGAATTAGATGGTGTAACGTTTACAGATCCAGCAACAGTAAAAAAATATGCTAGACGCGCTCAATTAGGTGAAATTTTTGAATTTGATAGAGCAACTCTTCAATCAGATGGAGTATTTAGAAGTAGCCCACGTGGTTGGTTTACTTTTGGCCACCTATCATTTGCATTATTATTCTTTTTTGGTCATATTTGGCATGGCGCACGAACAATTTTCCGTGACGTTTTTGCTGGAATTGATTCTGATCTAGATGACCAAGTGGAGTTTGGTGCATTCCAAAAACTGGGGGATTCGTCTACAAGACGTCAAACTGTTTAAATATTTTTAAAATTTAAGTATTTTTTAATATATATATAAGTTTTATTTTCTAGATAATACAAATTAATATCTATGAATTTGGTTAAAAATTCATAGATATTAATTTTACAGCCAGAGAAATACTTTTCAGTCGGCAAATTCATATATTTGAATTTACAGCCCCATATTTGAACTATTTTTAGGGTTTAAATATTTCAATTACGATTAAACTAAGATACGATCAATTGTAAATAAGAGAGAGATTTTTTTTGATTTCTCTCTTATTTACAATTTTTTATTTTAAAAATTCTCATAACTTAGTTTTGCGTATTTTTTTGTTGAGATATTTATGTGCGTTGAAATTAATTATTTTATCTTTAGATATTTAGGTAAAATGCTTCAGTTAGGTAAAATACTTAAGTATAGAGTATAGGTATGTGTAAAACATCAATCGATGTACTGATTGAAATAAAAACTTATGTTACATTATAGATTTATTTTAATTTTCGTAAATTCTTATTTTTTAGGAATCTGTAAACACTCACCTGTGCATAATATGGTAGTAATTATAAAAGTTGCCTTACTAAAACAGATGAAACAGCCTTTGTAGCCATATATGGGAGATAGAAATTTGTCTCTATTAATTTGTTAGGGTGTAGAAATTCAAAAAAATGATTAGCTACTGCACTCTTTACTCAAATACTATTTTTTAAAAAATAGTATCACCTTCTTTTTTACAGTTACTTTTTATGGAAGCTTTAGTTTATACTTTTTTACTTGTTGGAACATTAGGTATAATATTTTTTGCGATTTTTTTTAGAGAACCACCACGTATTGTTAAATAATTAAAAGTCGTATATTCAGATCAAAAGAAGAAATCTTCTCTTTATAAATAGTAACATTTACTATCTAAAATTATTTAAATAATTAGTTTAAAAAATAAGTGCTGTAATAAAGTATTTATCAATATTAAATTAATTTAGAAGTAAAAATACTCTTTTTTATAAGTTAGCAAAAAGTGAATGCTTCATAAAAATTTTGTTAAAGAGCTTATATATTACTTGAAATTTTTTAATTAATTTGAGATATAAAATAATATATTTATATATTAGGTTTTTAATAAGTTGTATTATAATTGAAAGTATTATCTAATGCTGTCAATAAATTCATATATATATATATGAATTTATTGACAGCATTAGATATTTTAAAAGTTCTGAGCTGCTTCAAATTCATATTTATGAATTGATTGAGAAATAAATAATAAATAAATATTTATTTCTCAATATTTAAATTTTATTTGTATTAAATATCATTTGTATTATGTCTATACTTTTAACACTATTCGACCTCGTTAAATTTTTATTTATGTAACCATGGTATCAGATAATGTATATGTATAAATTAGTCTAAAGGTTAATTTAACTGGCAAAAGTTAAAAAGCTGCCATGTAACAAAATATAAATATACAATTTATTAAGCAGTAAAAAGAGTTGCTTCTATATACATATATATAACTTTATAGGACTAAAGTTACAATATATGTATATATTTAATATTTTAAAACTTATATTTTAATAAGAAAATATTTGATTTGTTATTATAGAAAAAACCAAAGTAACAACCCGCATTTTGATTCATCAATACCATTCATATGTTTCCATAAACAATATTAGTAGGTCTTGTAAATTTATAGACATATGACTTTGCAGACAAAAAAGCTATTGTTAAACAAAAAAAAATGGAAACTGTCAACAAATTAATATCTTATATATATATATATATATATATAAGATATTAATATATAAATTTGTATAAAAATTTGTTGACTGATAAATTAATACACAGAAATTTGGCTTAGAAATCAAAGATTTATTAAAAGCAGCTGCTAATTTTTGAGCCAAGTAAAATCTTAAAATTAAGATGTTAAATTTTAAGATTTGAATTTAGTCTCTAATAAATTTTTTCTTGGCACAACTTTACAAGCCCCTTTATCAAATTGATATATATATATATACGAATTAGTGGTTTATAAATCTCTGATTCACCTGGCAAGGAGATTCATCGACCAGATCTCCCCGCCAAATAAATCTATGAGTTATTAGCATCACAAATTAATATATATTAATTCGTAAGGTTAAAAATTAATATATATTAATTTTACAGCCCCAAAAAAATTAATATATTAAACATATAATTTTATCTTTATATAATTTTTTATCCTCATAAAATCCAAATATTAGAATTTGCTCTGGATACTTGGCTTGCTTAACAAAATAAAACTGAAAAAATTTGACAAAATGGTTTTTAACCTGGAAATATGCATTTATAAGGCAAATTATTTGTAAACAAATTAATAAAAGATTTATTACAAACAAGAAAATGTTATGAAATAGGTATTAATTAATCTTCATGTTCCTCAAAAGGGTCCCGAAGTTGCTTTGAAGGGGGGCCAAAGCCTACATAAATTGAATAACCAGTAATACTCAATAAAAGACAACCTAAAAATGTTGTAAAAAAAAAAGCAGGTGTTTCCATATAAACTTATAACCTCATAAAAAATTTCATTTTTAATAAAAAAATGAAGGGTCTTTAATACACCAAATATATGGAGTTGTGAAGGGCTCAAAACTTCTATATATTTAATTGTTCATGTACATGAACTTATTAAGTGGGTTAATTTTTTTGGTTGCGAAATTTGTTTAAATTATTGCAAGCCCCTTTATAAAAGTTGACAGTCAGACATTTTTACTAAATGTCTTATATAATCAAAATATTACATTTAATCAAAATTATACAAGTTCCCTCTGATACCATATATCCTCTTATATTTTATATTTTTATTTTATATAAAGTATTATAATAATAAGTATTATAAATAATAAAGTATATATAATTATATAATTATAAACAATTATAAAAGAGAGGATGCCTGACTTATAACTTATATAAGTGTGAACATTTTTTTCAAATTTGACCTCAGTTATGTAAATATGCCTTCTATATAAACTTGGCTTACATAATCTGGAAAAATATTTTCCATAGTTAACCATAAGTCAAACATAAAAATTTGATTTGCAACAGTAAACTTAAAGAAAATTTAAGGAAATTAAAGCTTTTTATTTTTTCTTGACGTTTTTTCAATAAAACAAAGTTACAAGTTTATAATTCAAATAGAAAAAACAAATTAGAAAAGGTGAATAAACGATGTTAATATATTTATGTGTTAGTGTATTTATGAAGTAGAAAGTTTATATTTTATTTTTAATACCTTACTATCTTAAAGAGTAAGATATTAATATTTTTTGCTGATGGATTTTATTTCATAATTGATATATATATACATATATATGAATGTTGCCAAATTCATACATATCAATTTTATATATTCATATATATATTAAGAGTGCTATAAATTAATTAATAAAACAGTTTTGAATCCACTTCAACTTGCTTTATCAAGCATCAAATACACAACACAGCCAAATTGTGAATATCATTAATACATAAACGCATAAATGCATATAAATATAAATACAGTTATATGTCATAAATACGTAAGGGTATATGTAGTCATTAATATGTAATATTATTACCATTTATCTCTTAATTTTATCATAAAAAGGTTTAAATTTCATTATAAAAACTTTTCCAAATCTAAATTTAGTAAATATTACAAAACTGAAGAAACCTTTTATTAATAAATAATCAGCTAAATAGTAGATAGTATTTCAATAAATGATTTCATTAACTCGAAGTTTATATAGGACTAAATATTTCTGGCAAATATATATTTGCAACCAAGTTTCTTTTTTAAAAGCGTTTATAGCTATTATTTAAAGCCATATATATTATATGGCTAATAAAAAAATAAACCCATTGTTGAATAGACTATAAATTTTTATATACGAATTTTGTTATATATATTTGTTTATATGTTTTGAAAAAAAGAATTTATACAAAAGTGATGAAAAATAAAATATACGTCTGACAGAAAGTAAAAAAAAATTAGAGAATGTAATTCTATGGCTACTCAAAGTACATCAAAAGCAAATGTCGATACTGTTGTAGTAACTTCATTAAGCACCTTATTAAAGCCCTTAAATTCAGAGTATGGAAAGGTTGCACCAGGCTGGGGAACTACTGTGCTAATGGGGGTATTTATGGCTCTATTTGCTGTGTTTTTAATTATCATTTTAGAAATTTATAATAGTTCAGTGTTACTTGATGAAATAAAACCTATTTTTTAAAGTGTGAATTGTTATTTTTATAGTGCTATGTAAATTTACATAGCACTATAAAAATAACAATTCACACTTTAAAAAATAGGTCAGTAAATAAATCTTCGATTTACCTGGTCGATGAATCTCCCTGCCAGCCTAGACATACAAAAAATGGTAAACTGCCTTATTTTTCCAAAAGATAACTTTGTTAATTTTTTTAATGAAATTGATTTCTTGCATGTTTTTATTTTTTTGTTGCGTGACAAATTCATATTTATGATTCAAAATTCATAAATACAAACTCACTAATAAAAATTTTTGGTTCTAGAAACATACCTGGAGAAAATTAAATTGAATTATTTATAAATATTTTTATAAATATTTAAATGTATATATAATGTATATTCATTTATAAGCTGCTGTTTTTAATAACAGCAATTTCAAATTATAATAATAAATAAATTATGGGCTCATCGTCTAAGGGATAGGACAGGAACCTTCTAAGTTTCTAATGTAGGTTCGAGTCCTACTGAGCTCAAAATTTGGTCAAAATAAAACCTTTTTATAAATCCTGTTGTGTTGTTAAAGGACTTTTAAATGTCTAAAAAGTCAAATTTCTGAATCGAAGATTGCTTGTTTGTAAAACCAGCAATTTGGCACTAAATAAATTTTAAATTACCTGGTCGATGAATCTCCCTGCCAGTTCTAATTAATTTTGTGGAAGTAGTATGCTTTTTTAAGCAGGGTTTTTTAAAGTAACACAGTTTATTAAAGATATGGCATTTACCACAAAAAGGTCATAGGAGTCCAGAAAAAAAATATATATATTCTTTACAGAATAAAATATATATGCTCTTAATATATATTAAGAGCCAAATTCATATATATATATATATATGAATTTTTAACAAAACCGCTCATTAATTTTTCACATAAAACAAAGAAATTTATTAGAGAGCTTGATTAACAATAATACAAAAGGAAATCTACTTAGTTTTAACTTATAAATAAAATTGCTATTTATTAGAACAGTTTACCACTGTTCTGGTTATAAAGTTATATTTAAGCTTTTTAAAAAAAGCACTTAATATTTTTTTACACATATGACTTACACACATACGACTTACATATGTGATTATGTATCTAACTATTACTATTTTATATGAAGGCATATAGAATGTAATTTTGCTTGATTTGTTAATAATAATTTTTTATAATAAAAATTATTACTAATAATAGATTATTCCTCAGTAGCTCAGTGGTAGAGCGGTCGGCTGTTAACCGATTGGTCGTAGGTTCAAGTCCTACCTGGGGAGTTTTTTTTTTTTATTTTAACTGTAAAACGACCTATAGTTAATAAATAACTTTTATTTATTAGTTAGACTTTAATAAACCTTTATACTTTATTAAAACTTAGAATTATCAATAAACTTTTTAAATAAACAGCAAATTTACTTTTTCTCAATACTAGGGTAATTTCACATATTACCTGCAAATTAATAATTCTAAATTTATTATTTTTTGATTTGGCAGGGAGATTCATCGACCAGGATATAAAATAAAACAAATATTGAGATGTTCAATCTCTCGAGATAGATAACTTTTTTTCATTTATCTATTTTGTTGTACTAATTTAAAATATTAAAATCTTATAATAGATTACAAAAAAAATCTAAATAAGTTAAATTGTATTGTATTACTATTACCATAAAATTATTCCTACCAATTTATTCATTAAAAGGTAACAATTTACCATATGTTTAATTAAGGAGAATTTTGCTTTTTCTATTTTTAAACATGTTAAAGGACTTTACAAATTCATATATACAAATTAATATATATATATATATTAATTTGCTTAGTTAATTTAGTGGTAGAACGGTATAGGCCACGTTAAGCCAAGATATAAAAAATATCTAATCTACAAGATATGTAAGATAAATAAATTTATTTATATTTATTAATTTGGAGACCAGAAAAGAATATATAAGCAATATAAATAAAAATATGTTATACTTTAAACAAAAAAGTTTTAATTTTTCTGGGTCGATGTCCGAGTGGTTAAAGGAGGCGGATTGTAAATCCGCTAGCTAAGCTTACGCTGGTTCGAATCCAGCTCGGCCCACCAAATACAAATTAATATTTGTAGCAAAAACAAATATATAAATTTGTTTATATAAGACTTTTTCAAATTAATTCATATATCAATTTGTAGCTCTACTCAAATTAAATATTGACTTATACAATATAACATTTATTTTTATAAATGTTTGCGCTACTAAATAACCAATAAACTAACTGGATAAGTGATATATTTTACATAAAAAAAGCTGCTAAGCAAAAGAGGGATATAAGTAATTTATAAAATAAAAAATTTTTGGGGATATGGCGGAATTGGTAGACGCAACGGACTTAATACAATTTGAGCATTTTGAAGCAAACTTCAAAAATTGAATGCTCTCAAAATCAGGGGATTTATTTTTAACAAAAAAACCCTGAGTCTTCTTTGACTTGACTTTACTCTTTTTTGGCTTGATTTTACTCAAATCAAAAAGATCAATGTAAAAAATAAACGGAAAGTTGAAAGATGCAGAGGCTCGATGGGAGCTATCCAAACAGCTTTTAAAACTGGGTGTTTTAATTATAAATGAATGAAAACCATTCTATTAATCGATTGGCAAAATAATTCGCCAACAAATTCACATCTATATATATTTCTCAATAGATTTATTAAAAAGAACTAAAACTTTTTAATACAAAATATCAGAAAAATTAATAAATGTGCATTTGGTATTAATATATAGATGTTATCTATCTAGATATATATCTAAGATGCCTTTAAGATTTTTTAATATGTTCAGCTAACGGATAAAGATAGAGTCCACTTTTCTTTTTTTATTAAGTGAAAATCCGTTGGAGCTTTGCTTCGTGAGGGTTCAAGTCCCTCTATCCCCATAAAAAGGTTTGAAAAGTAAAAATACTTTATCAGATAAATAAATTTTCTTATAATAATAAGAAAAGAATAAAATTTTAAACATCAATTTATCTATATAAATGTTATTTTATCCATCATTTGATACAAGTAATTTTACTTGTTAAGTAATTTGAAAACGGAACTCAAAATAAAATATTATAGTTCTTAATATATATATTTTTTAGCAAAACTTCGAGTAATAAAAATAATATTAAAATGGTGATTTCGGCTAAGTTAACTAGCAGCACATTAATAAGAACCAACTCTATTATAAGTAAGTAACAAATCAAATAATAAAAAAATTAAACACCAGTCTCATATCTCATATCTCATATATAGATGAAAGTGATCATTATCCTTTATCAAAAATATATATTTTTTTATAACTAAAGGCTTAGATTTACATGCACATAAATCATAGATTTAGAAGACGAATTAATATTTATAAATTTAGACAAATTTATAAGTGCTGTGATAAAGTTTTGCACTGCTTATACTTAACAAGAACAGCAAGTAATTGTATCAATAAGTTTACCATTTTGGTCTTGGTTTTGTTAAAATATTTTAACAATTGGAAAAATTTTTATTTATAAAATAAATCTACACAGCGAGTAATTATTGTGGAAATAAGCCTCATTGCTATTTGTTCAGTTATTGTGTAATCAATAAACTTAAAATATAAATTTATAATCTAGTAACACATATTAAATAATCTAATCAAGAGATTCGTTTTTTAGTAGTTTTTTGTTAATAATGAAAACTATTATTAATAAATATAATAAGATTAATAATCTTATATTAACTATTAATGACTTTGGAAAATTTTTAAACCTTTTATAATAACTTTGTTTTACAAGGTTTCTTAATTACTATAAAAGGCGGATTCAAGAAGGTCTTAAATATGATTAAAGATTTACATAGGGAGTTTAGCTATATATATTTGCAATGATCTATTAATAGTAGTAACATATTTGTTTTGATTCATATCAAAGGTTACACAAAAGTTAAATTGATATATATATATATATTTTCTATAAAAAAATAATGTTTTGATTTTACCAGCTCTTATAGCTTATAGAGGTTATAAAGTCATAAATATTTATTTGAAATAAATAAATATGATTATATAAAACTTATATAGTAAATGTTTTAAAGATTTTTTATTTTACACGCTGACAAGTTGACTATATATGAGCAACTGGAGTTTTTTAAATGAGTAAAGTATACGATTGGTTTGATGAAAGATTGGATCTTCAATCTATTGCTGATGATGTAACAAGTAAATATGTCCCACCTCATGTTAATATTTTTTATTGTTTAGGTGGTATAACATTTACATTATTTTTATTACAAGTTGCTAGTGGTTTTGCAATGACCTTTTATTATCGTCCAACAGTTGCTGAAGCCTTTGCTTCAGTACAATATATCATGACTGATGTGAATTTTGGATGGTTAATTAGATCGATTCATCGTTGGTCAGCAAGTATGATGGTTCTTGCAATGATTTTGCACGTATTTCGAGTATATTTAACAGGAGGGTTTAAAAAGCCTCGGGAATTAACTTGGGTTACTGGAGTAATAATGGCTGTTTGTACTGTTTCCTTTGGGGTTACAGGATATAGTTTGCCTTGGGATCAGGTAGGGTACTGGGCAGTTAAAATCGTAACAGGTGTACCTGATGCAATTCCTTTTGTAGGTTCTGCTATTGTGGAACTTTTACGTGGTGGTGTTGGTGTAGGCCAAGCAACATTAACACGTTTTTATTCTTTACACACTTTTGTGTTGCCTCTCTTAACTGCGGTTTTTATGTTAATGCATTTTTTAATGATACGAAAACAAGGTATTTCGGGTCCACTTTAATTATTCAAAAATATAAAATTTACTTTAATTAGTCAATATGTTTGGAGTTTAAATTCAAATATTTGAATTTGGTGGTTGAAAATTCATATTTATCTAGTTCTGGAAAATTCATAAATATGAATTTTTAACCGGAGGCAAGCAAGCAATGCTTCCTAGATAAATAGAATCTTTGATTCATATTTATGAATTTTGTAAGAAGCATCCTTAACAATTTTAGAAGTATATAAATTTGCTACATCTAGCAAATCTGCAAATAATCTTTTCACTTGAATATATGATAAAGGCTTTTTTTTTTACTTAAAGCGCAAAACAGTTGTAAATCTAGGTGTGCGAATATAGATATGAAAAAATCTATAGATATATGTATATACATCTAATATGTAGATTTATACCCGTTTGGTTATATTATACATGTCATAGTTATTATATATGTTCTAGTAAAGTAAATCAGATAAAGCAAATATAACCATCTTATATACTAAACCATTAGTATTTCTGGCATAAATCATTTTTTCCAGAAACTTGTATAATCCTGCTTTTAAATTGTAAATCAATTAATAGAAAATTGATTCATATTGATAAGTTTTACATGCTTGCCTTAACAAATTAATAATGTGACTTTATTTAAGATTTAAGACTTCATAAATTTGAAGTTTAAAACAAAAAAATTGTACTTAATACTTATTATAAATTTTTTGGAAGATTTTTTGCAGAAATTTTAATTATAAATTTTTTTTTGAGAGATTTGATTTTATGTCAGTTACAAAAAAACCGGATCTAAAAGATCCACTTTTAAAGCTTAAATTAGCTAAAGGTATGGGGCACAATTATTACGGTGAGCCCGCTTGGCCTAATGATTTATTATATATTTTCCCAGTAGTAATTTTAGGTAGTTTTGCAGGTGTTATAGGATTAGCTGTTTTAGATCCAGCTGCTATTGGTGAACCCGCTAATCCTTTTGCTACTCCACTGGAAATTTTACCAGAATGGTATTTTTATCCCGTGTTTCAACTTTTACGTACTGTACCTAATAAACTTTTAGGTGTTTTACTTATGGCAGCTGTACCTGCAGGTTTGTTAACAGTACCTTTTATTGAAGGTATTAATAAGTTTCAAAATCCCTTCCGCCGCCCTGTGGCTACAGCTGTATTTTTATTGGGAACAGTAGCAGCTGTATGGTTAGGTATAGGAGCAACATTACCAATTGACATTTCATTAACTTTAGGGTTTTTTTAATTTTACATTTTGTCTTAACTTTTCCTTAAGTTAATGAGAAATTAGTAATTTTATTTTTTATACTATTAAAAACTGAATTTGTTAATAAATTTAACAATTAACTAGAATTTGTTGTTTAACTTTGTTTAAAAATTCATATATATGAATTTCTCTGTGACTAGCGTAATTTGCCTGGTTTATAGCCTGACAAAATTCATATATATGAATAGGAGAATACTTCTAATAAAATTCATCAAATAAGCGGTGTTAAAAATTCATATATATGAATTTGTCAAGCTTAGAAATTCTAGATTTATAAGACAAACTCAAATAGTGTTTAGCTTATTTTATTTTTTGTTAGTTAAAAATTAATATTTATGAATTAGCGGGTTTAGACAATTAGAGGGGCTTATAATCTGAATTTGTAGAGCTGTTAAAAATTCATATATATGAATTTTTAAACAAACACAAACAACTTTTTTTACCTGGTCGATAAATCTCCCTGCCAAAAAATTTTCAAATAATTTTCTAGAAAAATACGTATATATCAAATTCAAAATTATGAATTTGTAGAGCTTCAATAACCCATAAATTGATAGTGCCTGTTTAATAAAACATAATGTAATATTTGTTTTTTTTGAAAAGCATAACTTTTTTTAAAATAAAATCTTTCATCCTCTTTAAAAAGGCTAGTTGCATTATTATATATATCCATATAAACTAATTAATAAAATGGTATCGGGATGTAGCGCAGTTTGGTAGCGCTCCTGTTTTGGGAACAGGAGGTCGCAGGTTCAAATCCTGTCATCCCGACTGCTTTTTTGTAAAAAAACGCCTTTAGTTCAGTTGGTAGAACGTAGGTTTCCAAAACCTAATGCCGTGGGTTCAAGTCCTACAGGGCGTGATTAAATATAAATTAATCTTTTTCTAAATTTAAAGCATAATAATTAATTTAATTCTGGTTTACTTATATATCATAAAATATTGTTAATATTTTGCTTTAAAAAAAATATAAAGATAAAAGACTTTATAAATTTAAAAAAAATAAACTTGAAATATATATATATATAGAGAGAGAGATAGACAAAAACAGCATTTTTGAAGCAAAGTTAAATCTGGCTTCTAATAAATTGTAGATTTATTTGTAAATAAATAAGAGATTTAGAAACTACCAAATTTAAATTTCTTATGGAAGATGAAAATTCTGAACCACAAAAAAACTTCATTTTTTTATATTTTATGCTGTAAATCCTTGTAAATAAATCATGGATTTATCTAGTTCTGGAAAATTCATAAATATGAATCAAAGATTCTATTTATCTAGGAAGCGTTGCTTGCTTGCCTCCGGTTAAAAATTCATATTTATGAATTTTCCAGAACTAGATAAATATGAATTTTCAACCACCAAATTCAAATATTTGAATTTATCAGGGTTAGGGGGTTAGGGGGTTAGGAGCTTTGCTCCCAACCCCCTTAGCAAATTCATAATTATGAATTTGCAGCCTAGCACCAAATATAAACTTTTGTTAAAAGTTAAATAATACTATTAAGCTTAAAAAATAGAGTAGTTTAGTAATTTTAATTATTAACATTGAAATATTCAATTATAGTTAAATAAATTATTAAAAAGTATCTAAGTAAATTACATTTAATAGTTTATTTATAAGAAATATTTTTCATATAGTATTACTACATAAAATTATCATAAATGATAAAAAAAGACATCAATTGTCTATATATATAATTGTCTATATATATTTAAAGTTGTAATATTTCAAAAATTTCTATTTTATTTATTTAAAATATTATTAAAGTACTTACTGAACTTACATTACAAATTGGTATACATCAATAGCACAAGTTATACAGGTTGTTAACATGATAAGCCAACAACTTCAATTTTGTTAATTAATTATATATTAGATATTTACTATATATAATTTTTTATTATATATGAATAACATTCATATATGTTGGCTATAAATTGTATTTGTACAGAAATGTTTTTATCATTCAATCTTTCTAAATAAATCAGAGATTTATAAAACTAAAAAAATATATATATATATATTAAGAGATTATAGAAAAAAAAACAAATATTTACCTGAAAGTATATATGTATATTAAGAACTAAATTATTTTTTACTCTATTTTTATATTTAATAAAAAATTTTTTTTAACAAATAACTTAGTAAAATTATCTTATTTTTAATACACAATTTATTGCTATAACTAATAACTAGAATTAATAACTTTAGCTAAAATTGACAAGCTAAATTGCCAATACTAGACATACGAATAGTTAGGAAACACAATTTTCTTGTCAAATTTAATTGTTTGAATTTATTGGAAAACTATATATATGAAGAGTAAACATTTGAAGCTCTCTGCAAATTTATATTAATATAAATTTGCAGAGAGCTTGATTTGTATTTAAAACATATGATTTAAAGTATTAATATATAAATATATGTTAGAAATTACAGAGTATCAATAGTATCAAATTCAAATTTAATTTCTTTCCAAACTTCACAAGCAGCAGCTAATTCTGGAGACCACTTGCAAGCAGCACGAATAACATCACCACCTTCACGAGCTAAATCACGTCCTTCGTTACGAGCTTGTACACATGCTTCTAAAGCAACACGGTTTGCAGCTGCACCAGGAGCGTTACCCCACGGATGGCCCAGTGTTCCACCGCCGAATTGTAAACAAGCATCATCACCAAAGATTTCAACTAGTGCTGGCATATGCCAAACGTGAATACCACCAGAAGCTACTGGCATTGTACCTGGTAGAGATACCCAGTCTTGAGTAAAGTAGATACCACGGCTACGATCTTTTTCAATGTAATCATCACGCATTAGATCTACGAAACCTAAAGTTACTTCACGCTCACCTTCTAATTTACCTACAACAGTACCTGAGTGTAAATGGTCACCACCAGATAAACGAAGAGCTTTTGCTAAAACACGGAAATGCATACCGTGGTTTCTTTGACGGTCAATAACTGCATGCATAGCTCTGTGAATGTGTAATAATAGACCATGATCACGACAGTAATGAGCCAAAGTAGTATTTGCAGTAAAACCACCAGTTAAATAGTCATGCATGATAATAGGTACACCTAATTCTTTTGCACACTCAGCTCTTTTTAGCATTTCTTCACAAGTACCAGCTGTAGCGTTTAAGTAATGACCTTTAATCTCGCCCGTTTCTGCTTGTGATTTGTAAAGAGCTTCAGCTACAAAAAGAAAACGATCTCTCCAACGCATAAATGCTTGAGAATTTACGTTTTCATCATCTTTAGTAAAATCTAGACCACCACGTAAACACTCATAAACTGCACGACCATAATTTTTGGCAGAAAGTCCTAATTTTGGTTTGATTGTACAACCTAGAAGAGAACGACCGTATTTATTCAGTTTATCACGCTCAACTTGGATACCATGAGGAGGACCTTGGAAAGTTTTAACGTAAGCAGGAGGAATACGAAGATCTTCTAAACGTAAAGCACGAAGAGCTTTAAAACCAAAAACGTTACCTACAATAGATGTAAACAAATTAGTTACAGAACCTTCTTCAAAAAGATCTAGTGGATAAGCTACATATGCAATAAATTGGTTTTCTTCGCCCGCAACAGGTTCAATATCGTAGCAACGACCTTTGTATCTATCTAAGCTAGTTAAACCATCAGTCCATACAGTAGTCCAAGTACCTGTTGATGATTCTGCTGCTACTGCAGCACCAGCTTCTTCTGGTGGAACACCTGGTTGAGGTGTCATACGAAAAGCTGCAAGAATATCAGTTTCTTTAACTTGGTATTCTGGTGTATAATATGTTAAACGGTAATCTTTTACACCAGCTTTAAATCCAGCACCCGCTTTGGTTTCAGTTTGTGGAGCCATTTATGACAACTTGTTTTAATTTTTAATGATCAAACAGTCTGCTCGTCTCATATTTAAAACTAAATTTAGTTATTAGTTTTTTTATATAATTTGATTATATATTATCATGAAATTGATATAACTTTATTTTAACAAATTTTTATAAATTATAACTTTTTGTTAATCTTATATATTTATTAAGCTTATCTCAATCTGTTAAATTCTTATAATGTGAAGCTATTTTAAATAGTTTAGCTTTAAATTAAACTTTTTGAAATTCTTCCGACAAAGAAGCTTTGCTTCTTAGGTAGAATAATTAAAAAGTTTTCAATAATTTTATCTAAGAAGCTTTGCTTCCTTGTCGCAGGTCCATATATATGACACACCTAATAAGTACGAAAGGAATTCGAAAAGCCACCACTTCTTCTGGATAAAGGAACAAAATAAATTAACAGATTAAAATATTTAGATTTGTATTTAAATATATGTATCAAATTTCTTTCTCTAAACCTTTGTATTAATAAATCATATCTTTTTAACTAACATTATTAGATAATTTAGACAGACTTTTACATAACTTTCTACTGTTTATCTAATAAATTTTTGGATTAAATGCTTATAAAATTCATATACATATATATGAATTTTATAAGCAACTATTGGTTAATATATCACAATAGGTAAGCGCATTTTATACAAATACGTCACTTTATTATAATATAAGATTTATTTAAGAAAAAATTTCTTACAAATTTTATTTGGCAGGGAGATTCATCGACCAGGTAAGACTTTATTAAGTAAAGACCTATATACAAGTTTGACAAATTCATATTTATTAACTCTCAAATCAGATATATCCGACAAGCTTAATTAGACAGTTTTATTGGGCTCAACTTTATAAAGAAGCATCTATTCAATTTCATGTATATAAATTTGTTTGTCTAATAAATTTACGATTTATGAGCTTAATTAGACCCCTTCTAATGCAATTAAACTAGTCTAATTAGACTAATTTAGCACTATTTGTAATAAATAGCCTAATATTTATTTGGGAAAATATGTTGGTTTATATTTATTTACAACAACATCTTGTAATAATTCAAGAGGCATTAAAAATTAATGCTTTTTTTTACTTTATGTTGGTTAGGGGGCTGCAATTGCTAAGGGGGTTGGGGGTTGGGGGTCGGGAGCAAAGCCCCCTTACCCCCTTACTCCCTTACCCCTCAGCAAATTCATAATTATGAATTTGCAGCCCCCTTACTTCCTCGGCAGCAAATTCATATATATGAATTTGAAGACAAATCGTTGATTTACCTGGTCGATGAATCTCCCTGCCAATAAATCATAGATTTAGAAACAACCTAATTTAATCAAAAAAATAGAGCTTTTTAATTTGGCTAATATATTTAAGTATGGCAATCCTTAAACAGGCCTAATTGAAATATTACACACATTATTCAAATAATCTATTTGTTTTCAGAAAATATATTTCATATTAAGCTTCTCAAGTAAGATATGGCATGTATAAAGCTCCCAAATTGGCTGATGTTTATATTTTAACACAATTTAATCATTTTTAGTTTGCTTTACCATATGTTGTAGGATACATGCTTAAATCTTCACGAGATCGTAAATAACGAAGGAATTGTTTTCGATTACCGTTATGTAATAATGTTCCTTTTTCATAGACCATAACTTGATCAGCCATTTCAATAGCTTCATGAATATCATGAGTAACAAACACTATTGTAGTTGGAATAAGTTGGTGCATTTTTTTCAACCATTTCCGTAATCTTTTTCTAACACGAACATCCAAAGCGCTAAAAGGCTCATCTAACAATAAAATTTTTGGATCAATAGCTAATGCACGGGCAAAAGCAACTCTTTGCCGCTGACCACCAGACATTTCATAAGGGTATTTTTTAGAAAAAGTTTTTAAACTAGTTAAAGCTAATAAGCAATTGACTCTCTTAATAATCCATTCTTCTCTTCGACTATCATTAGAAAATTTTTGTATTTTTGTGTTTAACCCAAAAGCCACGTTTTCAAAAACAGTCATATTATTGAATAATGCACTACTTTGAAATAGAAGCCCAGCCCCCCTCATTTGGGTTGGAAGCTTTGTGACATCTTTGCCATAATAAAATATTTCACCTTCATCAGCAAACTCTAATCCAGCAATTACTCGTAATAATGTTGATTTTCCTGAACCAGAAGGCCCCAATAAAGCAACTAAAACACCCGGAATTAATCTAAAAGTTACATTATTAATTATGCTGAAATTTCCCAATTTTTTTTTTACATTTTTTAAAGCAATACTACTTCCTTCTACTTTTAACATAATTTTGATTAACCTTTAATAAAAAATCTATTTATAAACATACATATTATTACATATAAAACATATATCTAATCTGTCTTAAACCCAATTCTATAATTAAAACAAATTTGATAAATATTCTTAAACTTAAATAAGTACTTTGTGTGACATATATATATATAAGAACTCTCCATGTGATGTGTAACATAGATATGAAAATATATCTCTATACCTCTAATTATTTTAGAAATAAGAATTCCACAGTGTACCTATGACACATATGATTATATGTATTAATATAAATCATTATGTGATACAAATGGATATATACGAATTTGCTATCTATATATATATCTTTTTGAAGTAGGCTGGAAAGCCCATATTTCTCACAGATCTGGCATTTTTTACAAACATGTAAAATTATGTAATATAGATAAAAAACAAAAAAAATATTATTTAAGCTCTGCAACTTCATAAATATGAATTTGGTGGTTGAAAATTCATATTTATCTAGTTCTGGAAAATTCATAAATATGAATTTTTAACCGGAGGCAAGCAAGCAATGCTTCCTAGATAAATAGAATCTTTGATTTATATTTATGAATTTTCCAGAAGCTTTGCTTCCTAAATAAATCTCTGATTTATTAGAAGCAGGATTAAAGTTTGTTTTAGTTACTCTAATTCTTCATTTTTTATGTATGTTATGTTTGTAACACGTCATATATATCATATATTATCTAGATAATATATGATATATATGACACCCCTAATAAAACAGATTAAAAATAAAACCTATAACGTGTAAAACTCTTTTTAATTAAGCAATATTTGTTAAGTGCCAACCAAATACAACTGCTAATAAGGCCTATATTTTAAGCAATTTGTTGTGTATTATAAACAAAAAGTTTATGATTTTAAAGCTTCTATGATTAAGTGAAGGGTAATATTATTAGGTAATTTCAAGCAAATTCATAGATATGAATTTGAAAAGTTACAAAGTTTTATTGGTTTATGTTATAAACCCAAATATATGTTTACATTTATTTAAAGAGTAAATATATAAGAAATCTTTCTTAAATATTTTTTCTTACATAAATAAGAAAGTTATTTCTTACAAATTATGTCAAATATTTGACATATATCTCATATATATATATATATAAATAAGAGCTTATACATTTACTATTTATTGAGCACACACCAAATATATGCTTCACTATAAAAAATAAACCATAGTTTAAAAAATAAAAGTTAAATAACTTATTTATTACAGATATATCATATATATGATATATATATATATTTATTTATGCATGTTATGTATGTAATACAGTTATGTCGGTTATTACCACTTATGCAAATATTAAAAATAACTTTTTAATTATTTAACTTAATAAGTAATATAACATATTAAAGGTCACTTTTTTGATTATTGAAATTTCACGAGTATTGAAATTTAAGAAATTAAAAAAGCAAAAAATTGGCCTGTCATTAAATCATAAATTTATAGGCCGCCAAATCAAAAATTTGGCAGAAGCAGGTTTGGATTTTGATGTGTTAATAAATAACTTGAGCGTTAATCCTAGTTTAAATTCATAAATATGAATTTGTAAGTATAACGTTTTTTTTCTTCAAACATTTTTAACTTTTATAATTTGATTTAAAACAAGTTACTTATTATTTTATTTGGTTTAAACATATTCAAAATAGTTTATCGACTAGGGTTTCTACCTGGATCGTTTGAAAGGAAACCAAAAACAAATAAACTTACAAAAAATGTCACAACTGTATAAACAAAAATTTTTAACGTTAACATAATATTTATTTTAAGACAAAATTGTTTGTTTTTTTATAAACTACCTGTACATTTAGTATATCAAAATAAGAAATATTTATTTACTTTAAATATTTAGTTTTAATATGTTAATAAATCTGTTTAAATATGAGGTGTTTATTTAGATTTTTTAACAAAAGGTAATAAACCCACCATTCTAGCATTTTTTATAGCTTTAGACATATACCTTTGTTGTTTAGCATTTAATTTTGTAAAACGTCTTGGAAAAATTTTACCTTCAGCTGTTATGCCATTTCGTAACAAAATTACATTTTTGTAATCTATAATTTCTTTAGGTAAAGGGGTTAGGCTTTTATCTGGAGAAGTAAGATTTGTTTTTGTTGGTATAAGAGCAATAACTCGTTCTCGTTTTTTTCTTTTATAATTTGATCTTTTTGTGTTTTTTAATGGTTGCTTCATGAATATTTTATTATTTTTTTATCTAGCAAAAAAAGTTATTCTTTATTTGGCTATTTTATTTTTTTATTAACTACTTTGATAATTTTGCTTTTTTTGAATATTTTTACCAAAATTTGTATCTCCAATTGATTCTGTTTTTTTATCCAATTTATATATAAATTTATAAATAAAAATTTTGAATCAAAGAATGAGGGGCTGCAAATTCATATATATGAATTTGTGCTTAACCAGAAACTAGGCTAAATCATATTTGAGTTTATAAAATCAGCAATTTTTGAAATTAGTAAATTGTGGTGCAGCATAACTTAAACCTTTCTATATTTGGGATTTATAATGGTTTAATCAATATTAATTTTTCTTATAAAATTCAGATATCTGAATTTTATAAGAATTGTAGTTAAAAAATCTAACTATTTTTGTAAAGTAAGTAACTGGATATGGTAGATAATAACTGGATTTATGTAAATTTTGAATTTTATTAAAAAATTATTAATATTCTAAATCAAAATTTATCATTTTATTTGTGTTTTTTTTAATAAGTTAGTCATTGTAATTATATTTTTATGAAAATGCAATTAATAAAACAACTATATACCTATACATCTGTAAAAACATTATATATATATTACTTATTAAAATGTCAAATAAATACAATTAGTTATTTTTAATAGAAATTAAACTGCTAAAAATAGTTGAATCATAAATTGCTAATTGTGATAAAGTTTTCCGATTTATTATTATTTGAGCTTTTGTAATATTATTGATAAATTGGTTATAATTTAGGCCCAAATGTCGTGCCATAGCGTTTATTCGCACAATCCAAAGTGCTCGAAAGTTTCGTTTGCGAGTTAAACGATCTCGATATGAATATCTAAGTGCTTTCATTTGTTGCTGATTAGCCGTCCTAAATAATGTGGAAGATGACCCACGAAAACCTTTAGTAATTTTCAATATTTTTTTACGGCGTTTACGAGCTACATTACCTCGTTTTACTCTAGTCATTTTATATACTCCTTTTTTATATCAAAAAGTATTTAACTTTATATCTTCACAAATTCATATTTATATTTAAAAATGTTTTTTTTATTTATATGAAAATGAATTTGATTTTTTGTATTATTTCAGGTTTCTCCTTTTTTCTTCGGTTGATAGTAATTAAATGGCTTAAAAAAATTAAGAAACTTAATATATTAATGGTTGGCAGGGAGATTCCTCGACCAGGTAAATCAAAGATTTATTTACTGCTGGTAGTTTCTATATCTTAAATTTATTTATCAAATATGATTTTGAAATTAAACACAAAATATGCCTAGTAAAATATTACTTTTTTATAAATTAAAAATTAATTATTGCATATTTGTATACACATAATAAATTTTTAAAATTTAAAAATTTATTAATAAAAATGAACTAAAAATTGGTATTTATCAAAAAATAATATTTATTAACTCAACAAATAAAGGGTCATATTTATGAATTTTACTTAACAAATATGTATTTTTACAAATATGAATTTTTACAGAAAAATATTTGGTGCTGATAGATATGAGCTAGTAGATAGATCTATAAGACATTAAATAGCCTATTTATTTATCATGAATATAAGATCTATAATTTCCCGAACACTCTAAAATGGTATATAATAACCAAAAATAAACTAACACATCAAGCATAACAAGATAAGATTAATTCTATAAATCAAATAACCCCTCGGCTGTTTATAAATCAAAGATTTATAAACAGCCCGTTTAAACTCCTAATTTTGATATTTCTCTAAAAAAAGAAACAAATATAACTTTTACATATTTTCTGTGTGAACAAATTGCCGTTTATGAAATATGTAAAATATAAGAATTTCCAAATTGTTAATTTATTACTAAAAATGCATAATATTCGATTTTTTTTACAGGTAAAATCTATGGTATACAAATTTTAAAGTCATACATATTTATTTTTAGACAACCATTTATTAAAAACAGTCATAAATAGAAATTGGGTTAGAAGTAATAGTAAATAGCTATTCTATTTACTACAAATTCATCTATATTAATTTGTCAAGCTTATAAATCTACGGTTTATAAGACAAAAACATTGCATTTTTTTAACAACTTTTGGTACTTTTCTACACTTCTCGCCCTTAAATATTTTTAAGTTAGTTACGGAGCATTAGCCAAATTATTTCATACAAATTCCTCTATATGAATTAAAGCTTTTATATTATTTGGTCGTTTTCAGCACTAATTCTTAATCAGAAAAATATCAAAATGATTAAATACTCAACTAATAACGATTCATTTTAATAATAAAATTAATATTTTATATTGTTATATATTAATTACTAGGCTGTAAATAAATCTTTGATTTATCTGGCAGGGAGATCTGGTCGATGAATCTCCCTGCCAGGTGAATCAAAGATTTATAAACAGCCGACCTATTTATTAAAGCTTAAAAATAATATTTATTAAAGTATTTTATCTAAATTTGACTGTATAATATTTTGTAAAAAAAAAATATATATATTTAGAGCTATTAATTGCTTCATTTTATTTGGTGTAAATAATTTATGAAAATAGCTTTTATATAAAACACCAAAATTATTTTATTTTTATACATATTACAACAATCATAAAATAAATAGCATTTATTTGATTTATTTCAAACAATCACTTAAATTGCTAAAATTTATTTTTCTATTTTAACAAAAAATACTTTTTTGTTTTTAAACATTTTTAATAATTATTTGAATTTTATCATAAATAATGGTTACTTTCAAACTTTTTTTGTTAAACAACAAATAACAACTAAAAACTTATAAAGAGTTTTCTATTTTTAAATCTCAATACAATACAAACATTGTAAATTTAAATTTTATTGAGGCATCTCTTTTTTTTATTGAGTAGAAAATTCATATGTAATATATATATATATATATTATAACAAATATTATATATAATATAGAATTTATATTTTTATATTAGAATTAAATTTGTTTATAATTTTTTCAATAGTTAAAAATATTTGCACTTAAATTTTGTTTAGTTACAAACTCTTTAACTATTAAAATAAAAAATTTGCATTAAAATAAGGTTTAATATCTAAACCTCCCCCTCAACTATATATATTAAGTATTGGTATAAAATTATTTTTTATAAAAAATTTTTATTTTAATAAATGTTAAATATGTTAACCTACCAATTTACTCTATTAAAAAATAAACACGTAAGTAAATTGGTTTTTTTCATTTCTGTATTTCATTTTAAGTATCAGGAATTTATTAAGTCAAAAAGACCAAAAATTCATATGTGATATCAATTTTCCAGCAAATTTTTAGAAATTTGATTGATTTGATTTTGCTTTATGCATCTTATAAAGTAAAGCTTTTTTATGAAAAATCATATTAAAGTTAATTACTTTTTATTTTTGTAGGAGGTGTTTTCAAATCTTAAAAACATATTTGTTGGTTTAAACAAATTTTGTTATAATAAATAAAACTAAAAGGGATTGTAGTTCAATGGTTAGAGCACCGCCCTGTCACGGCGGAAGTTGCGGGTTCGAATCCCGTCAATCTCGTTTTTTATTTCCAATATTTAACGAGCAAAATTAATTTATTTACTTTTTTAAATAAAAAAAGTGTCATTAATACAAGAAAAATCATCATTGATGAAATGATCAGGGTATACACTTTTTTAAGCCAAATACTTATATAGTTTATACAACATCTTTTTTATTTATATTTTTTTTAAAGTAATATTTATGAAACCTTTATATATATAATTTAAATTAATATTTATGAATTTTTCTAGTATATATATAAAAGGGTTGGTGAGTCCATCTATTCAAATATTCATAGCACTTCATTTTTTAAGACCTAAGCCTGGTTGTAATAATTTTTGGAGTTTTAATCTATAAAGTTTTCTCTATATTAGAGACGGTGCTTTTAAAATTCATTTACATAAAAAACTAAATTTAAATCAATCAAATATAAGTTAATTTTTTCTTAATTTAATAAAAAGTTGTTTTTAATACAAATTAAAACATAATATATGATATATATATATGCTGATAATCCATCAGCGTTTTCTTCTTTCATCTTTAAGCATTCTTTTTCAAGAACACTATTAAGCTTTTAATATAAATTGCTCTCATTAGAGAATATATGTTATTATGGTAATAGTTGCCAATTTTATTTTTAGTATTAATAGATAACTTTTAAAAGAACAAAAATTTTTTGCTTGTTAAATATGTGGATCTGTTCTTAATGTAACGTAGCAGCAGCAAAACGTAAAATAGATATGATAGATTCATATATCTGAATTTGCTTATCTAATTAGAGAGCAAATCATATTTTTGTAGACATTTTTTTCTTTTAACTTAAATGTTTTTACACATTCTCACATATTTTGATTTTTGGGTAACTTATGTAACCTAAACTCATATAAGATGAATATTTTTTCTCATATAAGTATAGCAATCTTACAGAAACATAATCTGCTATACTTATTTAAAGTAAATTAAATAAATAATATTAGCTGAACTATAAATACTTGTCTTTAAAAAAATACAAACTTTATATTATAGGAATATAGATTTATGTCACGTTATCGAGGTGCAAGATTACGAATCGTCCGTCAATTTGATTTAAAACAAACCTTACGTGGTTTAACCCGTAAACGAACAGATAATAGGTGTATGCCAGGTCAACATCGCAAAAAACGGAATGATTCAACAAAAAAAACCAAAAATAGTAAAAAAGTTGCTCAATATCAAATACGCCTTCAAGAAAAGCAAAAATTACGTTTTAATTATGGCATTACAGAATCTCAACTAATTAATTATGTACGCCAAGCCCGAAAAACCAAAGGATCTACAGGTGAGACGTTACTTCAATTATTAGAAATGCGATTAGATAATATAGTATTTCGTTTAGGTATGGCACCCACTATACCAGCAGCTCGACAATTGGTAAATCATGGCCATATTGTTGTAAACAATAAAAAAGTGGATATTTCTAGTTATCAATGTCAATCTCAAGACGTTATTTCTGTAACAAAAAATAAAACAATTCGAACTTTAATATCTAATTTTATTAATTCAAAAACTCCAAAAAATCTTTTAAGAAATCCACAAATACCATCGCATCTTATTTTTAATAAAAGTACTCTTTTAGGGACAATTAAATCAGTAGTTCCGCGACGTTGGATAGGTTTAAAAATTAAAGAGTTACTAATTGTGGAGTTTTATTCACGTAAAGCTTAACGCTTAACCAAATAGTTGTTACAATTATACTCCATAATATTTTATTTCAAACCATAACTTTATGAAATTATCAACTAAACATTACCCAGAAACGTTTAGTTATTAGTTTTTGCTTAATGTATATATTTTTTTAGATTAATGTTAGGATAAAAAATTATATAAAGAGGGCTGGAAAAGTTACTAAATCAAAATTTTTTCGAAATATATATATAGAATGCAAATTTCATTTAAACAAAATTATTATTCTTTATAGAAATAAGATTTGATAAATAAATTAGAAATTTATAAAGCAAATTCAAATACCAATCATATAAAACTTATATCAATATAAAATATATTATTATTTATAAATTTTTCATAAATATAATATTTATATAAAGCAAGTAGTATTTTTACAGTATGTAAAAACCACATTTGGTATAAACGGCTTACAAATTCATATATATATATGAATTTGTCATGCTAATAAATCTACAATTTATTTACAAATAAATTGTAGATTTATAAACCACCAAATTTATATACATATATCTGAATTCGGTAAGGAGTCCGGTAAAATTACGACAAGAAAAAATTTATTAGAGACATAACGAAACTTTAGCTAATATGAATAATATTAAGAGTAAAATACAGCTTTATTAAGATAAAACTTAATAATATACTCTTAAAAACTTTATCTTCCTAACACATCTCTAATAAAATTCATATATATATGAATTTTATTAGAGATAGATTTGTTTATTAATTCAATCTCTTTTTAAAACGAGTTTAAAAAAAATAATAAATATTAATTTTTAACCCTAAAAACACTCATTTAAGAATTATAATTCAAGTAGTATTCTAAAGTTTTACCTTACTTTTTAAAAGTCCCAAAAAATTGTCAAATATTAAATACTTGAAAGCTTAATTGATATTGATTGTGTTTGACACCATGAATTGATTAGCTGCAAGCTTTACAAAATAAAGTGTTAGTTGATCCCATATATATGGGATCATTTTTTAATGTTTTTTTATATCCAGTTCACACTTACCTTTTTGAGGGAGAAATAAAAATGGTTTACATATTAGTAAAAAATAACAACAAGTAATAAACAAAAAATGACTTGAGCAAGTCTCTTTACAATCACATCTACACATATGTCACATATGCATATATGAGATATGTATATATGTTTACATATTCATAAATATGAATGTGCTCACGAGGCTACGCCTCATAACCAAATTAAACAAGATGAATATAAAAATTAGTAAACGTTTTGACATATGTAAAATATACATAGTCAAATATATGTTGTTTATAAATTTTGCATAGATAAATCATATTTATCTACTAGAAAAATAAAAAAGCTTTAAAATTTGAAGAAATATATATATAAGCATATAGATTTTTATGTTTTTAACCTATAGTTTTCTGTTTTTATATTTTGTATAATGTGCTTGTGTCTTTATATGATTTGTTTAAGTAAAGATTTGTTTATAGTTTTAAAAACACAGATTTTGACAGAAATTTATGTTTTTAAAACATAAATTTATTGCTTATCAAATTCATAACTATGAAATTGCTTATCAAATTCATAACTATGAAATTGATAACACTTTTTTTATATTTAACACTTATTTACAATTCTAATTATTTACAATTCTAATTATCAACCATATTTGTACAGAAAATGCTGTGTTGCTTTTCAAATTCATATATATGAATTTGAAATACGTATTTTTGAGGTGCAACTTTATAAGCCAAGTTAGATATAAGCAAATTAAGATTTATGAATTTGTCTATATATATATATTGTTTGTAGAGGTTACTATATATATATATGCTAAATATTGAATATATATACTAAAGATATATACTAAGAGCAAAATTTATATATATATATGAATTTTTAACTAACCCTTCTTGATTTTTATCTCACTACAAAAAGTTTAGTGTTATTTTTATTTATAATTTATGAAATTAGCTTATTGGATGTATGCAGGTCCTGCCCATATAGGAACACTGCGAGTTGCTAGTTCTTTTAAAAATGTACATGCAATTATGCATGCACCATTGGGGGATGATTATTTTAACGTTATGCGGTCCATGTTAGAACGAGAAAGGGATTTCACTCCTGTAACTGCAAGTATTGTGGATAGGCATGTTCTAGCTCGTGGATCCCAAGAAAAAGTGGTTGAAACAATTACTCGTAAAGATAAAGAAGAACAACCAGACTTAATTTTATTAACGCCTACTTGCACTTCTAGTATTTTACAAGAGGATCTTCAAAATTTTGTAAATCGAGCTGCAACAGAATCCAAATCAGATGTCATTCTTGCTGATGTTAATCATTATCGAGTAAATGAGTTACAAGCTGCTGATCGTACTCTAGAACAAATAGTCCGATTTTATATTGAAAAAGCTAAAACACAAAATGATTTAGCAACTATTAAAACAGAAAAACCTTCTGTTAATATTATTGGAATATTTACATTAGGTTTTCATAATCATCATGATTGCCGTGAATTAAAAAGACTTCTTACTGATTTGGGAATATCTATTAATGAAGTTATTCCAGAAGGAGGCTCCATTAAAAATTTAAAAAATTTACCAAAAGCTTGGTTTAATCTTATACCTTATCGTGAAGTAGGGCTAATGACTGCAAAATATTTAGAAAAAGAACTAAATATGCCTTTTGTGGCTACAACACCTATGGGTGTTATAGACACTGCAATATGCATTCGAGAGATTGAAGCAATTTTAAATTTCACAAATCAATCAAAAATAGATAAAGAACCGTATAATTTTGAAGATTACATTGATCAGCAGACTCGATTTGTTTCACAAGCAGCATGGTTTTCACGTTCTATTGATTGTCAAAATTTAACAGGTAAAAAGGCTATTGTGTTTGGTGATTCTACACATGCTGCTTCCATGACAAAGATATTAGCCCGTGAAATGGGTATACGTATTTCATGCGCAGGTACTTATTGTAAACACGATGCTGATTGGTTTCGAGAGCAAGTTTCTGGTTTTTGTGATTCTGTTCTTATAACTGATGATCATACAAAAGTTGGTGATATGATTGCACGTGTGGAGCCTGCTGCCATTTTTGGTACTCAAATGGAACGCCATGTAGGCAAACGTCTAGATATTCCTTGCGGTGTTATTTCAGCACCTGTACACATTCAAAATTTTCCATTAGGTTATAGACCTTTTTTAGGTTATGAAGGCACAAACCAAATTGCTGATTTAGTATATAATTCTTTTACTTTAGGAATGGAAGATCATCTATTAGAAATATTTGGTGGTCATGATACCAAACAAGTTATTACTAAATCTTTATCAACAGATTCCAATTTAACCTGGACTATAGAAGGTTTGGCAGAATTAAATAAAATTCCAGGTTTTGTACGAGCAAAAATTAAGCGAAATACTGAAAAATTTGCTCGCGAAAATAATATATCAGAGATTACTATTGAAACAATGTACGCAGCTAAAGAAGCAGTAGGTGCTTAACAAAAAATGCTCATCAAAACAGTGCTACACTAATTTATATTTGAATCTATAAGATATATACATGTTAGTAAAAGCAGTATAAACTCATATATATATATATATGAGTTTGTATTAAATTTACTAGTTATTTCCCATAAATTTAATATTTTAAAAACATTTATAAATAGCCAAATGCCTAGTTTAAAACTATTTGGCTGTTTATAAATGTATGAACTGCAGGTCCAATATTGCTCAAGATTGTAAACTTAAACTGAGGTATATATAATATAAATATATAGCTGTATGTATTGTATGTATGTAAACAAATTAAAAATAAAAATCCATTCTTTAATTTAAAAATTAGATAGATTCAAATATGATTTCACTCTTGCGTTTTTTTTTTTTATTATATATAATATTGCTATAATATATTCCAATAAAAGCCGGGATAGCTCAGTTGGTAGAGCAGAGGACTGAAAATCCTCGTGTCACCAGTTCAAGCCTGGTTCCTGGCATTTCTAATAAACAAAGTTCAAATTGTATTGTGATAAATTAAACTTTGTAAATACCTATTTGTTAAAAATATTATTTAATAACAAGATAGTAAGTTTACTAGAATAACTTGACTTTAAAATATTAAAAGCAATAAATTGTTCAAAACTATTAATAAAATTTTTGCATAGTTTAAAAATTTAGTATCCTTATTCATAAAGAAAAAATTTAAATTGAAGTTTAATAAATTTAAAATTAATTTAAAGTATTTCACCAAACTCAACATACAACTTAATGTATATGACATCTATTTTGAGAAAAATAAAATAAAGTCAAAACTTAATATATATATATATATATTTGAGAGAAAATAAATCTTAGATAAATAGGATTTTTGATTCATATTTCTGAATTTTTAACCCCCTCAATCCTAAATTTCTAAATAGGATTTTTTTAACTTCACAAATTGTTTGTTTGCAAATTCATATATATAAATTATATAAAAGGGTCATACCTATTTAGCAGTGTAAAAAATTAGATAAAAAGGATTGGAAAAATTCAGAAATATGAATTGAAAATTCTATTTAGAAACTTCCTAAAATCGATATATATATATATATATATTAAAACCCAAATATTAATTTTCAACCAGCACCTCCCTATTTGTTGAAAATAGGGATTTATATTTATGAATTAAATTTTTTAAATTTAGTTGGGTCATTTAAAATGAATACCTATAAAATACTCTAGTAATTGTAGCTAACACTGAATTAATAAAAGGCTGTTTTTATTTTTATTAAATAAATTTCTGTAATTGCAATTTTTTGTCTATAAATTATTAATAATAACTAAAACTATTGTTTTGAATTAATAAACCTAAATAAGTAAAATAGTCATAGCACTTAAAAAGCTTTTAAGGAATGGTGATTTGCACCTATTGACCAAGCAAAAGCTTTACTGCTGATATTGTAATAATAGACTTAATGAGTCTTATATACGTATATATGTATATATATTTATGAATTAGCTTCTAATACTTTTTAGTACAAATTACTAATATTCATATTATATGCATACATCATATATAACTATATTAATAGTTATATAACTATATTAATTTGTAAATATTAGTGTTTTTTATAGATATTTGTCATTCCTTGTAATAAATGGTTGAATAGATAAGTTTATCTATATATCATCAATTTGATATAAATTAATTAAAATCCAAAATTTCTTACAGCTCTTCTAAAGATATGAGAGAAGTTACCCTTGTAAAGGTATCTTGCTTTGCATTTTTAAAGTGTATATAAACTTATATACTTATAGAATCTTGCCGTTTTTTACAGCAGCAACTTGCTGAATATATAATTCTAGTGAAAATTTTAAAGGATTATATATATAATCATAAATTTATGATAAGTCCGTAACTGTAGACTTTTATAAATTAGTTTCTTTAGTAAGTTATTTTATACAGCAACAGTTTTTTGTTATAAATCTTATCGGCAGTAAATAAATCAAAGATTTACCTGGTCGATGAATCTCCCTGCCAGATAAATCTTTGATTTATTTACTGCCCTAAAAATCTAATTTTTACAGATTCGGAAGTAAAATGAGTTTTTAAAAATTTATAAATTTTATAATTTATAATTTATAAGGTGTTTAGAAAACTTTTTTATTTATAATCTTATATATATATATATAATTTTTAAGTAGAAGTTTCTATAAAAATATTTGTTTGCAAAATTAGATTTGCAACTCCTATCTTTTGAACAACTTCATTATATCTTAACAAAGATATGTAATTTTGCATTTAATAATAAAAAGTATTAATTATACAAATAATAAGTATTAAACATATATAAATACATATATAATATAATATTATTATATACATAATTGTTATGTATAGGAACTATACTATGAATATATAATAGATATACATAACACCTATAAATACCTATTATCTATTATCTTGGATGTTTATAAATCAAAGATTTATCGGTAAATAAATCTTTGATTTATAAACAGCCGCCGAGTAGTAAAGTTAACTAATTTATGAACCACATAAAATTGTGGAATAAAAAATCACTAGTTCTAAAGGAGAGAAATAAATGAAATTAGCAGTTTACGGAAAAGGTGGAATTGGCAAATCAACAACAAGCTGTAATATTTCAATAGCATTAGCTAGACGGGGTAAAAAAGTATTACAAATAGGTTGTGATCCTAAACACGATAGTACTTTTACATTGACTGGTTTTTTAATTCCAACAATTATTGATACATTACAATCAAAAGATTATCATTATGAAGATGTTTGGCCTTAACTTCTTGGGGCACTTTTAATCGCAATATAGAAGTAATATTTGGCTATATGCTGAAAAACCCATTATTAATTACATGAATATAGATCAACTTTAAATTTTTAATTTTGGTAGGCAGTAATTATTTGATTTTGGGCAATCAGCAGGGAAGTTCTCTTGGTTTACAAATCTAAGATTTGTTAGAAGCAGATTTTTATTTTTTTTAAACTTTAATTTTTATCCATTGATTATATTTTTTATATAACAATTAACACAATACTACTATCACTAATAGTGAGACTAATAGTGATGCTATTAGTAATAAGGTCTGATTATGGATAAAAACTTTTCAATAAAAAACAAAGAGACCCTTCAACGACTATACGCCAGAAATCTTATTTTACTTAGGTAATATGAGAAGATGAGATAGTCTGAACTTTAAAGTCATTTAAAGAATCTCTCAATATAGGTGTGTTAATTTATAACAAGTTATGTCTTACATAAATTTGTTAGATAAATACATCTTAAAATTATGAATTTGATTACAAAACTTTTTGTATTGATTATTGCTTCTCAAATTCATATTTACGAATTTGCATAATTTATATGCTTATATATATATCTTTGCAGTTCTATATATATATTTCATCTATTAAAAAATATTTGAAACAAATTTATGAATAAAAAATTAATACATAAAACAGAATTGGTAGAAATACTAAGTTTGTTAAACAAAAATTGGATACTTTTTTAATAAGTACCTTTTTAAGTGATGACTGAGAAATTCCTGGTTTACAAAAACCTCGCAACAATTACTAATTTGTAAAACCAGTAATCTTCAATTCATATATATGAATTTTTAACCCATTGTTTTATTTATTTTTGTTTCTTATTAATTAATTTTTTCGCTTCGTATCTAGTTGAGTTGTGCCTCTAAATTAGTTTGCTGCTAATAAATTGTAGATTTATAAGAGAAATTGATATATGTAAATATGAATTTGCTCTAGATATATATCTATTTGATATTGCTTTATAAATTTTTCAATTTTAGAGATAATTATAGTATTTTTCTATATAAAAAGAAGAGAGTATACACTATTGGAAGATGTCATTTACCAAGGTTATGGTGGGGTAGATTGTGTAGAAGCTGGAGGTCCTCCTGCTGGCGCAGGCTGCGGTGGTTATGTAGTTGGTGAAACGGTAAAATTATTAAAAGAATTAAATGCTTTTTATGAGTATGATGTAATACTATTTGATGTATTAGGTGATGTTGTATGTGGGGGGTTTGCTGCGCCTTTAAATTATGCGGATTATTGTATCATTGTTACAGATAATGGATTTGATGCGTTATTTGCTGCAAATAGAATTGTTGCATCTGTTCGTGAAAAAGCCCGAACACATCCATTACGCGTTGCAGGATTGGTTGGGAATCGAACAGATGCACGAGATTTAATTGATAAATATGTAGAAGTTTGTCCTATGCCTGTACTTGAAGTCCTTCCATTAATTGAAGATATCCGAATTTCGCGAGTAAAAGGCCAAACATTATTTGAAATTGCTGAAACACAAACAGCTGTTAGTTATGTTTGTGATTATTTTTTAAATATTGCAGATCAATTACTATCTCAACCTGAAGGCGTCGTACCCAATGAATTGGGTGACCGTGAATTATTTAGCTTATTATCAGATTTTTATCTGAACCCTACATCCAATTCAGAAAAAAATGCAAATATTTCTGGTCTAGAACCTGATTCATTAGATTTTTTAATTGTTTAAATTTGCAAATACAACTTTTACTTTACAGAAAACATTTGCACACAAAATATTCTTTTTGTTTTAATTTACAGGTTTTTGTCAACAAATTTATATATTTACATTTTAATTTGTAGTAATAAATTCTAAATTGGAAGCTTATATATATTGTAAAACTTTGTATTTACATGGCATATGTAAATATCAAAGTTTAAGTTATTTGTTTAACAGATGCCTTATCTAAACCAAATTATTTTTTATCTTTTTAGTTATATTTATGAGTAATTTGATTTTAACACCATATAAATTAAAATAATAAAAATTTTGTAAAAATAAGCAAATATAAATGCAAATAATAGATTAATTTTTAGATAGAGGGGCTGTTTATAAATCAAAGATTTATCTGGCAGGGAGATCTGGTCGATGAATCTCCCTGCCAGGTGAATCTTTGATTTATAAACTGCCGGGGAGCTTTGCTCCCTTCCCCTCCCCCCCCCCTTACCCTCTTATCCCCCTAAGCAAATTCTTGGTTCTACCAACTCAAATATTGTTTTAGCTTAATTTCTGGTTAAGCCGAAATTCATATATTGAAATTTGCTAAGAGGGATTCGCTTCCTAAGTTCACCAATATAAGAGTTCATAAATATGAATCAAAGATTCTATTTATAGGCCTCCTAAAATATATATAAATATTCATCTTCACAAACTTTAAAAATGAAAACAACAAATACTAAAGTAATTAACTAAATTTTTTTATAAAACCAGCAAATAATATAATATACAACAATATCATTTATACTCTCACAATTTTATTTGGCTTAGAGTTAAATTCTCATATAGAGGCTAAATTTACAAATTTATATAATATATATATAAATTTGCAGATTTAATAAGAAATAGCAAAAATTAGGCTAATTCTTTGTCTCTATAATATGTATAACTATGTTAATAAAAAAGGAATAAATCAAAATGACTGCAACATTCAAAAAAGAAGTAAATTTAGTCTTTGAATGTGAAACCGGAAATTATCACACATTTTGTCCAATAAGTTGTGTAGCTTGGTTATATCAAAAAATAGAAGACAGTTTTTTTCTTGTTATAGGTACAAAAACTTGTGGATATTTTTTACAAAACGCACTTGGTGTTATGATTTTTGCGGAACCACGTTATGCTATGGCAGAATTAGAAGAGGGAGATATTTCGGCACAATTGAATGATTATAAAGAATTAAAGAGACTATGCTTACAAATAAAGCAAGACCGTAATCCAAGCGTTATAGTATGGATTGGTACATGTACTACTGAAATTATTAAAATGGATTTAGAAGGCATGGCACCTAGACTTGAGTCTGAAATCGATATACCTATAGTAGTAGCTAGAGCTAATGGGCTAGATTACGCTTTTACCCAAGGCGAAGATACTGTTTTAGCCGCCATGGTAAATCGTTGTCCTAAAAAAGATCAATTAACAAAGCCTCTTCAAGCTGTAAGTTTCATAGATACGGATTCGCTACAAAAAGAGAAGGGCCCTAAATATGATAGTATAAATCATGATAAGGATTTAGTTCTTTTTGGTTCGTTACCAAGTACAGTTGTTACACAACTAAATTTAGAATTACAAAGACAAGATATAAAAGTTTCTGGTTGGTTACCATCACAAAGATATAGTGATTTACCTATATTAGACTCAGGCGTTTATGTTTGTGGTGTAAATCCTTTTTTAAGTCGAACAGCCGCTACATTAATGCGCCGAAGAAAATGTAAATTAATTGGTGCACCTTTTCCTATTGGTCCTGATGGAACTCGCGCATGGGTTGAAAAAATTTGTAGTGTTTTTGGCAAACAACCTCAAGGATTAGAACAACGAGAGGCTGAAATTTGGAAAGGGTTAGAAGATTATTTACAATTAGTGCGAGGCAAATCCGTATTTTTTATGGGTGATAATTTACTAGAAGTTTCTTTAGCTCGCTTTTTAATTCGTTGTGGTATGATAGTTTATGAAATAGGTATTCCATATATGGATAAAAGGTTTCAAGCAGCAGAATTAGCTTTTTTAGAAAAAACTTGTCACGATATGAATGTGCCTATGCCTCGAATTGTTGAAAAGCCTGATAATTATAATCAAATACAGCGAATTAAAGAGCTTCAACCAGATTTAGCCATTACTGGAATGGCTCATGCAAACCCGTTAGAAGCGAGGGGCATTAGTACAAAATGGTCAGTAGAATTTACATTTGCCCAAATTCATGGTTTCACTAATTCAAGAGACATTTTAGAATTAGTTACACGCCCATTACGCAGAAATAACTCCTTAGAAGGTTCATTAGGTTGGACACAATTAGTGAAATCTACAGTTTAAACTTATTCAATCTGTGGCTTACAATATTGAATATTGTAATTTTCTAACTAGATTTAATTTCTTTAATGTAACTTGCTTCATAATAAAAAAACTTGTTAAATAACGTTTATAAGATGAGTGATATAATATAATAATATATAAATATAATATATTATATTTATAATAAAGTGTATCAGAATAACAACTACTTTTTTAAAAAGTTCTCTATATATAACATATATATATGGTTAGAGAACTGTCTGTATAAGAATAAGAGAAGCTTTTATATTATATATATATTTCTCGAGGCTAAAATATATACATATATTAAGAGCCAAATTCATATATATGAATTTTTAATTAACCCTTAAAACTATAAAATTTTAATAAGTGATTGATTGTAGCAAAAATTTATACATCACATAAAAAAGTATTTACGCTAATCAGCACATATAAGTTTAGTTTTTGTTTATACTTATATTTCAGTTTATTTATTTATTTTATTTATTTATACTTATATTAGTTATAAAATTATTAGTTATAAATATAAGTAGGTGAAGCTTTCAACAAATTAAGAGATGTTTTATTTATTTTTAATATCGTTAAATACTTATTCAATAAAAATAAGATAAGTTCATTGCCTATTTGCCCTTTCTATATATGTGAAAAATTTAACTTAAAAGCTTAGTTTTAAAGTAATTTTATTATTTTTGAGAAATTAATATATAAATTTTTTTATGGATTTACTAATCGCTAAATTACCAGAGGCTTATGCGCCTTTTGATGCTATTATCAACGTATTACCAACTATTCCTGTTCTTTTCTTATTATTAGCTTTTGTTTGGCAAGCTTCTGTAAGTTTTCGTTAATTTTTACAGTTATTAAATAATATTATTAATACACATATACTGCCACTAAATTCATATAAATATGAATTTAGTGGCAGCTTTTTTTAATTATTTTTGGATGTATTTTGACTAAATAAAACCAAATAAAACCAAATAGATTAGATTAGCATTTGATTTTTATAGCTAAAATCGAATTTTTGCACATTTAGTCATAAATATAGTTTTATTGTGACTACCTTATAGCGACTATATGACTACACTTATTTAAAATTGTTAAATTTTAAATAAGTGTAGTCATGCTTATAGTGACTTGGTACTTTTCAAGTTGTTTGTTAAGCAACACATAAATAATGTAATAACTAATATTGCAGTCACTGGAAAATGGGTTTGTAAACAGTATAAGCTTGGTAAGCAGCTTTTTGTTTACACAACGCTTATAATATACTCTTGCAGTATATTAATAAAATATGTTTATTTTATTTACATATTTTATATAGCTGATATTGTTTAAGCATTTTTTTGCAAATATTTTTTAAGCTAAATCTTAATTTTGAGATTTAAAGTTATCAATAAGGTAGATTATAGTTACTAATTAACTAAAAAAATGAGACTATAATTACTCATATATTAATTGTATACCTGTATAATTGATATCTTTATCAAAAAAATCTTTTTTCATTTATTTTTTTTTTTACTTTTTTATGAGCATTTCTGAAAGTCAAATATTTATAGCTTTATTTACAGCCTTAATTACTGGTGTACTTGCAGTTCGCCTGGGTACTGAATTATACAAATAATTAGATACCTGCTGCTTAAAGAGATGTTTATCATGAGTTTTTGTTTTAAATTTTTTATAAGGTTAAAGTCTGTAAAACCCAGATTACTAAATAAGTAAGAAACTATATATATCAATATTTGTATATATATACAAATTTATAATTTGTATAGTTTGCATGTTACACAAATAGATATTTAAAGATTTATGGCTATAAATCTTTTATTTATAAACTTTTATATATTATATATAGATTTATTTGCTATAAATATCAAATTTGTTTATTCATTGATAGCTAACTTATGGTTAAGTTTTATTTTTTTTTACAAAAATTTTAGCAATTTACGGTTTCTTACTGTAGTTGCTGTAAAAATTTGATAGCAGTAAAATTAGTATTTCTTATAGAGATCTGACAGATTATCAACAATAAAGTTATTAGCAATTTAGCCAATTTTATTATGTAAGACTCTAAAGTCTCTATAAGAATTATTGCTGCGCTATTTTTACAAAAACTGTAACAATAAAGATTGTTCATAAACATTTTAGAATTTCATAATTTACATATATGAGTTAGGTGGAAGCTTTTTCTATAAAAAAATTCAAACTTTTATATTGGTTTATTTATTTTTTAAAAAATAAAATAGATGCTGATAAATTCCTGGTGTGGTGGGGCTGCAAATTCATATATATGAATTTGTAGATAAATCTATGATTGATCTACACCAGTAATCTTCGATTTATAAATATTCATAAATATTAATTTGGTAGTTTATAAATCGAAGATTCACCTGGTCGATAAATCTCCCTGCCAAATAAATCTACATCTATATATGTTTCTTCAACATATATTATTACGATAGTATACACTCCACTTTATTTTAAAAAATATATATTCATATAATTGCCGCTTTTCTAATTCATAAATATGAATTAGATTGAAAGCAAATTATTGATCTATAAAAAAATCTAGGCTTTAAATAAAGTAACTAGCCTTTAAATAAAAGGCTCTCTCTATATGTAAATACAGACAAAAATAGCAAAGAAAATATTTGACTTATTAAAGTCAATGTTAAAGTTAATTTAAAGTTAATTTAAAGTCCATTCTAAAAAATATTAGAAACAAATTTCTAATTTGAAATTTAACAGGTTTTTATATAAAATAATTTATACACAGAAACTATATAAACTTCTATAACATATATTTTAAACTTTTGAAGTTAAAAGGTTCGACTTATAGGTTAAAACAAAAATTTGTCAAGTTTTGTCAAGTTAAGTTATAACCTTAACTTTCAACTTTTCAGTAATTAATTAATTATGCTATAACTCTTGTTTTAGTCAGAGCTGTTATATTCATACAAATTCATATACATTATGTATCAATTTTGGTTTTTTTATGTAAAACAGTTCCTTACTAAAAATAGTTACTTGTTTGAAAGCCACTTTATTAGTAATGCAGCCATACTAATAAAAATTAACAATTTTTTGGTTAAAAGAACCATCCCTCCCACAACACCAGCCTGTTTAGCTCAATGGTAGAGCAACGGTTTTGTAAACCGTAGGTTATCGGTTCAAGTCCGATAGTGGGCAAATTATGTAAAAGCACATTAACTGGAGATTGGGGTAAGGAGGCTTTGCCTCCTTATCTCCAGCATATAATATAAAAAAACATGTGCTATAATGCTCTATAAAGTGCCTTTTTCTTATTTCCATATTAATATTAAAACTGCGTAATTGTTCTTTTTTTACTAAAAAAATAATATTTATGGCAATAGATAGTAGCCTACTTAGCTCAGTTGGTTAGAGCGTCCGTCTCATACGCGGAATGTCACTAGTTCAAATCTAGTAGTGGGTATTCACACGAAATAACTATTGATTAGTATCCAATAGTTTCTTGTTAGTTTTTATATATTATTTAATATAAATATTTTTGTATATATAAATATAAAAATCCACTAAATATAAAATTTGACACTTATATATAATCTGTTTATATAATCTGTTTATATAATCTGTTTATACATGTGACTCTGTTTATATATATATTGAGGATATGTGTAATTTTAATCAGCTACAAATAGTTAAGTAAGTTTCCGACTACGGTATATATATATATATATATTAGATGTTATTTCTATACATAGATGTTTCTCTATTTTTGCAGATATTTATCATATCTAAAAGATAAATAAACTTATATATTAATAATATTGATATAAATAAACTTTTATAACACTTAGATAATTTATAATTATAAATTGTTATATTAAAGTTAAATAATTATTATATTAATATGAATAATTATTTGTGAAAAATTTAATAGTTGACTTTAATATATTAATAGGTTAATATATATATATATATTAATATATTTGCCCCCATCGTCTAGAGGCCCAGGACATCTCCTTTTCACGGAGAAAACGGGGATTCGAATTCCCCTGGGGGTACTTTTAAAAAGTACTTAAAACCTAGTATAAACAAAAACGTATAAATATTTAATTCTAACAACAATTTGTATAATAAAAATGATTTATGTCCTAATTTGTTGCTAAATATATTTTATACTTAGTCAAGTAAATCTAATAAATAAATTTTTGATTATTATTATTCATTTTATGTATTAAATGAAGTTTTTGATTATTCATAAGTAACTATTTTTATTAAAATAGTTTTTATTATAATAGTTTTTAAATTATGGACAAACAATAACAACCTTCTCTACCTGATTAATCACTATTATTGGACTCCAAATTATGTGTTTTAATACGGGTTAGTTAAAAATTCATATATATTTATATGAATTTTATTAGAAACCCCCTTATTCAATTTTAATATGTGCATTTGCAAATATTCTATTTATACTGCTTAGTTGGAAAAATTCCTGAATCAAAATTTTTTAACCTGCTTTGCTAAAAAATTCATATATATATATATATATGAATTTACCTTGATTTAACTTGTTTTCATTTTGTTTTATGTTATTTATTTTTTTATTTGCAACCTTTTCAATTAGGTCTATTTATTAGAAATATATATAATCAAGAATTTACAAATTTAACGTTTTTACTTTAAAAAAGCTTTGTATTTTTTGTTGCAATATATATATATACAATATATAATGTGAGCCTATTATATATTTATAATCAATTTTTGATTTATTGCTTATTTTTAAGCAATTTTGGATTGAGAGGCTAAATTCAAATTTATGCGCAGGCTAGCCAGATAACAGTAATTTTTTAGCAAATTGTGCTTTTAATAGATATGTACTTTTAATATATCTTTTTGTTTCTAGGTTATATATTTACACTATCTAACGTTTTGAATGTTATATTGAAAATAACGGCTTTTGTGATGTATGATAACAATTAAATTAAAAATAAATTTAAACAGATTTATTATACTAATATGTTTATAAATGAACATTTTAGATGTTTAATCACAATTATTAGACTGAGGTAATTTTATCAGGAATCTTTGGTTCCTGATCCATAAACTTATTAATAAATTCATGGTTATAAAATAAATAGACAACTGCTAAGTTCAAAATGATGAAATTGGCTAGTACACAAAATAATTATTACTATGTTTTTTACATGTCCAATTCCAGAATATAATTAAAAAATTAGCAATACATGTACTAAATTAAAAAAAATGTACTAAACTTTGTGCTTCTTTTATTTGCTTTTTTTTCTGTAGCCTTGTAGGCTTATATGAGAATTTAAAGTGCTGCAAATTCTTGGTTCTATAAACCATAGTTCATTTTCATATATCTATATATTAAGCTCTACTATATATAACTTGGCAGCAAATTCATATATATGAATTTGCAGATAAATCTCTGATTTATTTATAGGTCTAAACAAATATAAGAGTTCGTATATATGAATTTGCAGGACATGTTTTATTAATAAGTAGTTTCCTGTTTACGTTTTAATAAGTAATAAATCACTTGTAATAATAAATTATTAATTAATACATTTTAAAATTAAAAATTAAGAAGATGCCAACAATACAACAATTAGTACAACATGCAAGAAAAAAGATCTTGAAAAATACTAAATCTCCAGCTTTAAAAGCTTGTCCTCAAAGGCGTGGTGTTTGCACACGTGTTTATACTACTACACCTAAAAAACCGAATTCTGCACTTCGAAAAGTTGCTCGTGTACGATTAAGCACAGGTTTTGAAGTAACAGCATATATACCTGGTATCGGGCATAATTTGCAAGAGCATTCAGTTGTATTAGTTCGTGGTGGGCGGGTAAAGGATTTACCAGGTGTTCGTTATCATATTGTTCGCGGAACTTTAGATGCAGCTGGTGTTAAAAATCGCATTAAAACAAGATCAAAATATGGTGTTAAGAAGCCTAAATAATTTTTATTTTTCTGACATAAAATAATGTGTTAAATTAATGTAATATTTTTAAAAATATTTAGTAGTTAAAATACCTGGTCGATGAATCTCCCCGCCAAATCCTTATAATAAATATTTTTAAAAACAAAACATAAACATATACCATAGATATAGACGCATGTACAAATATCTTTTTGTCAGTAATATATAAAAATAATATAATTAGATTTATAATAATATTTTTTATACTATTTTGTTTAATATGATACTTTATCATCTGTGATGATATTGAAAAGACTTAAAAATCTTGGTCAAATGGTGACTATCAACCATTTCACAAATATCACACAAATAGACTATATTTAATATAATTTAATATAGATAGATATAATAAATATATAAGAGCTTATAAATTGGTTATTTATTCCTACAAATTACTAAATATTAATTTGTAATTTGTAGGAATAAATTTAATTTATCCACAAATTGATATTAATTAATTTGTAGGTAAACAAATCTTTGATTTATAAAAGCTTGTATCTTACAAAAATTGTAGGCTAAAAATTTAAAAATAGAATAAAATTAAATAAAAATATATAAAAATAGGAGCAAAAGCGCATTATGTCTCGTCGACGTACTCCAAAAAAAAGGGTAATAGCCCCTGATGCACTATATAATAGTGTATTAGTTCACACAATTGTTAATCATTTAATGAAAAAAGGTAAAAAATCTTTAGCTTATATGATGTTTTATGAAACTTTATCAGAAATAAAGCAAAAAACAGAGCAAGATCCTCTTGAGGTTATACAAAAAGCTGTAAATAATGTGCGGCCTTTAGTTATTGTCAAATCACGCAGAGTGAGTGGATCCACTAGACAAGTGCCTTTATCTGTGGATTATGAAATAGGCGTTGCTTTAGCAATTAGATGGATTTTAGCAGCTTGCAGAAAACGTGTTGGCAAAAGTATGATTTCAAAAATGACTAATGAATTTTTAGATGCTTCAAAAAATATTGGAAATGCTATTCGAAAAAAGGATGAAATAGCTAAAATGGCTCAAGCAAACCGAGCCTACGCAAGATTTTAAATGAGTTGCTAAATAAACATATGTATAAGCTTGCATTATTTAAATATTTTTAGTATTTTGAATTAAAATATTTAATAACATAAAGTTTAATTTACTTATCTAATTTATTATGGTGTTTTTTATGTTTGAGATATATATATCTCAAACATAAAAAACACCATAATAAATTAGATAAGTAAATTACTTGTATAAAAATTTTCATATTTTAAACCCACAAAAACTATATTATTTGTGTCACTAAATATTTACTAAATTTATAACATATCTGAGACAAATCTACATTTAGATGCTTATATAGATATAGAAGCCGACATATGAAATATTCCTGTCAATAAATCTTTAATTCACCTGGCAAGGAGATTCATCGACCAGATCTCCCTGCCTGACAAATCATATACAAAATTTTTGAAATTTTTTTTACTTTATAAATTCTAAATTGATATTTAAATATAGTATTCTTTTATTTATTATTTACTAAAATAATTCAAAAATCATAGAAACTATGATATAGTTTATATATCTATATCTCATTTTTTTTTGTTTTGGGGCGTCGCCAAGTGGTAAGGCAGCGGGTTTTGGTCCCGCCATTCAGAGGTTCGAATCCTTTCGCCCCAGTATTTTAATCTTTTTTTGCTTTTAAGCCCACAAAATTAGATAATTTCTATGTTTTTAAAATTTAAAACGTGCTTAGTTTAGATGTAACTCAACTAACAAGTTATTATTATATCCAATAGAGCATTAAATAAAGTCGATATTTGATACTTGAATAAAATATAGTTGTTTAACATAACTAGTATATATAAAGATATACTGCTAATAAATAAATGATTTATTAACAACAGACTTTAGTTGTTAGAACTGCTTCTTTTTTGATACAATATATACGTTTAATTTAAGAAAACATGTGAAATATATATTACTCTTTTTTTAAAAATTTATAAAATATGTATAAAGAGATAAATATTTTTTACTATTTATACATGAAAGGTCAAGAAATTATCATATAGCAAATAGCTATAAACTAGCAATTATACTACATACAAAAAATATAACTGTAAGTTATTTATTTATAATTTGATTTAATTCAAAGCCTTACAAATTCATATTTATGAATTTGTCCAACTCTACTATTTTTTTTCTAAAATAAGTCAAATATATAATAATAATATTATTATTCTTAATAATAAGAATCACATTATTTGAGCTTTAAATCTAACCAGAGAAATAGCTTTTGCAAATTCATACATATCTATTTATAATTGTGTTACTTACATAAATTTGATAAAATAATGTGATTTATAAATAAGATATTTTAATATGATATACTACTTATGAGTTGAAGCCTCGTTCTAACACTAGCTTGTTTTCCACTAAAATTTATTAGTAAAAAATAAATCTATTTTCATGTAATACAACAATTTATTTTAAGTTCAACAAAACATTTTTGTTTTGATAAACAAGGTTGTGACCTTTTGTTAATAACTAATAAAATTGTTGGCCTCTTTAAATTATATATTTCATATTACAATGGTTGTCAGTTTAATAAATTTTGAATATAACCAAATAATAAAGTCTTGAATATTATTATGTACCTACTAACCTTTAAATGGCAAAGTTATTTCTTATTGGTATAAATCTTTGTTAAAGATTTCTTATTGTAAATAATAAACCTATTCATATGTCTTAAATTAATGTTTAAATATGTTTTTTACTTAGTAATACCCATGTTTTTATGGCGGGTATTCGAGTAATCTATATTTAAAATATTAAAAAATTAATAAGAAAGTAATATAAAGTCCTATGCCATAAAAACTGCAGCAAAGAACATACTGGTTTTACTCTCTTATTAATTAATTTTTTAGTTTTTAATAAAATTCATATATATAAATTTTATAAACAAAATCCACATTTAAAGGCTGCAATATTAAATTCAAGTATTTGAATTTAATATTGCAGCCTAGTTTTACAAACTCAAATATTGTTTTAGCTTGATTTAGGGTGCTCTCTCTATATATATCTTCCAAATTCAGAATTCATATATATGAATTTGTGCTAAATATATATATTTGAGGGTATGATAAGTTTGTATAAATATATATGAATTTGTAGGTTGCCGAATTAATTTTTATTACTGATTTGCTTTTTTAAGATATAAAGAATAATTTAGTCAAAAAAAATCAAAATTAAAGTTAGAAAATTTGTTTTTTCAAATAATTTAAATATTTGTTTTTAATTTAAAAGGGTTACAAAAAAATTATTAGAATTAGGTTAACAATTTACTAATGTATAGTTGGTTAGATCAAAGCATATTAGAGGCTGTTGTAAACAAAGTAGTAACAAATTGATATATATATATCTATATTTTTGATAAATTTTATAACTACAAATTTATATATATATATCAATTTGCAGACAGTGTTTAAACTTATAAATATTACTTTGGTGCAAAAAAAGCCAACTCAGATATATATATATATATCTATATAGAAAATAGTAAACAAAACATTTAGTTTTTTGGCTGCTAAAGCCAGGGGAAATAACATATGGAAGTTAATATTCTTGGATTAATTGCAACAACTTTATTTATTTTAATTCCTACTTCGTTTTTGTTAATACTTTATGTGAAAACAGCAAGCCAAGAAGAATAAACAAATGTATTAAATATACTTATTGGTGCTTTGAACAAAAAATGTTAGCCCTCAGCAAATTCATAATTATGAATTTGCAGCCATTTTATAAAGTATTTTTAAACTCTTCTATTTTTTAGAAATGAAATATTTTTAGGGTTAGATTAACTTAACATGAATGTCTAATTCAACATGAGATTGTATTTGCTTGGCAGGGAGATTCATCGACCAGGTAACTAACTACCTGTAAATAAATCCAAGATTTATCTAGCAAGCAAAGCTTCTGGAAAATTCATGAATATGAATTTTTAAGCGCCAAATTTAGGTGTTTAAAACTCCAGATAAATTTGACTAAAGCTTTTTAGAAAATTTCAATATGGAATTTTTCTCACCAAATCAATATATATGAATTTTCCAAAATTTTTAAGCTTAATGTCTATTTCTATTTGAATTTGTTGTCCGCAATTATAATTATATTGTATATAGAAATTGTACAGCTAATAAATTGCAATGTTATAAGCAAAATTCATAAATATGAATCAAAGATTCTATTTATAAATCCCAAATGTATAAAGGTTTCATAAATATGAGTTTTAAGATGTATATATTAGCTTACACAGTTATTTACACAAAAAATAACTATTTAATTTTTGACAACAATCTGTATTGAAATAAGTCCTTTTTTTAATTTATTTACCATCTCATTTATTAGAGATGCCTAGTTAGCTTAAAAAATGACCAGTCTTGTTTAATTTAAACAATATTGGGACACTCAATTTAAAGTTGTATAATTTAGACACCACCTTTTTTAGAGAATTGCCAAATTTGTTTACGTTAAATTAATTTGTTTTATACCAAATAAATATGTTACTAAATCTAAAATTTTTTGTTCAAAGCATATAAAGTTATTATTTGTTTAGCTACCCAAAGTGGTAGACCTCTTTCACAGCTTTTTACTCCAGCTGCAAATAAAATTTATTAAAATATCTTATTTATTGAAATAAAAATAGCTGAGTAGATACTGATTTACAATTAATTTAATTATATACCTTTTGTTATGACAGCTGCTTATCTTCCTTCAATTTTAGTACCTTTAGTTGGCTTAATTTTTCCTGCTATCAGCATGGCTTCATTGTTTTTATATATTGAAAAGCAAGAAATTGTTTAATTTTAAAAATCAAAATTTTGAAATATAGATGTAGAGGAGAAATTCAGATATAATTTTGTTAGCAATCAACTTTTTGATAAAGATTTATAGTGGGTTACTAATACTTTTAATATAAAAACATACATGAGTTGGATCTCAATTTAATTTCTTATATCTAAGTTAAATCTATTATTCTGATTGATTATTTGTTTAATTGTATAAAGGAATAAACAAATATCATATAATACATATTATTAATTAGTAAATGTAATTACTACATTTAATTATATTATCTTCAATCATTTAATTATCAAAAATTATTTAACTATAATAAAGTATTATTATAAAGACCGATAAAACTTTGTGAAGTGATTTATTAAAAATTTATTTGGGCTGGCAGGGAGATTCATCGACCAGGTAAATCAAAGATTTATAAACCAACCTTTCATTAATACATCCTAATTTTAACAAATGTTTGAATCAAAGTTTTGTTTTATTTGCTCCAATTTTTTGACTAGCTGCAAATTGACATAATTCACATATATAAATTTTATTACATATAAATTTTATTAGAAACTTCCTGGCAAATTAATATATGAATCAAAGATTCATATATTAATTTGCCATCTATATAGTAATAAGCAAAAAGCTAATAAAATATTATTATTAATAATAGAAGTTGAAATTTCGTAATTAAGAGTCATATATTTTGTTTATTATTTTATTTATATTATGCGCATACATATGACATACATTTATTGATCCTTACATATATAGAGGTGTGTATGTATATACACATCTATATGCATATATATAATTATGACTGGGACTCATTCATATAGTTATATTTACTTTTTCAAAATTTTATAGATTTTATGATAAAATAAAACAAAATAGATTTTTTTAGAAATGTGTATTGGACAAATATGCAAATTAAGACAGGATTGCAAATCTTTAAAAAGCTGCAATATTTCTTAAAATTTAAGATAAATAAATCAGAAATTTATAAATCAAATTCATTTTGTTGCGAGATAAAATATATAGGCTATACAAAATTAAAATTCATATAAATGAATTTATAGGAAAAAAATAAATTTCAATATTTTTAATAAGAATATTTTCGGTAAATAAATCTTTGATTTACCTGGTCGATGAATCTCCCTGCCAGCCATGTGCTGATAATGATTTACTAATCAATATTATTACTAGTTGCATATATTACTGATTTAGTAGTACATCTTTAAATATATATAATAATTATTACTAAAAATTTTATGGCAAAAAAAAGTATGATTGAACGCGAAAAAAAGCGTCAAAGACTTGTGATTAAATATGCTCAAAAAAGACAACAATTAAAAACAGAATTAAAGACCACTTCATTTTTGGAGCAAAAAGTTAATTTAAATAGAAAATTACAACAGCTTCCACGAAACAGTTTTCCAGTACGATTACATAATAGGTGTTTAATAACTGGTAGACCTAAAGGCTATTTAAGAGATTTTGGTTTATCTCGACATGTGTTACGAGAAATGGCGCATGAGTGCCTATTACCCGGTGTTACCAAATCTAGTTGGTAATTTTGATACTCAAAAATTAGCATATTAAACTATAAAATAGTATAAACAATTATAATTTACAAACAATAAACTCCTAAAAAAGGCGCTATTTATAAGCTGTAAGAACAACATTTTTAACATATTTAAACCTGCTTCTAATAAATTGAAGATTTATTTGTAAATAAATCAGAGATTTACCTGGTCGATGAATCTCCCTGCACCAAATTCAGAAATATTTTATATATATGAAATTGTTGACTGGTGATATATGGTCTATTAAATTTAAATTAACATCCATGAAGTTGCAGATCTGCAACTATTTATGGTTAAGTAGGGGGTGGTTGTGGATGTACCAGGGCTGAAAATTCATAATTATGAATTTGCCGCCGCAACCACCGGGTATATTAAGCATTCCAATAGATAAATTTGTAGATCTTAGCATTGTATATATATTTTTATAAATTAGCAATCTATTTTGATATGTTATATATATTTGAGTTGTTGTTTCATTCTTTTTAATATTAAATATATAAGTTCAAAAATGAAAATTGAAACTAAATGTTTTTATATAATACAACATATTTTTTTATTTCTAGAAAATACTATTCTACCTTCTAAGACTTTTAATGGGTCAAATATAATATCAAAAAGATTTCCAATAACTTTATTTGCCATCCTCTCAGGTTTTATAATAGGTAATGTTTTTGGTACATTTTTAACCAAATTACGTGAGTTCATTTGTTGGGATGTCCTTATTTTGGGTTTTATTTTAATATTTTGTGAATTTATAAATTTTTTAATTTACACAAAAATTTTTAATTTAAAAGCTTATTTTTTGACTAGATTTAGCATTAAATTACTAAATTCATTCAAAATAGGGCTGCTTTTTGGTTTTTTTGTAGATGCTTTTAAAGTCGGGAGTTAAAAAAAGATTAAATGAAAGCATATGTTTATATTACTTTTAATAATAGGCACGTCTAATATGACTAATCAATTTAAATTTTTCAAAAAAGAGTGTTTCTAAACAAATGACTGTTGATTAATATAAATAATTAATATAAATTTTGTTTATATATAAAAATGACTAATGGCTGCAAATTCATATATATGAATTTGCAGAGAAATCTTTGATTCACCTGGCAAGGAGATTCATCGACCAGATCTCCCCGCCAGCCCTTTAAGTAAATATTAAGTTAAACTGATGAAAAGTTAAAAAATGTTGACAAAACCTTAATTTGGGTGTTTTATTATAAATTTACTTAAGTCAAATCTTTTATAAATTCATATTTATGAATTAGTAACTTAACTAATTTGTATTATCCACAACATATAGTTATAAACTATATCTCTTTAAAAGCTCCAATTTTTTTTGAAGTAAACAGTTAATTTTTGGGTTTACAACATCAATTATGAGATTATCTGCCTAAAAATTGATTTACACCTTGGCAGTAAATAAATCAAAGATTTACCTGGTCGATGAATCTCCCTGCCAGATAAATCTTTGATTTATTTACAAAAATGTAAATGTAAAATTAAAGCAAAGAAAATTTATGAGAAATCACTTTATTTTTTTGTAGATTATTTGTGTCTTATAAGACGTGTCTTCTATATGAAGTTGTAGCAGTAAATAAAATAGTTTTTTACCAATAAGCCAGCTGCTTTACTATCCAATTAGTTTATCTACACCTACTGTTGCTATTCTAGTTAAAATAAAAAATATGTGAGATACTTTTTAAGTAAAAATATGTGGTTTTTTTACATAATTAGACCTTATTTTATAAAATGTTTTTAAACGCAACAAAAACTGGAGTATTTTATATAAGATATATAAGGTTAGGGGTTAGGGGGTCAGAGAGCAAAGCTCCCCGGGTTATAAATCTTTGATTTATTTACTGCCGATAAAGCATTAATATATAAACCTCCTTATCAAATTTATATATATTAATTTGCTCATATCTAATTTGGCTTATAAAGTTGGTAATAAAATTTATATATCTGCTCCCTTGTATATATATACTCCAGTCTAACTTTATAAACACTAGTTGATTTAGTTGTTAAGTTTGATTGGTTGTTAAGATATATTTATAGTGCTCTACTATATATATATTTGTTCCTTATCTGCAAAATAAAAATCTATGCTAAAATAATAATAGTTAATATAAATTATTTATATAAAAAAAAATTTTTTATAAAAAATTTTTACTTATATAAATAGATTACTTATTTTAATGTTTTAAATTTAGTATGATTTAGTACCTAAAAAACAAATTTTTTCACATAAATGTATTTAGACATTTAAAATGTATTAACGGTCTAAAATCGTTAATAGATGATAAAAATGCTTTAATAAATTCTTTTTGGATTTTTGCCTTTAAGATCTATAATAAAGTAATTCAATATTTAAAAATTTAAAAATATTTAAGGTTAAAATTACTATTTTTTTTGAAATCCTCTTATAAAAATGAGACTTTGTTAATCCCTATTTGTTAGGGGTATTTTGCAATTTTATTTGAATATATATGATAAAAAGATTATTTTGTAAAAAAATTTGTTTTATATGAAAATTCATATTTATATATTGATTAGATTAGAATGTTAAAATGACAGCTCTTTATATATAATATATGCTACTTTTTCCGCAAAATTAATATATATATATATATTAATCTTTTTTGTAATACATATTAGTAGTGAGAATATATAAGTTTAGTACTCAAACTAAGACATATTTATTTTAGTTGTTTTTAATCAATCTTAAATTTAAATTAAGTTATTTAAAGATATTTCTATATATATATACTTCTATATCTATGTATTTATATATATATATTTAAAGACAAAATATATATATTGAAAAATATTATTAAATAATTTGTTAACTTTTAAAATGCTTTAAAATGTTCATTCATTTTAATTTGATCAAGCTTGTTTAAATTGGCAGGGAGATCTGGTCGATGAATCTCCTTGCCAGGTAAATCTTCAGATTTTTCGATATATTTGGGTTTTTTCCACATATTAAACAGCAGCTACAAAAATTTTTATATTATAGTCTTTTTATATTTTATATAAAATGATAAATATGTGATAAATATGAACTTGACTGCATATAAATTATAAATCCCTTTACATGTTTCAAAAAAATAAATAAGATAAGTAAATGCATAAATATGCATTTCTATTTTTGTGTGCAAATTCATATATACCAAATTACTTGTTTTATTAGAAAATTAAAAGCTTATACTATGCAAGCTGACTTAATATAACTATAGTGTTAAAAATACTTTGGTATTTTTACAATATATACATTTGTGTAATACGTACACTTCAATTATATTAGGTTACTTGTACTTGGTTATAAAACCTTATTTTAAAAAAAATTTTACATACAATAAAGCAATATGACAATTTCTGTACAAAATAAAAATGTAGGTCGTATAACACAAATTATTGGTCCGGTATTAGATATCACTTTTTCTGCTGGAAAAGTTCCAAATATTTATAATGCTCTCGTTGTTACTGGAAAAACTCCGTCAGGTGATGAAATTCGTGTAACTTGTGAAGTACAGCAATTATTAGGCGATAATTGTGTTCGTGCCGTTTCTATGAATGCTACTGATGGTTTAATGCGTGGCTTAGAGGTTATTGATACTGGTACAGCATTAACTGTTCCAGTGGGTGAGGCCACATTGGGTAGAATTTTTAATGTATTAGGTGAAACAGTAGATAATCTAGGAACAGTAGGTAATAAACAAGGATTACCTATTCACAGACCTGCTCCAGCTTTTGTTGATTTAGATACTAAACTTTCTATTTTTGAAACAGGAATTAAAGTGGTAGATCTTCTTGCCCCTTATCGCCGAGGTGGAAAAATAGGTCTTTTTGGTGGTGCAGGAGTGGGCAAAACTGTATTAATCATGGAATTAATTAACAACATAGCAAAAGCTCATGGAGGTGTTTCTGTATTTGGTGGTGTGGGAGAGCGCACTCGTGAAGGAAACGATCTTTACATGGAAATGAAAGAATCTAAAGTAATTAATGCAGAAAATCTTTCTGAGTCAAAAGTAGCTCTTGTATACGGTCAAATGAATGAGCCTCCTGGAGCTAGAATGCGTGTAGCATTAACAGCTTTAACTATGGCGGAATATTTCCGTGATGTAAATAAGCAAGACGTTTTATTATTTATTGATAATATTTTTCGTTTTGTTCAAGCTGGTTCGGAAGTTTCTGCTTTACTAGGTCGTATGCCTTCTGCTGTTGGTTACCAACCAACATTAGCAAGCGAAATGGGGGGATTACAAGAAAGAATTACATCAACAAAAGATGGGTCAATCACGTCTATTCAAGCTGTATATGTTCCTGCAGATGATTTAACTGATCCAGCACCTGCTACTACTTTTGCACACTTAGATGCTACAACTGTACTTTCTCGTGGATTAGCTGCTAAAGGTATTTATCCTGCTGTAGACCCTTTAGATTCAACATCCACAATGTTACAACCATGGATTGTAAGTAAAGAGCATTATGAGTGTGCTCAGAATGTAAAACAGACATTACAACGATATAAAGAATTACAAGATATTATTGCTATTTTGGGATTAGATGAACTTGCGGAAGAAGATCGTTTACTAGTTGCTCGTGCACGTAAAATTGAGCGTTTCTTATCGCAGCCTTTCTTTGTTGCTGAAGTTTTTACAGGAGCACCTGGAAAATATGTAAGTTTAACTGAAACCATTAAAGGGTTTAATCTGATTTTATCAGGTGAAGTGGATTCTTTACCTGAGCAAGCTTTTTACATGGCAGGTACTGCTGATGATGTTCTGGCTCAAGCTGAAGCATTATCAAAATAAAATGGAGTAAAGTGGGTACAAATTAATATCTAATTATTTGGATTTTTAAGTTTATAATTGCATACCTACTTTTGAAGTTATAAAATATAACTGTTTTTAAATCTAAATCTGAATTAGACAGTAATAGATAAGAAAATTTATATATATATATTTCTGATATCTAATATATATATTTCTGATATCTAATATAAATAGACATCTAATATATTATTTAGATAATATCTAATTTAAATATATTAAACAAATATATATATAATATATAAGTTTATAAAAGCATATAAAATACATATTTATTACTAAAAATTAATATAGATATATATATATATATATATATATCAATCTATATTAATTTTTAGTATTTAGACTTATTATAATTCAAATTTTATATTATAATTCAAATTTTATAATTCAAATTGAGTATGTTTAATATAAACATATTATTTTTGTAACTACAAAAAAAAGGAGAAACAAACATATGAGTATTAAGGTAGGCGTTATGACTTCAGAAAGCGTTTTTTTTCAAGAACGAAACGCTGATGAGGTTATTTTACCCACAAGCGGGGGACCTATTAGCATTCTAAAAAATCATTGTGAAATAATGACTGGTTTAGATGTTGGTTTGCTACAATGTCGTATCAACAATCAATGGACTTCCATGCTCGTTATGGGGGGGTTCGCGGTAGCTGGTAAAAATAAAGTAGTTGCCGTTGTCCATGAAGCCAAATTTGCTGATGAAATCGATCCAGAAGAAGCTGAAACTTCTTTTTTGACCACTCAGCAAGCTTATTTAGAAGCTTTAAATAAGGGCACAGGAGTTAAAGAAAGAGTAGAAGCACTTATAGCTTTTAAAAAAGCTAAAGTTCGTTACCAATTAATAAAAGCCACACGTTAACCATAAATAATATTCTTGAATTATTATAGGGTTAGATAACCATATTTTAAATAGAAATACATCTAATTATTCAATATACTTACATACAAAAAAACATATATAAAAATGCATTATTAAAAAGGGTTTGCTACATTTTATAAGTGTGACATATCTACATTTTTTCTATTTAACTTTACATTTAAATACATGTGGTAGATATTATCTGCAAATTCATATATATAATATATATTATAAATGAATTTGCAGATAATAAATTAAACTTAATTATTTTTTAGTTGTTAAACACATTAGATTAGAGTCGAGCATTAATTAAAATTAATACAATATTTTAAATATAAAATATAAAATTTAAAATAAACAGCTAATTTACATAAATTACAAATGAAGCAGTTCAATATTTATTAATATAATACTTTATTAAGCTAAATATTGATTGGCTTTTAAAAAAGTGTCTGTTTTAAGTTTTAAGTTTTAAAATATTTAGCTGTTGTAAAGCTTAAGGTTATATGCATATATTTGTAATAATGTGTTATGAGAAAACAAATCCTATATAAAAAATGAGGCTTTATTTTGCGTTATTGTGCTTTAAATTAATATACTTTAAATCAATATAATTTTACTTTAAATCAATATATATGAATTTAAGATTCTAGATGAATTTGACTCTAATAAATTTCTTAAATATATAGATATGTGCTACAAAATTCATACTTTTGTTTTAATATATATATTTTGTTAAGAGGTTGATAAATAAAATCTTTGATTTATATTTAAATAGATATAATATATATTTGATAGATATTTATTAGAGACCTTAATAATAAATTAGATAAAAAAATAATAAATTATGTAAAGAGCAAAATATTTAGACACAACTTCATAAATATTAATTTTTTAATCTTATATGTTGATATATTTCTTTTAAATATGCTGCTTCTAATAGTATACATACATATATATATAATATATGTATATTAACTAACCCGAATATGTGTAATTTACAGCACTTTTTTATTTAAAATAAAAAAGGTAAATCGGATTAATTAAAATAAAAAAGCAAGTTATATTAGAGTTAAATGAATGTTCCAAAACAGCAAAAAAATTATTGCTATTAATTAGAAATTAATAAGAGAGTTTGATCCTGGCTCAGGACGAACGCTGGCGGCATGCTTAACACATGCAAGTTGTACGAAATGATTTTCTTTGGATATCATTTAGTGGCGGACGGGTGCGTAACGCGTAAGAATCTACCCTTAGGTGTGGGATAACTATTGGAAACGGTAGCTAATACCGCATATGCTGAGGAGTGAAAGCTTGAAAAAGCGCCTAGGGATGAGCTTGCGTCTGATTAGTTTGTTGGTGGGGTAAAAGCTTACCAAGACTACGATCAGTAGTTGGTCTGAGAGGATGATCAGCCACACTGGGACTGAGACACGGCCCAGACTCCTACGGGAGGCAGCAGTGAGGAATTTTCCGCAATGGGCGAAAGCCTGACGGAGCAATGCCGCGTGGAGGATGAAGGCTCGCGGGTCGTAAACTCCTTTTCTCGAAGAAGAAAAAAATGACGGTACTCGAGGAATAAGTATCGGCTAACTCCGTGCCAGCAGCCGCGGTAATACGGGGGATACAAGCGTTGTCCGGAATGATTGGGCGTAAAGCGTCTGTAGGTGGCTTATGAAGTCTGCTGTTAAATACCAGGGCTTAACCTTGGGAAAGCGGTGGAAACTCTTGAGCTGGAGTTCGGTAGGGGCAGAGGGAATTCCTAGTGTAGCGGTGAAATGCGTAGATATTAGGAAGAACACCGATAGCGAAAGCACTCTGCTGGGCCTGAACTGACACTGAGAGACGAAAGCTAGGGGAGCAAAAAGGATTAGATACCCTTGTAGTCCTAGCCGTAAACGATGGATACTCGGTAGTGCTTGGATGACACCAAGCGCCGCCTCAGCTAACGCGTTAAGTATCCCGCCTGGGGAGTACGCTCGCAAGGGTGAAACTCAAAGGAATTGACGGGGGCCCGCACAAGCGGTGGAACATGTTGCTTAATTCGATGATACGCGAAGAACCTTACCAGGGCTTGACATGGTCTTATATACACTCTCTGAAAATAGAGTGTTGAACAGAAATGTTCTCGGGCACACAGGTGGTGCATGGCTGTCGTCAGCTCGTGTCGTGAGATGTAGAGTTAAGTCTCGTAACGAGCGCAACCCTTGTCCTAAATTAACTCATAGTTACTATGTACTTTTAGGAGATTGCCAGCGTTAAGTTGGATGAGAGTGAGGATGATGTCAAGTCAGCATGCCCCTTACGCCCTGGGCTGCAAACGTGTTACAATGGGTGGGACAAAGAGATGCTAACCTGCGAGGGCTTGCCAACCTCAAAAACCCATTCTCAATTCGGATTGCAGGCTGCAACTCGCCTGCATGAAGGTGGAATCGCTAGTAATCGCCGGTCAGCTACACGGCGGTGAATACGTTCCCGGGCCTTGTACACACCGCCCGTCACACCATGGAAGCTGGTTCGGCCCCAAGTCGTTATCTTAACCTGGTCGTATTTAACGTCTAGGAAGGAGACGCCCAAGGCAGAACCCGTGACTAGGGTGAAGTCGTAACAAGGTAGCCCTTTTGGAAGAAGGGGCTGGATCACCTCCTGGAAGAGGTCCACAATATATATAATTATACGTATGAATCAAAATATATATGATTGAATGTTAACTAAATAAATTCAATTTGAATAAATTGAGAGCGTAAATAAATTACTAGCATAAAAAGTTAATAATAAAAAATTAACATAAAACAAAAGCTTGATAAATTATAGCTTTATACACCTATGCAAATTCATATTTATGTCTTAAAATATATATATATTTTAAGACATTTATAAATATTATCTTTGATTCATATTTATAAATTTTCCAGAAGCTTTGCTTCCTAGATAAATCTTGGATTTATTTGGCGGGGAGCTCTGGTCGATGAATCTCCCTGCCAGGTGAATCCGAGATTTATTAGCATGATAAGCCCATATATATATATATATATGGATCAATTGTTAATATTCATAACCTTTCTATAAATTGAAGAAAAATTTATATAATTTTTGGTTAATATATATATAAATTTTTCTTGCTCCCAAAAAATATCTATGTTAAGCGTATAATTTTTTATATAATGCTTCAAAAATACATCTATAGACAAATTGACATCTTGAAATTTGGAGGTCTAAACAATTAGAAGGGTTCCTATTTTTGAATTTATAATCTTTTATTGAAATTTTTTGAGTTTTTTTTCTTATAAAAGATATAAAAAAATCTTTATTATTATTTCTAATAAAACACTTTAAATTAAATAAAAAACATTAAGCCTGGTCGATGAATCTCCCTGCCAAAAATTTTGTTCGAAATTTTTGGTATTTTCCGCTTTCTAATAAATAAAATACATCGTTCAAACGTAAGAAAAAAGAAAATTATTTGGGGTTAAAGTCATTTCTTTATCTGTTATTTATAGTTTAAAAAAATGATAATCTTGTTAAAATAAAAACATTTTGTTATATTAAGCGGATTCACTCCTTTATAGGCATGCCTAAATTACAATTTTTTGTACCTTTTAATCCAATCTTTTAACTTACCCTATTTAAGACCATATATTTTCAATAAGGTCTACCTATATATATTATACTTTGATATAAATAGGCTATGCATGTTATGTATCAATAATATATGTTCATAAATGTCAACCTATAAGCAATAAAACTATAACTATATTGGAATTGTAGAGGTTTAGAAAATTTTAAAGCTAAGTCTCTTTCTTTTATTTGTATCTGTGTTTTATTCTACCTTTTTTTTCATATAAAGTTTTAAATAACTTATTAACCTTTTGCTATTAAAAGGTTTTGCTTATTAATTTATGTTTCAAATAAAAAAAAATATGGTATTATATTTATACAAAGATAAACAAATTGATGAATATTAATTTGTAAAGCTTTATCATTCTTGAAATCAAATTTTATTTGCCGTTTCTAGATTTTGTTTCTTAATATATGTAATCCAAAAAAGATTATCATTTCACTACTTACTAATTCAGTATTTAGTGCTTTTAAATCCATTTTGAGTGTCATATTTTGATCCAAAATTAGGTTTTACATAGCGAAATAATAATCAGAACCGCTCAAAAAAATGGTATTAATTTTCTAGTTTACTAGAAAAACTTGTTTAACTTTTAAAGTACAAGTTGCAAATTCATGTTTTTGAGTTTGCTAACCATTCAATGTTATATTAATTTTGTCATGACTGCTATTTTAGAAAGACGTGAAACTACTAGCCTTTGGGCTCGTTTTTGTGAGTGGGTTACTAGCACTGAGAACCGTTTATACATCGGTTGGTTTGGTTGTCTAATGATCCCTACTCTTTTAACTGCTACTAGTGTTTTCATCATCGCATTTATCGCTGCACCTCCAGTTGATATCGACGGTATCCGTGAGCCTGTTTCTGGTTCTCTTCTTTACGGTAACAACATCATTTCTGGTGCTGTTGTTCCAACTTCAAACGCTATTGGTCTGCATTTCTACCCAATCTGGGAAGCTGCTTCTTTAGACGAGTGGTTATACAACGGTGGTCCTTACCAACTAATTGTTTGTCACTTCTTCTTAGGAATTTGTGCTTATATGGGTCGTGAGTGGGAACTATCTTTCCGTTTAGGTATGCGTCCATGGATCGCTGTAGCTTACTCAGCTCCTGTAGCTGCTGCAACTGCAGTTTTCATCATCTACCCAATCGGTCAAGGATCTTTCTCTGACGGTATGCCTTTAGGTATTTCTGGAACTTTTAACTTCATGATCGTTTTCCAGGCTGAGCATAACATTTTAATGCACCCGTTCCACATGTTAGGTGTTGCTGGTGTATTTGGTGGTTCATTATTCTCAGCTATGCACGGTTCATTAGTAACGTCTTCATTAATCCGTGAAACAACTGAAAACCAATCAGCTAACGCTGGTTACAGATTCGGTCAAGAAGAAGAAACTTACAACATCGTAGCTGCACACGGTTACTTTGGTCGTCTAATCTTCCAGTATGCAAGTTTCAACAACTCTCGTTCATTACACTTCTTCTTAGCTGCTTGGCCAGTAATCGGTATCTGGTTTACTGCTTTAGGTATCTCAACTATGGCATTCAACCTTAACGGTTTCAACTTCAACCAGTCAGTTTTAGATTCTCAAGGTCGTGTATTAAACACTTGGGCTGACATCATCAACCGTGCTAACTTAGGTATGGAAGTAATGCACGAGCGTAACGCTCACAACTTCCCGCTTGATTTAGCGTAAGTTGATTTGACTGCTCTTGCTACAATTTCTTAATAAGAAATTATAGGAGTAAACAAATACAAATATTAACTAAATTAATTTGTAATAAGGCTGCATAGACTTATGCAGCCTTATTACATTTAACCATTTTAGGGTTAGTAAGTCAGGTTAAGTAGGCTTTGTCTCCTAACTTCTCGGTTGTTATAAATCTTTGATTTATCGGTAAATAAATCTTTGATTTACCTGGCAAAGAGATTCATCGACCAGATCTCCCTGCCAGCTGATAAATATTTTTTTTATAAATAGCCTCGGCAAATTCATAATTATGAATTTGCAGCCACACAGTTTCTAATCATATTAACTTGTGTAAATAGTTACGTATTTAGGCTTTAGTACCTATTTCTGGGTGTAAGATTCATATATATGAATTTGACACCAAAAAAGCTTTACAAATTTTGTGCAAATTTTCTTGTATTTACAAGAAAACCTAAAAATATATATTTTAAAAATAATGTTAAGTTAATTAAATAGATATTTTAGATTTATTCTAATATGCCTATTTTAGCGTGATTTTTTATAGCTTAAGCTCAAATTAAAAACTATTGTACTGAAGCAAAGGCTTCAACAACCTGTTTAAAAAATTGTTAAACAAACATGTTAGATTAATTAAATATAAATTTTAGGTTAATTTTAAACAAAAAGGCAGCTGGCAGGGAGATCTGGTCGATGAATCTCTTTGCCAGGTAAATCAAAGATTTATTTACCGATAAATCAAAGCTTTATCTGGCAGGGAGAATCATCGACCAGGTAAATCCATTTACCTGGTCGATGATTCTCCCTGCAGCTGCTGCCGAGAAAAAAAGTATTCTAAAGTGTAGAACAAAACAGTATTTATTAAGGTTTTATATTTTCTAAGTTTTGTTAAATCGACTATTTTATAGTATGCGTATATATAGGTGTTTTTTAATATTTAAAAAACTTAAAATTTTTAATTTTATTTAATTCTCAAGAGTTATACAAAAATATGCCCAATTTAGATAATAATGATATATTATCAAAATTTATAATGATATATTTTCCAGTCATAGCCAATATATCAACTCTCCTAATACTTTTTATCAATTATGAACTTAAAGTTGACATAGGCTGCTGTAAATAAATCTTTGATTTATTTACAGCCATTTTGAAAAATGATATTGGTGATTTGAAAAATCACGTAAGTGTTTTTCAAATAACTGTAGACAAATTTAAAAACTTTTCTAGCTTATCTAAACCCACAAATAAAATTATTTGCGCAGATATTCCTACATATTGTTTAAATGAGTTAAATTTTTGTTGTTTAAATGAGTTAAAGTGTTGATTATAAACAAAAATAAAAATAAAAATTTTTTTAAATAAAAATAAAAATTTTTTTAAATAAAAATTGTTTTTTATGACAATAAATACATTTTTCCTATAAAATTAGATTCTAAGATAATGAATCTATTGGCAAATTTATCTGTAATTAGGTTATAATCATTTGACATAGCCTCCGTGGTGAAATTGGTAGACACACTGGTTTTAGGAACCAGCGCGTAAAGCTTGTCGGTTCGAGTCCGACCGAAGGCACAGCTCTTTTGTTGAGGGGGCACTTCAACCCCGAGTAAACAAATCTTTAATTTGTCTAGGAAGTTTTGCCTCTAAATAAATCTTAGATTTATCTAGGAAGCTTTGTTTCTGGAAAATGGATATTTATCAACCAGAGGCAAGGAAGCTTTGTTTCCTAGATAAATAGGAATCTTTGATTCCTATTTATGAATCTTTAACCTTTTTTTAGTATAAATAAAAGGATATTGATAAATCTTTTGTTTATCATTCCAAATTTATAAATAGATAAACAATAATTATTGTCTCTAATTTAGGCATAAATATATTTTTAATATAACTAGAATTAATATATTAATGGGTTATAAATTAAATAATTTTGTCTTGTAATTTATACAGATTATAGACTATTTAGTATTTATAAATATGAAGCAAACGTTGTTTATAAAAGTGTTCATTTATAAGACAAAATGTTCATATTTATGTTTTTTGAATGTTACTGTGTTCTCTATGTCATAGATAATAATAATATTATTATTATAAATATTTCCAGAATTTTGCGGATGTAGCTCAGTGGTAGAGCAGAGTCCTTCCAAGTCTAAGGTCGCGCGTTCGAATCGCGTCATCCGCTAATATCTAACTTTAAATAAACATAATTGTTATAAAGCTGTACTACTTTAATTAATTTTTGGACTGTTAAAATGCATTTATTCTATTAGCTTAAATTTTTAAACAGGTTGGCTGGCAGGGAGATTCATCGACCAGGTGAATCTTTATTTTATGGTATGTACATACACATATTTAAGAATTAAATATATAAGGTTAAAGTTACATTAAAACATATATAAATCAAGGCATAAATTTTACTGAAATTATTTATTTATAATTATTTATTTATCAATTGGTTAACAATTTTTATTAAAAAATACACCTGCTTCCTAGATAAATATGAATTTTTCATCACCAAATTATTATTAAGTTTTTTTTGCTTATTTAATTTTTACATAATTCAATTATGTAAATAGACTCCATTTTTATAGCGTAAATAATAATATTATTATCTACTTATATAATATAAAACTACAAGATTACTTGTATAATACGCTATTTTAGATTGATAAAATAATTTCTGATTTATTTAAATAGAAAATATAAAAATGCTTAAATATTGAGTTAAATAATATTATTTAAAATAATTTAAAATTATTTTAAATAGATTAATTTTCTAAATAAAATTTTTGTAAATACATAAATTTTTGCGAGTTCTTATTAGATATACATATAATTAATAACATATAATTAATATATGTATATATTAGATATATATGTGACGAACTACGTATTAATAGTGAGATATGTTTTATAAGCGTAGTGTGATATATCTTATTTAAAAATGGAGGTAATCTATATGTGAGAACATATATAATTCTTATTATATATGTTCTCACATATCACGTATTAGTAAATACAAAAGTTACTTAATTATTAGTAAGCTAATCCCATACTTCTTGTAGTTTCAGAACCTAAATAAACACGAACACTTAAAAAATCTGTAGGACAAGCAGATTCACATCTTTTGCATCCTACACAATCTTCAGTTCGCGGTGCACTAGCAATTTGACTTGCTTTACAACCATCCCAAGGTACCATCTCTAAAACATCAGTAGGACATGCTCTAACACATTGAGTACATCCAATACAAGTATCATAAATTTTTACAGAATGTGACATAATTTTATTTAATGCTGCATAATTTCTTTTAAGATTTGAATCTTAATAAATCTATATCTCCGTGTATAATTTGGTGGTGAGGAAGCAAAGCTTCCTAGATAAATCTCTGATTTATTTACATCATCAAATTTATATATATAAATTTGATTCGTAAAAACAGGAATTTGTAGTAGCTGGAATATTTATTTAGCAATTTTATTTTACAATTAAATTTATAAACTTTGAATGAGCATTAATAAATATTCCTTTATATAACTTTATTAAGTAAATTAAGTGATACTAAATTTAAATTACTCTTATACTAAATTACTCTAATATAAGCATTATATAAGGTATATATAAACATTATTACTACATATAAAGCAATATATAATATAAAGGAATTTATTTATATATGTGCTTAACTTTAATTATCAGAAGTAATAGATTTAAAGTGAAATTAACAGTAAAAATAATCTGAATTAAGATTGAAAGTGAATTTTATTAAAAAAATATTTTTATGCTTATTTTGATACCTGACTGCTTATTTTGGAAATCAAAATAAGCAGTCTTTATATAATATAAAATATTATATAAATATGATATAAAGACATATATGATCAAATAGTTTAACTATTTAGTAATACTTTTTATTAGTAGTATTTTTATTACTTGCTCAAATATTTGGATTGAAGATTATTGGAAAATTTTTAACTAAGCCTATTTTTAATAAATCTTCGATTCACCTGGCAGGGAGATTCATCGACCAGATCTCCCTGCCTGCTAAATCAAAGATTTATTTACAAGTCAAATTCATATTTATACCCATTTACACATATATATATATATATATGAATTTACCAACATGAATTTGTATAGCTTTACAATGTTAAATATTCAAATACCCCTTTTCATTTAACCAAATTTACCGGAAGTAGAAGCAATTAAAAACGCAGCATAGGTTAAAATATAACCTACAGAAAAATGTGTTAGACCCACTAAACGAGCTTGGACAATTGAAAGTGCAACAGGTTTATCACGCCAACGTACAAAATTAGCTAAAGGAGTTCTCTCATGTGCCCAAGCTAAAGTTTCAATTAATTCTTGCCAATATCCTCGCCAAGAAATCAAAAACATAAATCCAGTTGCATAAACTAAGTGTCCAAATAAGAACATCCAAGCCCAAACAGAAAGACTATTCATTCCAAATGGATTATAACCATTAATTAATTGTGAAGAATTTAACCATAAGTAATCTCGTAACCACCCCATTAAATAAGTAGACGATTCATTAAACTGATTAACATTACCCTGCCAAATGCCTAAATGTTTCCAATGCCAGTAAAAAGTGCAAAAACTTATAAAAAAGCTTTATTTTGTGTTTCTACAAAGGTTGGGCTATATCATCAACAATCTAGGCTTTACCTGTTTTGTCTCAGCTACAGTTGAGGTAAGGTAAAGTTTAGTAAAAGTTGTCGGGTGCTAATGAGTTAATATTGTAGGGACTCAAACTCTAGTCTCTGAACGTTTTAGGAAACTTGTAAACAATTTATAATATTGTTTCATTGCCCTTCCTAGCTTCGCTGCTGATTGCCATAATTCAAGAAACAAATAAATTGAATTTTAGGGTTACAGCAATTCACCCGATTTTTTGTTTTTTATATAAAAAAACAAGGTTAAAAATACTACTGTATCTGTCTACAAATTCAAGTTGTTGAATTTGCAGCCACTGCTTTAAAATAGGCGGGTCTATAAAAACTATTTTTTTTGTTTTACTTTTGCTTTGTTTAAATTAAAATCAATCCTTTGTTGGCGTAATTTTTCACGCTGTTGAACACTTTTTTGTGAATGGCAGTAAATAAATCATAGATTTATCAGATTTAGAACATTTTTTTGATTGATTCGGCAGGGAGATTTATCGACCAGGTGAATCTTTGATTTATAAACAGCCAATAAGCACAGCAAAAATGCATGGCTAAGCAAAAGATATTCATTTGTATATTGTAAATTAATAGTTTTTGATCTCCCTCACATAGTGGAAAGTACTTTAGTTGTAGTATTTAATACAATTTGCTTTAAAACCCTCCTGAAGGGTTGGTTGCTAGTGGAAAGCGCATTGAGGGCCACAATTTTATTTTAACCCAACCGATAGTATTAAGCATCCAAAAAACGGCTAAATAGAAAGCATCCCAAGCAGAGATATCACAAGTACCACCACGGCCCGGTCCGTCACACGGGAAGCTGTAACCAAAATCTTTTTTATCAGGCATAAGTTTACTACCACGGGCATCCAAAGCACCTTTAACTAAAATTAAAGTCGTAGTGTGAAGGCCTAACGCAATAGCGTGATGAACAAGGAAATCACCAGGACCAATAGTTAAAAATAACGAGTTAGATGAGCTATTAATAGCATCTAACCAGCCAGGTAACCAAAGCGCTTGACTTGCAGATGCAGCAGTACTGCCGGAATTTGATAGAAGGAAATCAAAACCATAAAGTGCTTTACCGTGCGAAGCTTGTATCCATTGTGCAAAAACTGGCTCTATTAGAATTTGCTTTTCAGGAGTACCAAAAGCTTGCATAACGTCATTATGAACATAAAGTCCTAAAGTATGGAATCCTAAGAAAAGACTTACCCAACTTAAATGAGAAATAATGGCCTCTTTATGATCCAAAATACGAGCTAATACATTTCCTTTATTTTGTTCTGGATCATAATCACGAATAAAGAAAATAGCACCATGGGCAAAAGCACCACAAAGAATAAAACCAGCAATATACTGATGATGAGTATATAAAGCTGCCATTGTAGTAAAGTCTTGAGCTAAGAATGCATATGGAGGTAAAGAATACATATGTTGAGCTACCAAAGAAGTTATTGTACCAACAGCTGCAAGAGCTAATCCTAATTGGAAATGTAGTGAGTTATTTACAGTGTCAAAAAGTCCTTTGTGACCTGCACCTAATCCGCCACCAGGAGCGGTGTGGTTGTCCAAAATTTCTTGAAGACTGTGGCCAATACCAAAATTGGTTCGGTACATATGTCCTGCTACAATAAAAATTACAGCAATGGCTAAATGGTGATGAGCAATATCAGTCAACCAAAGACTTTGTGTTTGTGGGTGAAAACCTCCTAAAAAAGTTAAGATAGCATCTCCTGCACCTTCTGAAGTACCAAAAATATGACTAGCAGAATCTGGATTTGCTGCATATGCAGCCCATTGACCTGTGAAAAAAGGAGTTAATCCTTGAGGATGAGGCAAAGTTGTTAAAAAGTTATCCCAGCCGACATGTTGTCCACGTGATTCTGGAATTGCTACATGCACTAAATGGCCTGTCCACGCTAAAGAACTTACACCAAATAGCCCAGCAAGGTGATGATTTAATCGAGATTCAGCGTTTTTAAACCAAGATAATTCTGGTTGAAATTTAGGTTGCAAATGAAGCCACCCTGCAAATAAAAATAAAGCTGAGGCTAAAATTAGGAAAATAGCACCATTATATAAATCTTGATTAGTACGTAAACCTATAGTATACCACCACTGATAAATACCAGATGTAGAAATATTTACTGGACCTGTTGCACCTCCTCGTGTGAATGCTTCAATAGCTGGTTGTCCAAAATGAGGGTCCCAAATAGCGTGGGCTATGGGACGAACGTGCAATGGATCTTGTGTCCACTGTGGAAAATTACCTTGCCATGCTACATGAAAAAGGTTTCCTGAAGTCCATAGAAAAATGATAGCTAATTGACCAAAATGGGATGCAAATATTTTTTGATACAGGCTTTGTTCTGTGATACCATCATGACTTTCAAAATCATGAGCAGTAGCAATTCCATACCAAATTCGCCGGGTAGTAGGATCTTGTGCCAGACCTTGACTAAATTTTGGAAACTTTGTTGCCATAGTTTTTAGAAAAACCTCCTATTTTTAGAAGTAGGTAAAGAGATGTTGTTGTATGTTATATTACAAAATAAACACTGTTTTATTACTCTTGTTAAAAAGAATGTCTATAACTTACTCAAAAAATCTTTTAATAAGTTAAATAGGCTACTTAAATAGGAATTCCACATTAGTTAGTAATTTCTATACATTAATATGAATCTTCGATTAAGCATCACTATTTCTCATATATACACAATTTTTCTGAATAAACAAAATCTTATTAACACAATTAGTAAAGTAAAAAGTGTTATCTTGTCAATACTTAAAACACGCAAAGTTTTAAAGTTGTTAGATAAATTACTTTGCGGAGAATAAAATTCTCTTATTTTATTTTAATTTATTAAAAATTCAATACTATTTTTTTATAATTATTTCAAAAAATATTAAAGTTTAAAATTCCTTAAAATTTTTATAAAGTCTAAATTATTTTATTAGTACAAATTCATATATATATAAGCTTAATAAAGTTTTACCTGGTCGATGAATCTCCCCGCCAGCCAAATAATTTATTAACCAATTCATATATAGCAATTCATTGGCTGGCGGGGAGATTCATCGACCAGGTTTCTAACCAGTTTATAATCAATGCTCTGTTTTAAAATTCTAAACTTATGGTTAATACTTATGGTTAATATAAGACTCTTGTTGGATTTGCTATTGATGTTAACCTACAGCAATAATTCGAGCTAAGAAGAACGACCAAGTAGTTGCTATTCCCCCTAAAAGATAATGAGCTACTCCTACTGCGCGGCCCTGAGTAATACTTAAAGCACGTGGTTGAATTGCTGGAGCAACTTTTAATTTATTGTGAGCCCACAAAATTGATTCAATAAGCTCTTGCCAATAGCCACGACCACTAAATAAGAACATTAAGCTAAACGCCCAAACAAAGTGAGCACCTAGGAACATTAACCCATAAGCAGACAAGGCAGAACCATAAGATTGAATAACTTGTGATGATTGTGCCCAAAGGAAATCACGAAGCCAACCATTTATAGTGTTTGCACTTTGTGCAAAATTACCACCAGTAATATGAGAAACCCCATTAGCATTTACAGTTCCCCATACATCAGATTGCATCTTCCAACTAAAGTGGAAAATTACAATAGAAAGGGAGTTATACATCCAAAAAAGACCTAAAAATACGTGGTCCCAAGCAGATACTTGACAAGTACCACCTCGACCAGGCCCATCACAAGGGAAACGGAAGCCTAAGTTTGCTTTATCTGGAATTAAACGTGAACTACGAGCGTAAAGTACACCTTTTAATAAAATTAATACAGTTACATGAATTGTAAATGCATGTATATGATGAACAAGAAAATCAGCAGTTCCTAAAGCTATTGGCATCATTGCAACTTTTCCACCAACAGCAATTACATCTCCACCCCAAGTAGCACTAGTACTAGCTAAGGCATTTGGTGCAGAAAATTCTGGTGCTAAATAATGAGTATTTTGAATCCATTGAGCAAATACAGGTTGTAATTGAATTGCAGTATCTGAAAACATATCCTGCGGACGGCCTAAAGCACTCATTGTATCATTATGAATATACAGACCAAAACTGTGGAAACCTAGAAAAATACAAACCCAATTTAAATGTGAAATAATAGCATCACGGTGACGAATAACACGATCTAGAAGGTTGTTGTAATTATTTGTTGGGTCATAATCACGAATCATAAAAATAGCAGCGTGAGCACCAGCACCTACAATACAGAAACCGCCTATCCACATATGATGTGTAAATATTGACAGTTGCGTTCCATAATCTGTTGCTAAATAAGGATATGGAGGCATTGCATACATGTGATGCGCCACAATAATGGATAATGAGCCAAATAATGCTAAATTTAATGCTAGTTGTGCATGCCAAGATGTTGTTAAAATTTCATAAATACCTTTATGACCTTCCCCTGTAAAAGGTCCTTTGTGTGCTTCTAAAATTTCTTTAAGACTATGACCAATACCCCAGTTAGTGCGATATTGGTGACCTGCTATTAAAAATAATACAGCAATTGCTAAATGATGATGAGCTGTATCAGTTAACCAAAGCCCCCCTGTAACTGGATTTAACCCACCTTTAAATGTTAAGAAATCACTATATTCGCTCCAATTAATAGTAAAAAATGGTGCTAAACCTTTACCAAAACTTGGATATAATTGAGCAATTAATTCTCGATTTAAAATAAACTCATGAGGTAATGGGATCTCTTTTGGGTCTACACCTGCATCTAATAATTTGTTAATTGGTAAAGATACATGAATTTGGTGACCAGCCCATGCTAAACTTCCAAGACCTAAAAGACCTGCTAAGTGATGATTTAGCATAGATTCCACGTTTTGAAACCATTCCAATTTTGGAGCTGCTTTATGGTAGTGAAACCAACCTGCAAAAAACATTGCAGCTGCTAACACTAAACCACCAATAGCTGTACTATACAGCTGTAATTCATTTGTAATTCCACTAGCACGCCAAAGTTGGAAAAATCCAGAAGTTATTTGTATACCTTGAAAACCGCCCCCAACATCACCATTTAAAATTTCTTGTCCCACAATAGGCCAAACTACTTGCGCACTTGGTTTAATGTGAATGGGGTCACTTAACCAGGCTTCATAATTGGAGAAACGAGCCCCATGAAAATACATACCGCTTAACCAGATTAAAATAACCCCTAATTGGCCAAAATGGGCACTAAATACTTTTCTTGAAATTTCTTCTAAATCACTGGTATGGCTATCAAAATCATGCGCATCTGCATGAAGATTCCAAATCCATGTAGTTGTAGAAGGTCCTTTTGAAAGCGTTCTTGAAAAATGGCCAGGTTTTGCCCATTTTTCAAAACTTGTTGAAATTGGATTACGATCGACTACAATTTTCACCTTTTTTGTTTCCTGTTCTGGTGGACTAATTGTCATCGAATTTCTCCTTAAAACAAAATACTGTGAAATAAACTCGACCCTCTTATTACTCTATTCGTTTTACTCCAATAATATCATATCTAAAAAGTGGTTTTGGGGTTAAAATCTATGTCACTATTAAGCATAAATAATGGCTTATTTATATGTTTATTTCTACTTGCAGGCTGTTATATATATATGCAATATGTAGCATATAACATATACCCTTATATTTTTATTTTATTACTCAGCCAATTTTTTATGATTACTATATGCAAGACTTACATCAAGACTTACAGAAAATATAAGCCTTATTATATATATTTGTATATAGTTGTATATATAGCTTGCAAATTGAAAATTTATTACTACCAAATTCATATATATGAATTTGGTAGTAGATTATGAAGACTTATAAATCAAATTAACATATTCTTGTTTAAAATACATATATTAAGGTTTAAATAAATAGAAATCCCTAAACCTAATATATATATATATATATTTGTTCGTCAATTTACAAAATTGTAGTCTCATTTTGCTTAAAATTTAGATATAAACTTTAACTGGCAGGGAGATTCATCGACCAGGTAAAAATGATATGACTTTTATAACTTTTTAGTTAAATATTTTTTTAATATAAATTTATTTTTAAGTGTTTTTATTGCTTTACAAATGTGTATTAATTTTGATATTATTATGTAGTATGTTATGTGGTTTTTTTATAATTAATAATAATTAATAATAATTTATTTTATAATAATTAAGTATCCATAAATTTTGTTTATATATTTAAAGCATCTATTTTCTATAGATGCCATCTGTTAAACATATGTTTATTAAACAAAAAAAAATAATAGCGGCAAACACTAATTTATTTATTATTAATTTTACTAATAATAGAATTTTTATTAAGTAATTTCTTTTTTATACTTTATACTTATAAAAAACAAAATAAATTGTAATCAAAGTTAACATAACTCTAGTTAACATAGCTCTCTATGTTAACATAACTCCTTAACATAACTCATAGATTAAAAAAGTAATTTGGTTAAATAAATAATTTAAAGCTTTAAAAACAAAAATTTTTTGTAAATCATTTTTTGCAAATTAATATTATTAATAATATTAATATATTTTAATAATATTAATATATTAATATTATTAATAATATTATTATATTGTGTTTATGGATTTTAAGTAAATAAAAATAGCCATTATCCAAATAGCTATTATAAAAATAGCCATGTTGGTGTAAAATTCAAAAGAGAAAGGCATATGTTAATATTTTTATAAATTAGCAAATTTTTGGCTAATTCATAAATATGAATTTGTCAGTTTATAAATCAAAGATTCACCTGGCAGGGAGATTCATCGACCAGATCTCCCTGCCAGATAAATCGCAGATTTATTGACCAATCAATTGTTATGTTGTTATAGACCAATATTTAAATTTTAAGATGATAAATTTAATCAAAAATTATATTCTTACAAAAAAATCTCAATTTTTACTCCAAAAAAATCAATATGTTTTTGATGTAGATTTAAAATTAACAAAACCTCAAATCAAAAAATTAATTTCGGAAATTTATGGGGTACAGGTTTTAAATGTGAATACTCATAGACCGCCTCAAAAAACTAGACGTTTTGGACGATATGGAAAAGTTGGTTCAAAAATTAATTTTAAACGAGCAATTATTACACTAAAAACAGGTGAAACTATTCCGCTTGGCAATGAAGCTCTAGAAAATGAGCAAAGTGATAAATAACAAAATTAGAGACAATATATAGATATAATTAATAATTCTAATATTTAGCTAGATTAGATCAATGTACTAAATTAATTATTTTTGATATCAAAAATAATATTAAACTTTTATAAGATAAGCTTGAAGCTTATAAGACGAAGTTTGTATTACCTAATTTTGATCGGTAATATTATATAAATAATTTTATATAGGTCATCTTTTATACAGCAAAGCTTTTATTAGATAAAAAGCAAATAAAGCTAAAAAATTAAATGCTTAATATATATATTTTTGGGGGGGCTGGAAAAATTAATATTAATGAATCAAAGTCATATATATAACAGGGATTAGGAGCTAAGGGAGCTTTGCTCCTCTGCAAATTCATAATTATGAATTTGCAGCCCCCTTAGTAAATAAATTTTCAATTTACCTAGTCGATGAATCTCCCTGCCAGCTAAATCATGGATTTATTTACTGCCCCCTAAGCAAATTACTAGTTCTACAAACCAGTAATCTTTGATTCCTATTCATTAATTTGCAAGATGTATATGGTAGAGCACCGTATTTGAGTTTGTAAAACCAGGAATTTTTTAACCAACCAACCATTATTTGTTGAAACCTCGCAATATATAGGAAAATAATCATAGAGATTAATAATATAAATATATTGTTATTATTAATAAATAATTCTATTAAATAAACATTTAGCCATTTAGCTTAACTGTATATGTTAAATATTTTTTTTACAGACAGAACCTTTATTTGTTGAATGGATAGCAACTGCTTAATTTCAATTTTTACTTTAAAAATATCAAAACTAATTAAATTTTTTCGTTATATTTTATGGGAATTCGCTTTTATAAACCATATACACCAGGTACTCGAAATCGCTCGATGGCGGAATTTGACCAAATAACCGAAACTAAACCAGAAAAACATTTAACCTCGTGGATACCTAGGTCAAAAGGCCGTAATAATCGAGGTATTATTACTAGTCGGCATCGTGGAGGTGGCCATAAAAGGTTGTATAGAAACATTGATTTTAAACGTAATAAGCTTGGTATTTTAGGGCAAGTTGCTACTATTGAATACGATCCAAATCGTAATGCACGCATAGCGAAAGTTCATTATCAAGACGGGGAGAAACGGTATATTCTCTATCCTCGGGGTTTACAGCTAGGACAAACTATTTTATCTAATTTTAATGCTCCAATAACTATTGGAAATAGTTTGCCATTACACCAAATACCTTTAGGAACAGAAATCCACAATATTGAATTGAAGCCCGGCTCTGGCGGTCAATTAGCTCGCGCAGCAGGCTCTGTAGCACAACTTGTAGCTAAAGAAGGTAATTTTGTAACTTTACGTTTACCCTCGGGTGAAATACGTTTAGTATCCAAAAGTTGTTGGGCAACTATTGGTCAAGTAGGAAATGTGGAACAAATGAATTTAACTGTTGGAAAAGCCGGAAAGAGTCGTTGGTTAGGTAGACGTCCTAAAGTGAGAGGTGTTGTAATGAATCCAGTGGATCACCCTCATGGCGGAGGTGAAGGGAGGGCTCCTATTGGTCGTAGTCGCCCAGTAACCCCATGGGGTAGGCCCGCATTGGGTCAACGTACACGAAATGCTACAAAATATAGTCGCAATTTAATTATTCGTAGACGAAAATAATCTTATAAACATTTTAAATATTTGAAAATGGATATATATATATATATGTATATTCTCAAAAAAATTATGTTTACTTTTAATAAATTAAAGATTTATAAAATAAATTAATATTCATTAAAAACGAATAGATTAACTTATATATTTAAATAAATAAATAACAAATTAGAATTATGTCTCGTTCATTAACAAAAGGCCCTTTTATTGCAGATCATTTGCTTAAAAAAATACAAAAATTAAATGCACAAGGTAAAAAAAAAGTAATAGTAACCTGGTCACGAGCTTCGACGATAGTACCTCTTATGATAGGGCATACAATAGCTGTTCATAATGGTCGTGAACATATCCCTGTATTTATAACAGACCAAATGGTTGGTCATAAATTAGGCGAGTTTTCACCAACACGTACTTATCGTGGTCATATTAAAACAAAAGGTGATAAAAAATCAAAGCGTTAATAACCAAAATAGTAACACCATAACACTGCTATTTGATTTATTTAAGAGCATATGTTTAAGTTTTCTGAAATGAAGGTAAATTGCTAATATATTTCTATTCTCACATATGGAATCAGTTCTTATAAAATGTCAGATTAAAGCAGATCACATAAAACAAAAAAAAATAACAGAAGCTAGTATTAGAAAATTCTACAAAGTTCTGATCATTATCTGCAAAATTTATATGAATTATATATATGACTTGAATATGTAGGACTTAAATTGATAAGCAAATTTGCAATAAACTTTTGAGTTATTTGCACCTTCATTTTGTTAGTATTTACCTCTTCTCACAGGATTTTGCACTTATATATCTGATCTTTTTATATTTTTTTCATATCCATGCGTATTTAATATTTAATAAGACACGTGTTACTTTTCAATATTTATACCCGGGAGTGTTATCCATATAAAAACAACTAAATATTAGTAATAAACTATATAAAATCTTTATTGATAGTGATATTGAAGTAGCTTATAAAAATAAGGACTCAATAAAATAGCTATGTATAAAAATAAACTATTCCAAATTATTATTTATGGGACAAAAGGTTCATCCATTAGGTTTTCGAGTTGGTATTACAAAAAAGCATAGGAGCCTTTGGTTTTCTAATTCAAAACAATACCCTCAATCTGTTTTAGAAGATTATGTTATAAGAAACAATATTTTAAAGACTTTTCCTAGTGCTGAAATAAGTGAAATTCATATTCAACGTACTCATCATGATATTGAATCTTCACCAAACGGTTTAATAATTATTATTTATTCCAAAAAGCCAAATCAGCTAGTAGGTAATAAGCATGAAAAATTACATAAATTAAGAAAAATTTTAAAGCAAAAGTTAACTTTAAATCGTTCATTAATTAAGCCTAAAGGCCAAGTTTTTTTAAATAGTAGTTGGCGAGATTTTTCAAAAATTTTACTACAAAAACAAAAAACAGATAGAATAAAATTTCTAGTTCGTGAAATTACAACACCATATTCTTCTGCTTTTTGCATAGGTAATGCAATTGTTCAACAATTACAAGATAGACAACGATATCGTTTTGTAATTAAAAAAGTAATTGCTGAAGTTAAAAAAGAGAGAAAGGAAAATTTAAAAACCATACAACCAACAAATACAAATAAGGTTATAACATCCCGTGAAATTCCAACAATGGAATTTCCAGCAGCATTAGAAAAAGCACAAAATCCATTAGAATATAACTTATCCGCTTTTAATCAGTCCAAACAAGATAAAAGTTCTTATCAAGTTCCAATTAAAGGATTAAAGATTCAATTGGCTGGACGTTTAAACGGCGCAGAAATAGCACGAACTGAGTGGTTTCGTAAAGGACGAGTTCCATTACATACTTTAAAAGCAGATATTGATTATAGTTATCAAAAAGCATATACCAAATATGGTATTATTGGTGTGAAAGTTTGGGTTTTTAATGGAATTAAAACAGGCAAGTATCAATATGCTAAATTAAAATTTCAAAAAACTAAATTTTTAAGTCAGTATATTTATACTTAATAAAAAATAATTTTAAATTATTTAATTTTGCATAGATATATATAATAGAAATATATATATAATAGATGTATATACACTTATAATATATATACACTTATAATAGATAATATATAAGTGTTTATCTCTATTTTCGACATATCAGTATTTCCAGCCTTTATAATCCAAAAATTGGAGCAATTGCTTATTAATCCAAGATTGAACTTATATAGCTTACTACTCACAGATTCATTAATAAAGCAATTAAAAAAAGGAAGCCTAATTATTTTTTTATAAAAAGGCCAAATTACTTTATAGAAATAAAATTTTATTTAAAGAGGTTTTATGTTAAGTCCAAAACGAACAAAATATCGAAAACATCATCGGGGTAGAATGAAAGGCAAAGCCACTCGTGGAAATAAAATTGTATTTGGGGATTTTGCGCTTCAAGCTTTAGAACCCGCTTGGATTACTTCAAGACAAATAGAGGCGGGACGCCGAGCTATGACCCGATATGCACGTAGAGGTGGTAAATTGTGGATTCGTATATTTCCTGATAAACCAGTAACAATGCGGCCAGCAGAATCAAGAATGGGGTCTGGAAAAGGCTCTCCTGAATATTGGGTAGCTGTTGTAAAACCAGGAAAAATCCTATATGAAATGAAGGGTGTTTCTGAAATTATAGCAAGAGCAGCTATGAGAATTGCTTCGTATAAAATGCCTATTAAAACTAATTTTTTAGTTAAGTCAACATCTCCAAATTAGCTATGTACAGATGTTTTATAAATTTATAAAAAAGAAATTATATAAAGAATCCGTTTCTTAAAAATTCATAAATATTAATTGAAGATTCAATTTTAAAACCTCCCTAAATCTATATCTATATTAAGACATAAATATGAATATGAATTTTTTCAGCATACATATTTATGCACATACATACCTATATATACATACATATATGTTATGTAGAATAACGAATAGATGATAGTCTCGTTTTGCTTATCTATCAATAATTAATAAGCCACATATAATAAAAAAAAGGGATTATTTAATAAGTGAAACTTTTAAAATTTTATGCTATATAACCATATATATATATATATGGCAACTCCCCATTTATGAATTTGAAAAGCAATAGCAAATTAGAATTTTACACAAAATAGGTCGGCAGTAAATAAATCAGAGATTTATTTGGCAGGGAGATCTGGTCGATGAATCTCCTTGCCAGGTAAATCTCTGATTTATTTACTGCCAAATTCATTTATATATATATATATATGAATTTCCTGTTCATAAAATTTTTATTTATTAGGAGCAGGTACATTTATAATCTTTGTAAAAGTCTGAATCTGTAAAACTATTTTTTGTCAAAAATATGATTTACAGTCTATAGATATATGACAAATTAATCCATATGGATATGAATTTGTGAAACTAACCAAGACGACCACTTATTTGGTATTTAATATGTGAATGTTGTTAAAACTTTTAAAATATCATTTTATTTTTTATTAAAAATTGTGCATGATTCAACCCCAAACTTATTTAAATGTGGCTGATAATAGTGGAGCCAGAAAATTAATGTGTATTCGAATTTTAGGCGGCAGACAAAAACAATATGGTAAAATTGGTGATGTAATTATTGCAGTTGTAAAAGATGCATTACCCAACATGCCTCTAAAAAAATCAGAAATTGTGCGTGCAGTAATTGTTCGAACCCGTAAAGGAGTCAATCGGAATAATGGTACAAGTATAAGATTTGATGAGAATGCAGCTGTTATTATTAACAAAGAAGGAAATCCGCGAGGAACAAGGATTTTTGGACCTGTTGCTCGAGAATTAAGAGAACGTAATTTTACTAAATTGGTTTCTTTAGCGCCTGAAGTATTATAAATCGCATGAAGTATTATAAATTTAATAGTGAATATATAGTTTAGAATGTATTTAACTTATTTATTTCAGAAATAATAAGATTGTTATTTAAAAATGAAAATTAATAGATTAAAAAAATATTATTTACAAACAATTGTTCCAAAATTAATTGAACAATTTGCTTATAAAAATCAAATGCAAGTACCTAGGTTAGAAAAAATAGTAATAAATCGAGGTATTGGTGACGCTTCTCAAAATGCAAAAGTATTAGAATCCTCATTAAAAGAATTAACAATAATTGCAGGCCAAAAAGGTATAATAACTCGCTCAAAAAAAGCTATTGCAGGTTTTAAATTGCGTCAAAATTTGCCTGTAGGTGTTTGTGTCACACTTCGTGGTGAACGTATGTATAGTTTTTTAGATCGACTTATAAATTTAGCTTTACCAAGAATTAGGGACTTCCGAGGAATGTCTGTAGAAAGTTTCGATGGGCAAGGAAATTATAGTTTAGGGGTCGAAGAGCAATTAATGTTTCCAGAAATTGTTTATGATAAAATTGAGCAAATAACTGGTATGGATATTTCAATAGTTACTTCTTCTAAAACTAATGATGAAGCCCACGCTCTTTTAAAAGAATTTGGTATGCCTTTTAAAGCTAAAGGCAATAAAAATTAACCTTATATATTCAGATTTATTTGTTCACTAAATAATACATACATATATGATATGAAACAAATATTTCGAATATGAATACATAAAATGTAATTATATGTAATTTATATACACATAATAGATATATGCATACAAGCTATATGAAATAAGTTCCATTTTATTATATCTATTTATTACGCTTGTGCACATAAAGCAAATGTAGCATCTACCACACATATTTAATAGTTAATAAGACACAAAATAGGCTAGGGTTAGGGGGTAAGGGAGCTGTGCTCCTCTGCAAATTCATAATTATGAATTTGCAGCCCCCTTAGTAAATAAATCAGAGATTTACCTGGTCGATGAATCTCCCTGCCCGACCCCTTGTCAAATTCATATATACGAATTTGAAAAGCTAAAATTAATTTTGTTGTAAAAATTATTATGTTTTACTGAATAATTTCAGTAGTTTTACAGTTTTATAAAAATATCTTTTTTTTTTTAGTTAATTTTTTTATGGTTAACGATACAATTAGTGATATGTTAACTCGTATTCGCAATGCTAATATGGCGAAGAACGATCTTGTTTTGATTCCTTTTACCCACATTAATTTAGAAATTTGCCAAATTTTATTAAAAGAAGGGTTTATTCAGTCTTTTAAAACACTCACCTTAGATGTGTCGAAATATTCCAAATTGAATGCCCAAAAAAACTTAAATATTGTTGTTAAATTAAAATATTTAGGTCGCCAAAAAAATTCTTGTATTACTAATTTATTACGAATTAGCAAACCAGGAAACAGAATATATGCTAAACACAAAATTCCTGACATGTTAGGAGGTTTAGGGATTATAATAGTATCTACTTCTGCCGGAATAATGACAGATCGTGAAGCAAGAGAGCAAAAAATAGGAGGGGAATTGTTATGCTCTGTTTGGTAAGTAATTGTTAATAAAATCATAATTTATGATACTTTTTTTTTATTTTATAGGTGAGAGCTATATAACATATATATGGCTTAAATATTAATTTTTTAGCAATTTATTCATATCTATGAAATAAGAATCTATGAAATAAGAGTGGCGTTTGCGTTATTGGTTGCTTTATGAAGCCACCGCTAATTAAAAAAGCAAACACAACTTTGGTTTAACCTATTCAATGAAATTAAAGTTTTATTTAATATAAATCTATTAAAGATTTATAAATTTTAGGTGGCTTTACAAATTTGTGCATGTTCTAAAATAATCCAGATTAATATATATAAATATCAGATATTTATATGCGAGTTTATATATGACTCATTCATCACTTAGTTATTAAACATTAAGTTTATTAAAAATTTAATAGATAATAGACATAACAAAATAGATATGACAAATACTACTTAAACAAGTAGTTTATAATATTACTAACTCATATATTCATCCAAATAATTTGAATTTTAAAATGTGGATTTAAATTTAAAGCGCCCTGTTTTTTCATGTGTTAAACATATAAGTTTGTAGATTTTTGTTTTATTAGTAGCAAATCCAAACTAATAAATAATTATGTCTGCATAAAAAAAATCAAATACAAATATATTAATAAGGTAAGTTAAAAATTCAGAAATTCATAAATATGAATTGACAACGATATTTATCAACCTCTGAAAAATGAATATATTAAGATATAAATATGAATTTTCCAGCCACAAAAAGAATATATATATATATATATATATTAAGGATATAATTCTTTTACAAAATTAATTAAGAAGGGATAAAATTCATCTTTTTGAAGATGGCACATAAAAACAAATTTAAACAGCTTTCTTAAGCAATAAATAAGATATTGTAGGTCTATAAATTACAAAACAAAGCTTTACAAATTCATATTTATCTAGGAAGCTTTGCTTCTGGAAAATTCATAAATATGAATTTTTAACCAAAGGTCCATAAATATAATCTTTGATTCATATTCTTGAATTTGTCGAGAAAATTTTCTATAAAAATATGTAATTTATTAGATCGTTATTTCATTTTTATTAAAAAAACATTTTGAATACAGAGAAAATTGATCTCATAGAAATGAGAGGTATTGTTACTCAATGTCTGGCAAATGCCATGTTTCGTGTTAAATTAGAAAATGGCTTTGAAATTTTGGCATATATTTCTGGTAAAATTAGAATAAATTCTATAAGAATATTACAAGGTGACAAAGTTATTGTTGAATTAAGCCCCTACGATTTACGAAAAGGACGTATTGTTTATAGACTTCCACTCCATTAATGTAAACATTTTTAAAAATTTTTACACATATTTTAATAAATCTTTGATTTATTACTAAAAATTAATAAAAATCTATTTCTGATATGTTAAAGTGTAAATAAAACATTGATTTGGAAAATAAAGATTTATATTTTATTTGCTTCTTAGCATATCTTATTTAGTTTTTTATTTATAAACTATATAATTAAGGTAATTATCAAATAAGTGGGTACAATCTTGGCTCTAAAAATTTATAATATAAATTTTTCACTATACTAGATTTTAAATCCAGTATAGATTTTAAATATGTGATGTCTGCTGTTTTTATTATTCTATTTTAGGATTTTTTGGGCTTAATAAATTATTCAGAAATAAACCCAATAAGAACATAGTTCAAACAATTATTTCTAAAAAATTTTTGCTAGAATGTCTTATATTCCATATATATAAATTTGTTAACCATAATCTATAAAACAAATTTTAAATAAAAATTTATATTTTACCTAGATAAAACGTTTCATATATATAAGAGATCTAATTATACAAGAGTATTAAAATTCTAGAAAACTAAAAACAATTATAATTAAATTCAATAGTTTATAAAGCCTTGATATGAAGTTATTAAAGCTTGAAATAAATCCCACTATTTATTAATAATACCTTTTTTTAAAAAAAGCTTTTCAAATTCAAATTTTTGAATTTATAAGCTATTAATATATTATTTTTCTTGATAAAATTTATGAAAGTACGTGCTTCTGTTCGAAAAATTTGTATTAATTGTCGTTTAATTCGACGAAAACGAAAAATTATGGTTATTTGTTCAAATCCAAAGCATAAACAGCGGCAAGGTTAATATTTATTATTTTATATATAACTGCTCCAAATCCTATGCATATCTATAATGCTGCTGCTGGTTTTATTAAGTATATCTAAAAAAAACGAGTGTTTAGCACTTTATATATTGCTAGTAAAATATGTAGTTATTGATTCTATTCATTAGAATAAAATAGCTCACTATTTATATATTTTATTAGTAAAAAAAATTAGAACTAAAAAAACTTCTATTAGAAATATTTTTATTATTTATGGCAAAACTAACTCGAAAAATTCCTAAAAAAACAAAACGCAAATTTTCCCGGGGCCTTGTTCATATTCAAGTAAGTTTTAATAATACAATTGTTACCATTACTAATTTAAAGGGTGATGTTCTTGCTTGGTCTTCCGCGGGAGCTTGCGGATTTAAAGGGGCGCGAAAAGGAACTCCTTTTGCAGCACAAATTGTTGCTGAAACAGCTGCACGAAAATCATTTGATCGTGGATTAAAACAAGCACAGGTTTTAGTAAAAGGACCGGGACCAGGACGAGATAAAGCTCTCGTAGGGCTATTTAAAGCTGGAATTCAGATATCTCTTATTAGAGATATTACTGCAATTCCGCATAATGGTTGTAGACCTCCCAAAAAAAGGCGTTTATAATAAAAAACTTTTATATAAAAAAACACTTATATACATATATGTTATCTATATAACTCTAGAATATATTCTATATTAGATAATATAAATCTATATTATTTAAAATCAATAAGTGCGTCTGTTAAAGATGACAAATCCATAAATGGGTTTTTTACAGATTTATTTGGCGGGGAGATCTGGTCGATGAATCTCCCTGCCAGGAGAATTAATATTTATGAATTTTTTTTAGCACAGCTATCAACAAACTCAAATGTTCAATTATATATAATTATATATAATTGAACATTTGAGAAAAAAAGAATTTTATAATCTGAGCTTTTTTATAAAATATTATCTAGACAGTAAATAAATATTCTATTTATTTACTGTCTAATGTATTATATATTATGGTTTTATATGTAACTATTAGTTGTGGCAAAAAAAATGTTAAGTGCTAATAAATAAGCTCCAGCTTTATACTATATAAAATAAATAAGGGTTTATAAGCATAAGGGAAAAAAGCTTTGCTTTTAAAATCAAAACAATGATAAAATTAATAGAAAAAAGGTATGGACCACGAAAATCTAAATGAATCCATTTCAATTTCGAGTATAATTTCTCGAATAGAGACTAATCGAAGCTTTTATGGACGATTTGAAATAGGCCCTTTTGCACACGGTCAAGGAATTACTGTTGCAAATATGTTGCGGCGAACTTTACTTTCAGAACTCAGTGGATTAGCTATAACCGCTGTAGAAATTAAAGAAGCAAGTCATGAATATATGACTTTGCCTGGTATTAGTGAATCTGTCCAAGATATTATCTTAAATTTAAAGCAATTAATTTTTCGAAGCAATTTTGATTTAAAACAACCTGAATTTGGTTTTTTATCTATACAAGGGCCAGCTATAATTAAAGCAAGTCATTTTAGGTTACCTTCTTTTATTAAATGTGTGGATCCAAATCAATATATTGCCACATTAGCCTTTAATGGCCAATTAAACCTCAAAGTTCAAATTTGTCAAGGTAAAAATTATAAATTTCAAACACCTTTGGATTTAAATTGGCCTGGCTCTGGTTTTTTATCTTCTATACATAACTCAAATTCAAAACAAAAATCATTTTATATTAAAAATAATACCAGACTAAGTTTAACAGACAACAGCAAGGTAGCTTCATCACAAGTTTTTAGCCAACAACCCTTTGTTAAAGAGCCAGATCAAGGATTTAATCATCAATCTGAATATGTTCAACAAAAATATGAAGTATTTTTAAAACATAATGAAATTAAGAATAAACCTTTGATTTCTAAGCCTATAAATCAAAAATTTAATGTTTCTGAATATGTGGCTAATAAATCTATAAGATTTGAACCTGATTCCATAAAACAAGAAAAATCAGTTGAAAAATTCATAAATATGAATTTTTTAACAATGCAGAGATTTGCTAACGAGGGGATAAACACATTGTACACAGTTAATCCTACAACTAAAAATGGGTCCCAACTAAATAAAAACTTTACTAACCCAACTCATATTAAAAACAAGTCAGGTTTAGTGAAAACAGAACATGTTTTAAATAACCTAACAGTTGATTTGTTTCCTTTTTTTAAAGATAATTCAAGATTAAATTTTAATTCTTTAAATTCATCACAGGCTGGCGGGGAGATTCATCGACCAGGTAAATCAGATATTTATAAACTGCCGCAAAATGCATTCCCAAATAAAGCAATAGGTTTATCTAATTTTGCCCCCACAACTATTAAAACTAAAGTGAATAACAATTCTAGTCAAAGTCTATATCCAAATGTGAGGCCACTAAAAAAGGTAATTGATTCTAAAACATCTGCTTTAAATGACTTAAATTTGATGAAAAACTCCAATTCAGAATTTCCTAAGGAAGCTTTGCTTCTTAACCTTGATAAAAAACAAGCTTTATCGATAAAAGAAATAGAAAATAAATTAATAAAAACAGATAATATTCTTCCAGTAGATGCGATATTCACTCCTGTTACAAAAGTAAATTATTTAATTTGTTTAGATGAAAAAGTAAAACCTTTTAAAGAACAAATATTACTTGAAATTTGGACAAATGGTAGCATTACTCCAAAAACAGCTATTTATAAAGCTGCTGATTGTATATTAGACTTACTACTACCTTTATCAAAATCTGCATTTCGCTAACATATATACTACTAATAGATATACCTAATATATATACTAAGTATATATACTAAGAGCAAATATATACACTAAGAGCAAAAATGAACTTTAAAATTTTAAAGTTTTATTAATAAATTTGAGAAATAATCTAAAAATCGTAGAATATTATTCTATATTTTTATAGATGCTTTTAAATATATGGCACTTGTAAACATATGTCATTTTTTGTTTTTTTTTTTTTTTTTTGATAAATTAGCATCTATTCTAATTTCATAAGTCAAATGCTAAACTAAAAATCTCAGATTTTACAAATTAATGTTTATATAAACTCATATTAATGAATTTGTAAAGATTTAATTTATAAATAGTAAAAACTTATCAATTTTAATAAAATATAAATATTTTTTATAAATATATATATATATATATATTTATATAAAATATCAGTCAATTATATAAATTGAGATATATAGCTCAATTTATATAAGCTTTGCTTTTTAAATTTTTAAAAAGCAAATTCATACTGCTAATACGCTATATAGGCTCATACCTATTAAAAAATTGGCTATCTACTCATAATAATATATTCTATTTATATTTTGGAGTAGCTGGACATATTTTAGCGTTTAATACTGTTTTACTTTTTTTTTGGAGGACTTTATTTTGTCTAATAACTTTCAAATTTTAGCTACAGGCCGCAGAAAATCTGCTGTTGCGCAAGTTCGGATTATTCCAGGTTCCGGTGAATTAAAAATTAATAATAAAATTGTACTTAAACATAAAAACGAAAAAGAAAATACAAGCTTATCAAAACAAATATTACCAAAACAACATCAACCAATTAAACTTGTTTATCAACCCTTTCAAGTTGTAGAAGTTCAAAACAAAATTAAAACAGAACAATTGGATATTTCTATTGTTGTTCGGGGAGGTGGTATTATTGGTCAAGCACAAGCCATGCGATTAGCAATTGCTAAATGTATATGTAAAATAAATAATCTTGATAAAACTGATAAAAAAACAACACTAGATACAAATCCAAGTAGAGCGGCATTAAAAAAAGAAGGTTTTTTAACTACAGACGCTCGTTGTAAAGAACGTAAAAAATATGGTTTAAAAAAAGCCCGAAAAGCTTCACAATTTTCAAAACGTTAAAATTCCAGTTTATAAAAAAAGAATTTTTATTGGTCAAATTAAACATAAGTTTGTTTCTAACCAATTTTTAGTTCATTATCAAAGTTAAACCTTTTTTTTATAGTTATCTAAATTAGATATAAATTTGTCACTGCAATTATGATAATTTTAAATTAATAAATAAAATTTTGATAAATACAAATTAAAATATAAAAATTTGTTTTATAAATTGAAAATTTATTAGGTTGACAAATTTATATATATGAATTTGATTTAATAAGGAGGATGGTAAACTTGTATCAAGTTAAATGTGAACAAATTCATATTTATTTATTTATATATATATTTTATGGGGTTTATAAATATAATCAAAGATTATATTTATGAATTTTTCTACTCTTAATTTATATAAATTATATTATATATAAATTATTTATATAAATTAATATATGTATATATATTTGAGACTCATTTATTAGAGATCTTGGCCATTTTTTATATATGCATGTGCTAGAAGTTTTGCGAATCAAGTAAATTCTGATAATGACAAAGTTTTAAACTAGATTAGTCTACATATTATTAAAAATAAGGCTGCAGTAAAGATTTTTGATATTAATTTGGCAGGGAGATTCATCGACCAGGTAACTCTGGGATTTACAGTAAATAACAATTTGATGTAATGCAAATTCATCTATAAACACATTGGAATTTAGAGTTTAACAAACTAATATACATTTGTAAAAAATGCAACTTTTTTGAAATATTTGTACTATTTATAGTTATTATCTGCAATTTAGTAGAATTTTATGATATAGATCTTCTATGTGCATATATAAGCAAATATCAATTTTGAAAGAGTTGGATACGAGACCCTAAAGATATTTAGATACTGCAAACTTATATAACTAGAAAAGTTTTTTTGGCGTAGGAAAAAACAGGAGTGTATTACTAAAATATATAGTCAGAGTTAATATTTAGTAATATTGGTGACTTATTCACTCCCTTTTTGCAAGTAAAATAATGACATAGTAAGTAATTAATGTTTCAAAAACTTTGTGAATATGAATTGAGTTTTAAACTATTCATTTTTTACATGGTAATAAATTCAAACAAATAGACAAATAAATCAAAAAAATATTAGTTTAATGTTTTCTATATCTACCATGTTAGTAAAAAGATTACTAAGCATACCTTTTTTTATATCAGCTAGGTTAGTATATTATGCTAGTTACAAAATTTTTGAGTTTATCTCTAACAACTAACATCTAATAAGCACTTTAATAAATTTAGATTTATAAGTAAGCATTAGTTAGATATGGCTAAAAACTTGATAAGCTTTGAGCTACAGATTAGACAAGTAGATTTTAATACATGCAAAATTTATAATGTATCTATATATCTATATTATATATCTATATTATATAGATATATATATTTATAGGTTGCAATTATACACAGATAATGTCATATTTATGAAACCCCTTATAAGTACTCGTGTTTTTGCTAAAAAATAAAAAAATTTACCTGGCAAGGAGATTCATCGACCAGATCTCCCTGCCAGATTTCTATAAAATTTCTATAAAATATAAAACGAGAAATTTTTTATAAAATTATAAACAATTATTAGAAATACTCAATAAATTTTTTTAATGTATATAGATTAATAATAAACACATTTTTACAAACACTATTATTTGTAAAAAATTACAAAATTTTGTAACAAATAGTTATAACAAATCAAATATATACAAGACAGTTGTTATATAAGTCTAATGTAATAAATCTCAATTTTATTGGATAGTTATTTACCATACATAGGTGTGTTTATTTAAACTGAGTTATTGCTATTTATCTAAACTTAAAAATTTTTGTATTTTGAAAGACTACTTTACTAAGTTTTTAGAAAAATACGTTGTAAATATTCCAAGCTGCTTCATTTATACAGGTTATATGCCCAATTATATATTTATACTACCCTCATAAATTTTCACAAATAAATAAAATATATGAGTGATTACTGGAAAAATTATGGGTTCTACAAACTCAAATATGGTCAAATAAGATTAAGCGCAAATTCATATATATGTATGAATTTGCTAAGGGAGGTAAGGGGCAAAGTGGTAAGGGGGCTGCAAATTCATAATTATGAATTTGCTGAGGGATAAGGGGGTAAGGGGGTAAGGAGACTTTGCTCCCAATCCCCAACCCCCAACCCCCACACACCAACCCTCCTAAGTCTTTGATTTCGAAATATGACTTTTTGCTAATAAAAGTCATATGTATTCATTTTATTAAAAGCAGCATATTTGGCTCTATTATATAAATTTTGTACATTCATATATATGAATTTATAAATCAGGAATTTTTTAACCGAAGCAAACAGCTTGTGCCTTAAAAATAGTTTATTGAAAAATTAAACAAAATAAAAATTATGTCTACAGCAACTACAGAAATAATTGAAAAATTAAAATCGATGACATTAGTGGAGGCTGCTGAGTTAGTCGCAGAAATTGAAAAAACTTTTGGTGTTGATGCATCAGCACCTGTTGCTGGAGGTTTTATTGGAGGACCTTCTTTTGGAGCTGAAAATGCCCAAGCAACTGAAGTTGTTGAAGAAAAAACAACGTTTGATGTTATTCTGGAACAAATTCCTGATGATAAACGTGTACCCGTTTTAAAAGTTATTAGAACGTTAACTAATTTAGGCCTAAAAGAAGCAAAAGAATTTACCACTTCATTACCTAAAAAAATCAAAGAATCTGTTTCTAAAGAAGAAGCAGAAACAGCAAAACAAGAATTAGAAAAAGCTGGGGGTAAAGTCACAATAGCTTAAAATTCTGATTATTAAAAATATGTATTGAAATAATACTTAATGTATGTCTGACACTGATTATATATAATATATTCACTAGGTAAATATTAAATAAGATCCATGTTAAGTCTTATAAATATATATTTTGCCTATAAATATAAATACTAATAATTTTTTTTAATTTAAAACAAAATATATATTTATAAGCCTGTACATAAATTTTAAATAAGATAGATTCATAAGTTTATTATATATATGGAAACTTTCTTGTTATATATGAAAATTTCCTGCTAATTAATTGCTTAGGCAAATTTTACACCCTGTTTCTTTTATCTTATTTGCTTTAATATACACGCGAGTTTAAAAGTGTCTTATCTTTTAATATTTTAAAAAGCTAGCCTATATATTTATTTTTATAAGTTATATAATTTATTTTATAGCAATATTTATTATTGTTGTTTATATGTTTTTTAACATAGCTTTGACTTACTATATATTAAACGTAGTTCCAAAAGTTTATATAATAAAAACTTATAATAGATGAGTACTATTCAAATGGAAATAAAGATTAATTCAAATAAAGCCTAAATTTTTAAGAAAAAAATGGAAATAATTAAAAAAACTGATTCTTTCGTGAAAAAATTACCACGAAAAACAACAAGTTTTTCTGCTCGAAATTGGGAAGAAAAACAAGTTATAGATAAAAAACTGATTAAAAGCATGTTTGAAGCTGGACTTCATCGTGGTGATCTCACGCAAAATTGGAATCCTAAAATGGCACCTTATATTCGAGGGGAATTCAAAGGCAAACATGTAATAAATCTAGTACAAACCCTTTTATATCTTGAAGAAGTTTGTGCTTTTTTAGAAAAAGAAGCTTTAAAAGGTAAAAAATTTTTGTTTGTTGGTACACAAACGCATTCTAGTGTAGTTGTAAAAAAAACAGCTATTCGGACAAACTCTTTTTTTGTTAATGAAAAATGGCTTGGTGGGATGTTAACTAATTGGAAAACTGCAAAAAGATTAGTACGAAGATTAAATTTCCTTTTAATGCTTGAAAAAACCACTTATATACAAAAACTTTCAAAAAAAGAGCGGAATGATTTCAAAAAAGAAAAAAATAAATTAAAAAAATATTTTCTTGGTTTAAGATCAATGCAAAAGTTACCAGGAGTTGTGATTTTGGCAAGCCAAAATCAAGAAATGAATGCGTTGAAAGAGTGCCAACGATTAAAGATTCCAAGTGTAACAATTTTAGACACAAATTCAGACCCCACATTATCTGATTATTTTATTCCAGGTAATGACGATTCATATAAGTCATTAAATTTTTTATTTAAATTTTTTCGCTTAGCTATAAAAAAAGGCAGAAATAAGCGCCAACAATTAACAATTAATTAAGTATAAAACTATTTTTTACTATTAATATTAAATAATGGTGTTAAATAATTTTTAATAAAAAAAAATGGTTTTTATAGTAGCAAATAAACAATAAGCAAATGGCAAAATAAGAAATAAGGTTTTTCTTTTAATTAGAATTAGAAGCTGTTGTTTGCAAACAACAGCTTCTAATAAAAGTAAAACATGTAAACAAAAAAAAATAACATATAAAAGGCATCTATTTTTATATTGAGACAAGTCTTAATTAATTTGTATTAATATAATATTAATATGTATTAATATATTAATATTATTAATATAATAAAGATATGTGTTGAAATACTAGTTACCTATTATAAAAAAATTTGCTACTGATAAATCTGAATTTACAACAAATTTACTTATATAAATGGAAACAATTATAAATTGTTTCTTATAACAGGTTTATTAGCTTGACCAATTCATATACATATAAATGAATTTGTCAATATATATATATATCTCTTTGAAGCAAGCTTATAAATTGATTTTTTGACTTCTAATAAAATTCATTATAGGAATTTTTAACCCTGGAACTATTTGTTAATTTATTGTTTAGCTTGATTTATTTTTTGTTAGTTAAAAATTCATTATATGAATTTTTCAACAAAGCATTCTTCTTCAGAGATCTTTTAACAAGTAAACATTATTAAATCATATAAAAAATTAAAAACATTTATTATAAGTTTAAAAAAACAAGACAAATTGTTCAATATTTTAAATTGACATATTCCTGGAAATAAATCTTTGATTCACCTGGCAAGGAGATTCATCGACCAGATCTCCCTGCCTGACAAATCAATAATTTTTTACTATATCAAAAACTTCATATATTAATCACACGCAACATATATATATATATAGATATATAGATTTAATAGAACACATATATAAGAATATTAAGTTGCAGGTAAAAATAAAACAATAATAGTTTTACTATACATGTAAATTATATATACACATTTCTGATAAGAACATTAGAAATTTATTTAATAAATTTAATGTCTAAGATTTATTTCTATCAAATAATTTTTACTATCAAATGTGTTTTGGAAATTTGTTAAATAGTAATCGTTTATTGCCAATTTATTGGTACAAAATAGGAGAAATCTACTTATATATATGAGATATATGAGACAAATTCATATATATGAATTTGCAATAGTAAGTTTTTTACAAAACTAAAATCTCTTAAAAATTTGTTGGTTAAAACTTCATATTTATGAATTTTCCAGAAGCAAAGCTTCCTAGATAAATTTCTGATTTACCTGGCAAGGAGATTCATCGACCAGATCTCCCTGCCAAATAAATCAGAAATTTATCTAGTAGAAGGCACATATTAACAGCTTCATGAACATATTAACATTTTTTAACCTTCTTATTTTTTTATTTTTATTTTAGATAACTTTTTAACTCTATCAACATTTTTAAGAGAGTTATACAATTTTTATCATGTATATGCAATAGACAATCCAATTTTGATGCAGCTTTAAAATTGTTTAATTTTGGCTTAAATAATAAGCTAATCTCTTGTTGCAGTTTAATAGTACATATTTAATTATGCATATTAGGATTAAGTACAGTTTTAATTGATCAAGTACAGTTTTAATTGATTAAATAAAGTTGTAATTTGAGAGGTCTGAAAAATGGAATTTAGTGTCAAAAATAAAAACCTATTAATTCAAAATCTTGTCGAAATTCAACAACAAAGTTTCAACGAGCTCTTGTGTGTTGGTTTAAAACGTCAATTATTACAATTAAATTTTATTGAAAATAAAACAAGAAATATAAAATTAATTTTTCATGCAAAAAATTATAAATTTATTCTTCCAGAAATTACACCAAAAGAAGCTGTTTTAAAATCAAAAACTTTCGCTAGCGCCCTCTTTATTCCTGTAGAGTATAGAGCAAAAAACAGCATAGGTCTTTATTGGGTGCTTTTAGGTCATTTACCTTTTATGACTAAACGAGGACATTTTATTATAAATGGAGTGCCTCGTGTTGTTCTCAATCAAATGGTTCGAAGTCCAGGACTTTATTATAAAACCACAGCAAATCCCCAAAATGTTAGTAATCAGGTTTCTATTAACGATTCTTCACACACTTCGCCTGTTTTTTATTCAGATATTATACCAAACAGGGGTACTTGGTTAAGATTAGAAATTGATAGAAAAAAAAATATTTGGATACGGATGAAAAGGGTTGACAAAATACCCATGATGTTATTTTTGCAAGCATTGGGTTACGATTTGCATTGCATTGAGAAGCTACTTTATTCTAGAAAATTTTTAAATTGTGATTATTTATTAAATACAGACCATCCTGCAGATAGTAATTCTGCCTTAAAAAAAATTAAAGTTGAAATAGAACAACAAAAAGTCTTAAAATTGGCAGCATTAGAAGCTTTAGATGATGATGATCCAGATATAGCAAAACAACTAGATTATATTGAAAAAACAACTACTCCAGAGATGGGAAAAGATTTTTTGTTTCAATCTTTTTTTAACCCTGCAAGTTATGATTTAAGTCCTATAGGGCGTTTTCAATTAAATAAAAAATTAAATCTTTCTATTCCTAGTGATTATACAGTTCTTACAGAATTTGATATTTATTTTGCAACAAAAGAGTTAATAAAGCGTGCTACAACTATGTCTAATTCTGATGATATTGATCATTTGCAAACACGTCGAATACGCAGTTGTGGTGAATTATTAGAAATTCAGTTAGGAGAAGGCATAGAACGTCTACAAAAAACAATAATTGATAAAATCAATAATACTAATCTTAAAAAATTTGCGAAACATTCCTCTACATATAAGCGTGGTACCTCTTCTTCTATCTATAGGCAAGATAGGCAAGTAATTAATACTGATAAAAATTCAAAATTTTTAAAAAATAATCTTCCTACAAAATTTAATCGTATAACGTTGGAACCAAACCTGTTACCAAATGGAACAAGTTTTATTCACAAAAATAATAAATTAAACCAGGTCTCATCAAATAAGTTGAAGCTTTTGTCTAAAAAATTAATATATCTGAATTTGCTTATAAATCAAAAATTTATTATTGCCAAATTAAAATCAGCTAATTTGTTAGCAAATAAATCAAGTTTTGACAAATTTTTGATTCACCTGGTCGATGAATCTCCCCGACAAAAATTTGTCAAAAATAAAACTGGGCTTTATCATAAATTTATCCCAACCCCCGAGATTTATATAGTCGAGCCCAATCTAAACCTTGTGGATATGAAATCCCAGCAAAAATTCAATTTATTAAAAATGGATTTATATAAAGTGGGTTTGGCGGAAAGTTTTTTGAAATCAAACTTGAATAACCTGAATATATATTTGCAAATGTGCTTAAGAAAGCCAAACACATATTTTAGAGACATCTCTAAAATATGTTCTGCACAAATAACTCAACAATTAAAACAAAAAAGCTTTTTAAAGCTGTTGCTAATAAATCCTAGATTGATTAGCCAAAATAATTTATTAGTTTTAAATCGAGCTGTTAACTTTTTAAAAAAAATACAATTTAACCTGAAAGATTCGCCTAATCTTAATGATTATCAAAACTTTGAAATAAATAAATTAAAAGCCCATATATTTAAATGCCAAATAAAAACTCAAAATAATTTAACCTGCTGCAAATATATATATATTAAGACCAAATTCAATTATATTAATTTACCTATTAAACAATTTTTTTTTACTAAAAGGTTTTTAATAACAGAACAAAAGTTACTATTAGGTGGCAAATTCATAAATAGCAATCTTGCTTTAACCAGTCTACTAAAACTTCACAAATTTAGTGAAGTAGTATCTAATTCATTTTTAATTTATAACGCTAATAATCCTAATCCAAATCCAACAAGCATTATGAGTATGATTCGGCCTGTCAATAAATCAGAGATTTATAGGCAGCTAAATCGAAGATTTGTTAGAAGCAGATTGCAACTTAATGTTTTAAAAAGTGAGTTAACAAATTCTCATTCCCAATTGATAAAGGCTAACAATGATCCAATTGATAGGGAGCTGTCTATACAAATCCTTAAACAAGATGTTCAAAAATCAAACCCATTTAATAAAAAGGGTATTTATAATCAAAGATTTATTAACAAAAAATTTTTAGATACCTCTCAATTTATAGATCAAGAGCTTCTCCACTTTTTAAAAACACATAAAATATTTCTTGATCGACAATTAACTTCTCTCAAAACAAAGCAACAAAATGAGAAATTAAAATTTATAAAATGGAAAAAATTACGTAATTTTAAAAACGCTTTAAAAAATCCTATTCAAAATTTAATTACAACAAATGCTATAAACGGCGCTCTTCAAGAACTTTTTGGTCTTAATCCCCTCTCTCAATTTATGGATCAAATAAATCCTTTATCTGAGATTACACATAAACGGCGAATAAGTTCTATGGGACCTGGAGGGGTCAATAGAGATAATGCTTCAATGGATGTTCGTAGTATTCATCCCACTCATTATGGAAGAATTTGCCCTATAGAAACACCAGAGGGGCATAATGCTGGTCTAGTAAATTCACCCACAATTTATGCCCGAATAAACAATTATGGCTTTCTGGAAACACCTTTTTTTAAAGTTAACAGCGGTCAAATACAGGCAAAAGCTTTCTATTTAAATGCCCAAAAAGAACAAAAATTTAAAGTGTCACCACCAGATCTTTCATGCTCAGAATTGCAATTCTTACCATTAGGTCCTACAAAAATAGAAAGTGAGGTTCCAATGCGAAAAGATTTTAAATTTCAACGTATGGCAGCTACTCAAATTGAATTTATTGGTATTTCACCATTACAAATGATTTCTGTTGCTACATCTTTAATTCCATTTTTAGAGCATGATGATGCAAATCGAGCATTAATGGGATCAAATATGCAACGCCAAGCGGTTCCGTTGCTAATAGCGGAACGACCCGTTGTTGGTACTGGTTTAGAAGGCCGCGTTATTGCAGATTCCAGTTATATAATGCAAACTAAACAAAGTGGTGTTATTTCTTATGTTAGTAATGAACAAGTTATTGTTCAAACATTTCATCTAAATAATTAAAAATATTCAAAAACAATTTGGTAACTCTTAACCAGTTGTTTGATTATGACTCCTTGGCGAGCTTTGCTCACTAGTGTGTATTAGATAAATAAATTTGTAAGTTTTTAAACAAATAAAATACCTACACTAGACACACCTGAAAGGTTTAATAAGTGATTTTGTAGTTAAAAAAACCTAATTCAAGAATACTGTATAAGTCCAGTATTTGTACAGGTCTCATACAGTATTCTTGTATAGAATCTATTGTATATAAAAATGTCTTTAATGAAACCTTTTTTTTCATGTGTAGTCGTTTTACCATAAATTGTACAGTAATCTACTTAACCCTTTAACCAGTATATCTGTATAATTCCTGCAGCAACTCATATTAACACATACATAACAATGTTTATTGTTGGTGATTATCTGCAATGCAGAGAGAAGTCTACTTATAAATTTTCAATTTGTTCAGTTAGGAATCATCGCTTCTTTAATAAATTCATAACCATTAATTTGCAGTAATAGATTATTTATTTATCTAATATTATTTGTAAAAAACAATCTCACTATTTAAGTTTTTTTAATTAAAAACAACATTTGTATGTTTTCAATTTTCACATATATAATCATGCTTCTAATAAATCACAGATTTATTTAATCAAATTTGAATAAAATTTTTCTACTTTTTTGATAAAAACTTTAATTTCTGCCTTCCAACTATTAAGGCAACTTCCAAAAAAACAAAAACTTTAACTTAATAAGTTTCATTTAATAAGTACAAAAACTAATTTGTGTTATAAATTGTAAATTTATGAACTTGACAAATTCATACACATATATATTATATAAATTTGTCTATATATATATTTCAAGGATGCTTATTAATTCATTTTTTGGCTTCTAATAAAATTCAAATATTTGAATTTTATTAGCAAAATTAATAAATACAAATTTATGAAAATTAATAAATGTTGTATTAAGTAAAATTTGTTAGTATTTTCATATATGCATTCTGTCATATATGCAAAGGTTTAGTTTATAAAACTAGAAATTTGCAAGACCTAAGATAAGTGAGATAAAATTATAAGAAATAGATCAAAAATTATAAATTTACTTTTGTTTATTTTAAGTTGCAACTTCTAAAAAAAGCTTTACTGCCTTTCATTGGTACCAAATAAACCAGAATTTTTAAAATTTAACTTTTAAATTTAACACACATGAATTTCCAGTTCTATTTTTTAATTAAACACAACTTTATCAGCTGTAAATTAGAAACTCCACTTCAGTTACTTCTAACTACATATGTAAACTTATTAAAACATAAAAAAAATATAATTCCCTTAAATGTAGATAAAGCTAGAGATGTATATAGAGCACACGAAAACAGTTATTTTCTTGATCATTATATCCGCTCTAACCAAGCAACTTGTATAACTCAGCGGCCTTCAGTTAAATTAGGTGAATGGGTACAAAAAGGTGATTTTTTATGTGATACTACAGCAAGTTCTGCTGGAGAATTGGCACTAGGAAAAAATATTTTAGTTGCATATATGCCTTGGCATGGATATAATTTTGAAGATGCTATTTTAGTAAATGAGACTTTAATTATATATGATATTTATACTTCTTTGCATTTAGAAAAATTTGAAATAGAAATAGAAAACACTAATTGGGGCCCAGAAATTATAAAATTATCAGATTGGATGTTTTCAGATAAAAGGGATAGCCTATATGGGAAAGAATTATTTACACAAGAAACAACAAAACAAACATATGTTAAAGAAAAACAAATAACTATAGGGGTTTTAAAACAAGCTTTTTTACGAAGAAAAGGGAAGCTGCTAATAAACCGTAGATTTATAAGCAAAATTCATAAATATGAATTTTTAACCAATCAAAGATTTGTTGTGCCTCAATTTAGATATCAACAAACTTTGTTTCAACAAATAAATAAAAATCCCAAAAAGCAATTAATAAGCAGGTCAATAATAGAGAATTCCAATCAATTGTCCATTTATAATAAACCCAAAATACGTTTTACAAATAATGTTATTTCCAGTAAATTATTTAAGCCTTTAATTATATTTTCACAAGTAACGCTTTTAAATATATTATCACAATGCCATATTGATAAAAGTCAATATCAACCAACAAGTGAATTGCTATCAAGTAAGTTAGTGGCTAAGGAACAGATTCATGAGCTTTTATTTAAACAACCAAAAAAAACTGGGGTTAAAATTAAATTAAAACATGGCACATCTCATACCACGGATTTTTATAACAAAGATTTGCTTTCAAACACAAAAATGAGAGCTGGCGGGGAGAATCATCGACCAGGTGAATCAAAGATTTATCTAGGAAGCAAAGCTTCTGTAAAATTCATAAATATGAATTTTCAAGAAAAAAAAACAAATGGGTATAAAAAAATAAGCTTGTATAACAACAAAACGTCATCACAAAACAATGTAAACAAAAAATCATTTTTTTTATTTCTAAACAAAAGTATTTTATTTTTAAATAAACCTCGTCCAAAATATAAGTCAACAAGACCTGTAAATGTTTCTCTTAATAAATCAGCATTTATTTATAGAAGATCTTTTAGAACTTTATTTCCTTATAACTTCAAGAATATGAGGTTAAGTTGTGAAAAACTTTTTGTAAACAATAATAACTGGTTGATAAATTACATTAAATCTCTTGATGTAGTGATTGGCGGGGAGATTTATCGACCAGGTAATAAACTTCAAATTAATTTAGAGTATTTAAACTTTAAATATGGTTTTGTACAAAAAAATAATTATGATCATTTAGATAATGATGGAATTATCAAACTTGGGACGTGGGTTAAACCAGGTGATATTATTGTATCTAAACTTCGACCTATAGGTCCTCATAATCCAACACCTTTAGAAAAACTTGTGGCAGCAATTTTAAAAAAAAAATTTGATGATTATAAAAATGCCGCCTTTTACACGCCTAAAGATGTGTATGGCCGCATTGTAGGTATTGAAATTTTAGAACCAAAAAACCTTCCTTCTGATGTTGAATACTCAGGAATTGGACGTGTTGAATTTTATTTAGTAGACAAGCGTCGAATTTTTGTTGGAGATAAAATGGCAGGACGTCATGGTAATAAAGGAATTATTTCTAATATATTACCTAAACAGGATATGCCTTACTTACCAGATGGAACACCTGTTGATATGGTTTTAAATCCTTTAGGTGTACCTTCTCGGATGAATGTGGGACAAGTTTTTGAGACACTCTTAGGTTTAGCAGGAAAATATTTGCATCAGCATTTTAAAGTAACTCCTTTTGATGAAGTTTATGGACCTGAAGCCTCACGAAGTCTTGTTTACTCTAAACTTTATGAAGCAAGATTAAAAACAGATCAAAATTGGATATTTGACCCCAAATCACCAGGTAAAACAAGAATTTTTGATGGTCAAACTGGTGCAAATTTTGATCAAGCAGTAACTGCAGGCTACGCCTATATGTTGAAACTTATTCATTTAGTAGATCATAAAATTCATGCAAGATCCACAGGCCCTTATGCATTAGTTACTCAACAACCTGTAAGAGGACGTTCTCGAGCAGGAGGTCAGCGCTTAGGTGAAATGGAGTTTTGGGCTTTAGAAGCATTTGGCGCTTCATATAATCTTCAAGAAATGATGACAATTAAATCAGATGATATTCTAGGTCGTACGCAAGTTTTTGATTCAATATTAAATAGTAAACCTATACAAAATTCACATCCAGAATCTTTTAGAGTATTTATTAATGAATTGCGATCTTTAGGAGTAAATTTTCAAAGTCAAATATTGCACCAATATAATCCAAATATTAAAACAAAAATATAATCTTTAGTTCATATAATAAAACAATAATTTTAAATAGAAACTACTATATATAAGCACTTAAAATTGCATATTGATAAAAGCAATTCATATTGTTGGTTAGAAAAGTTATAAAGTTAGGCCTCAAAAATAAATCTAACAAATTTTTATATATATGAATTTGCCAGATTTATATTATATTATATATATTATATATATATATTTGCCAAATAAGCTGTTTCTAATAAAATTAATGTCGATGAATTAAGTTAATTAAAACTTTATAAATAAGAATTAAAAAATTATATTTATCGAGTTTTTAATAAATTGATATATGAAATTTTTGTTAAATATTTAAGTCAAATAAAACAAGAGTAAATGATACAAACTCCTTAAAAATTTTAAAGCAAACAAAATATTTAAAGACTATTTGATGTTGTTTAAAACAAAACATTATTTGTTTTAATTTAAGTAAAATTATGAACCAAGAAAGAACAATAAAATGGAGTGGACAAGGCAAAAGCCAATACATCAGAATGTTTTTAGCTTCGCCAAATGATATTCAAATGTGGGCGGGGGGAGAAGTAACTAAACCAGATACAGTACATTATACAACACTAAAACCCATCCGAGATGGTCTTTTTTGTGAAAGAATTTTTGGGCCAGTTACAGATTATGTTTGTGCTTGTGGCAAACGTCAAACACCTGTTGTTAATAAAGATACAAGCACAAACGATAAAAATATATATACAGGCAAATTCATAGATATGAATTTGTTAAGGGGGCAAAACCCCCTAACCCCCAACGAGTCTTTGATTGGTGCTGATATTGGGTTGGGTATAGACTCGTTAAAAAAAAATCAAAAAATTACAGATACACAAAGTTTAGATCCAATAAACACAAAACTGCAGTCAGTGTATAACTACAGAATGCCAGGTCAGAAAAAAAATCTTGGTCTAAAAAAAAGTAAAGCAACTTCTAAAAAATTTTTTGATTTTTGTAGTAAAAAATTATTGTGTTTGTCAACAGAACCCGTTAACAATCTATTGAAAAAGACGGCAATGTTCACTTTTAGCGGTGGGGCAAGGAAGCAAAGCTTCCTAGGGCCGGGGTTGTGGCAAAACAACCACAACCAAACCCCTTATTACAATCATGATTGTACCCAAAAAAATCCCGCTAACCCATTGATTAATCGCAATTTGTTTTATAAATATGATACCAATCATAAAATCCTCCAAAAAAATGTTTCAATAAAACCTCCACAAATCCAAAATTTTAATCTGCCACAAACTCAAGATTTTGTCCAAAGCGCTAGTGATAAGATTGTTTCTAATGATAAGAATTTTTTGAGTTCAAATTCAAAGAAATTACTTTTTATAAATCAAAAATCGGGACTGTCAATAAATCAGAGATTTAAAGGCAGCCAAATCAAAGATTTGTTAGAAGCAGGCCCAAATAAAGTGGTTTTATTTGATGATAAAATAACAACAACTACAACTATTTTAAAAGGCCACCATTTATCGGAAAAAAACAAAACAGACATCTGCCCTGAATGTGAAGTTGAATATACGACATCCAAAGTTCGTAGATATCGCATGGGTTATATAAAATTAAATTCAGAAGTAACACATGTTTGGTATATAAAAGGAAAAGTCAATTATATTTCAAATCTTTTAGGTTTAAGAAAAGTACTTGTAGAACTTTTAATTTATTGTTATGCAGAGTTTACTAATTATGATAATCGAACAAAAGCAGATTATTATATACAACCTCATTCTGAAGCATATACCAATCTTTTAGGCCAAAATATTAAAATCAAGTCTGATAGTGTTTTTAAAGCAGGCAATCATACAGTTATTGATCCAATTAACACTGAACAACCATGTTTGAAAGAATTACCCCCAAAAAACAAAACAGTTTCTATTAAATCTACTGTAGAAACTTTAGGAGTAAAAAATCCTAATTTGGCTAAGGGGGTAAGGGAGCTTCGCCTCATACCCCCTAACCACAAATCCAAGATTTATTGGCTCTCTACTAAATATTCTTCTTGGATCAAAAATTCATATAATGAATTTTTGATCCAAGAAAGAAATTTATTAGAGACCAAATCACAAAACAACTCTTTATTAAAACATCACAAACAAATCACACATATTAAAAACTTTCATAAATGTGACATTGCTTCTAAAGTAAAATATTCTAGACCAGACAAATATTCTAAAGGTGCATTGATTTATAACTCCCATATGCCAAACAAGGGGGTAAAAAAACAATTACAAAGTAACACAAAACAAAAAAGATGGACCAAAAAAACAAAAATAGAAAAAACAATATATCGTAAAAATATATTGGCTAACTCAAATTACATAAGTCGTAAATCAAAATTTGCACAATTTGGTTGCAAATTCATAAATAGGAATTTGACCTCTTTAATTTGTGAATCATCTTCAGCTTCCAATTTGGAAAAACAAAATATAATTTTGAAAAAAAATAAATCTTTTCAAGAATACTCTTCTAAATATTTACGTGTTACATTTTTAAAGTTTTTCTATAATTTTTTATGGTTGTTTGGTTGTGAAAAGAAACTAGTGATTATTTATTCTTTTGTTGCTTTAAACGATGTTCGCCAAAATATATGGAGTAAGAGCAAATTAATAAATAGGAATTTACCCCCAGTATTGAAGGGCTTCTCAAAACCTAAATATGCCAAATCTGTCAAAATAAAAAAGATTCCTGCCAACTTTTATATATCTTTGATTTATCAGCAGCAGCTCGTCTCTATTATGTTTAAAAATAGACACAAATTTTCACATATATTTAAAGCAAAACAGCCAGGCAAAAATAAATGGACATTTAGTGGTGGTCAAAACGGGCCGATCAAAAAATATATAGGTATTTATCAATCAAAGGTTGACTTAACTAGTTGTTTATTTAATTTCACTAACTTTGAAAAAAGTGGTGTATTTGTGGTTAGCAAATTCATAAATAAGAATTTGCTCTTTAATCAATTTTCTAAAGTAGACAATTTGTGTAAAGAGTCATATGTATACAGACAACAGCAATCAAATTTAGTCCAACCTGGACCAATCAGAATGGACCTATTTCTGAGACAGATAAGGAATAAGCCACTTCTTAACAAGACTAATACGAATGACCTACAAATTAATAATTTGAAATTGGTTGATAGTCTACAAAACACTAAAATACTACAAAGTAGCAAAAAATATATTAAAAATAAAAAAAGTGTTAAAAATAGCAAAACAAATATATGCTTAAAACGCAGACGTAATCCATCAACTTATGCAAATGTTGATATAAGAAACAAATTCGTAATTAACAAACAACTTTTTAACACATATTTTGACAGAAAGCTTAAAAAATTCACAAATATTGATTTTTTAAGCAATTTACATAAACCTTTTCCAAGTTATTTTAAAACAAGGTCTATTTGGTTTTTGTTGTATTTGCTCCGGCTTAAAAAGGAACCAAATAATTTTTATCTTCAAAACAAGCTTCTTCACAATACGCATGTTAAGTATAAAGCAAATTCATATATAAATTTGCCCATTTCGCTTCAACAAAGATTTGGATTTGCAACTACAAGTTTTACAAAACTGCAGGGTACTAATAATCTGTTGCTACATATTCAAAAAAATTTATTTGGTAGTAAATTAATAAACATTAATTTGCAAGAACCACTCTTAAAAACAGCAATTACCCTATTTAAACATACATCAAATCCTTATTTGTCAACAAAACTCTTGGGTTTTAAAATTTATATAATGAATTTTTCAGATGCTTTGCTGAAAAATTCATTATATAAATTTTTAACCAAAAATTCATTATATAAATTGCCCTTATACATATTTTTAACGCCCTGCACATTACTAGATAACAATTTGCAACCATACCGATTTGCTCCTACTATAAAAAAGATATGTGCTATAAATTCTGATGGCTTATTACCCATATTTTCATTATTTTTATATTTAATAGAAAAGAAACTGGTTTACATATGTTCAAATAAAGTGAATTTGGATTCAACCTATTTTGACTCTCCTTATTTAAATACTAATCCGTATTCAAACACTAATTTTAGCAATTCTTTTTCATATGGTTCTTTTTTAGATATCTATAATATAAACACTCACAAGGCATTTTTTTTTAAGTCTCCTATCTCTTATAGGCAAGAATTCATAGATAGGAATTTTTTATCAAATAAAATAGTCACTGAAGGTTTGGCTCATAGTAATCATTTGACTCATAGTAATCAAACTAATCCTAAATTAGTTGATAAAGCTGACAGCCAGATGCAGAAGCTAAGAACTAAAGAAGGGCCTTTTTTACCATTAAATAAAACTGGTGCTAGTGCACTTGTTTTTTTATTAAATCAGTTATTTGTCAATTATAATAAACAAATACGAAAATTAATTCACAATAACTATAAATTAAAACAGAAGTTGCAAAAATTGCTAGAATTTGAAGAGAAGCTTTCTTCATATTCAATGAAGGATCCACATAAAAATGCCTATAAAGAGGCTCTCCAGAGGTATTCTCTGTCATATTCAATTAAGGGTATAAATCGTACGCAAAGCGTCAAAAAATTTAACTCTTTGTTGAATAATTCTTTCAAATTCAAGAAAAAATTCAACAAAAACTTGGATCTTAAACAGTCTGAGCAAGTTACTTCGCAACAAGTTAAGCAGTATGTTACTTTAACGGGTCAAACAGTCATTACCAGAAATAAAATAAGCTTTGTTCGACACAAAATAAGTGGTGGTGATAAAAAACTGTTAAAATTTTATAAACAAATTTTTGAAAAATATAAGCACCAAAGACGCCGATTACGTGTGCTTCAAAGTGCAGCTACTCGATATTTTGCACAACTAGATTCTCTGGTAAGCACCAATTATAACTTAGGAACAAAAAATAAAAAATTAACACTAAGTAATAAATACCTGACAATAAATTCTATTTTTTCTAAATCTTCTTTGTTGCTTAATACTTCTCGTGAAGTAGAAAGAATTGACTTTTCATTAAATAATTCAAAAAACCAAACAGCCTGTTTCAATCTTGAAAACCAATATTTTAACAAAATTAATCCTCAAAATATATATTTTAAAACTTCCAGTTCTAAAAGCTCAAATACTTTGTTAGGGCAAATGATTTTATCTTTAATTCCTGTGCTGCCTCCAACTCTACGCCCTATTGTTTCTATTTCAGGCCAAATAGCTGTTTCTGAGGTAAATAATCTTTATCAAAAAGTTATATTTCGAAATCAAAGATTCCAAAAAACTTCTATGGATCAAGCTATATATGGCCAACGGCTTCTTCAAGAAGCAGTTGATTCTCTTATTGAGAATGGGAAAGGAGGCACAGAGCCCTCTTGTTCTCCGAATGGTCGTGCATGGAAATCGCTTTCAGATGTTTTGAAAGGCAAAAGGGGAAGATTTCGCCAAAATTTACTAGGCAAACGAGTTGATTATTCAGGGCGATCAGTGATTGTGGTAGGACCCCATTTAAAAGTGCATCAATGTGGATTACCTGTTGAAATGGCAATTCATCTTTTTCAACCTTTTTTAGTTTCAGAATTGATGAAACAAGACCCAACATTAAACATTATTGGTGCAAAAAGGCTTATTGAAACACAAAGTCCTGTTGTTTGGCGATGCCTTCAAATTATTATGAATGATCATCCCGTTTTATTGAATCGAGCGCCTACGCTTCACCGTTTAGGTATTCAAGCGTTTCAACCTAAGTTAATTGCTGGAAGAGCCATTCTTTTACACCCAATGGTTTGTACTGCATTTAATGCAGATTTTGATGGGGATCAAATGGCAGTTCATGTACCTTTATCTAAAGAAGCTTGTGCCGAATCATGGGCATTGCTTTGGTCTCGGAATCAAATAATGTCTCCTGCTACAGGACAACCTTTAATGGTACCTAGCCAAGATATGGTTTTGGGTTGCTATTATTTAACAACTTATAAAAACAAAAATAAGCCTATATTAAACAAATATACAAATTTCAAATTCATAAATAAGGATCCAATTAAGGGGCGCGTTAATGATAGTAAAAGTATGTCATCATTAATAAATGATGAGCAAGCTTATAAATATAAGTTTGCTCATCATTTGCTCGCTTATAAAATGACGAATAATAATGACTACATCTTTAGTAATTTTCAACAAGTTCTCCTTGCTTTTCGATTAAATAAAATTAAACTTCATACTGTTATTTGGGTTCGTTCTCAACTTCAAAGTCAAAATGGAATTCAATCTGAATTTCCCATAGAAATTAGACTTAATGTTTTTGGTTTAACAAAAGATTTCCGGGAAGAAACACAAAATTTGCGCAATAATTTAGGCCAAAAAACAGTAGGTTTAATTCGAACAACTCCAGGTCGTATTTTATTACATCAAGCTATTACAGTTAGTTTACCCACTCACACTGCCAATTTATTTAGGCGAGCTTTCCATTTAAATATATAATAATTTGAATATATAACAAATAGCCTATACATATATATATACATACGTCAGATCAATACATATCCTACATATACATATATTTATAAAATATATTTTATACGGCTAGATAAGTATAAAACACTCATCTATAGAAGTTCTATAAGCTCAAAAAGTTATATAAATCTTGTTTAAAAAAGTATGCTTTTTAAATTAAACTTTTTTTAGAGATTTGTATTTAAAAATTTAAATGCAGAAATATTTTATCCTCAAACCAATAAATTTTTTTGCAATTTTTGTTGGCGGGGAGATCTGGTCGATGAATCTCCTTGCCAGGTGAAAGTATAAGTCACACACCTTATAAGCGCAGACTTTTTTATAGAAATATATTTCTACAGTTAGAGAATCTTCTTTATATATGTACTATTGTTGTAAGAAACCTTTTAGTACAAAAGCTAAGTTAACTACTATATATTAGTTTGCCAAGCTGCAAACTTATATACTTTTCTATAAACCTTTATATATGTTGCAAATTAATATATATTAATCTGAGATTAATATATATTAGTTGACAAATTAAATTTCTAAATAAATATAAAAAAATAGCATTTTAAAGATTTTTGCAGTTTTGTTGGCGGGGAGATCTGGTCGATGAATCTCCTTGCCAGGTGAATCAAAGATTTCTCTGCAAATTCATATATATATGAATTTACAGCCAAGGTTAAAACGTGTTTTTATACAAATTTGTGTTAAAAAAACACCATTAAATGTATTATCTATATAATATATATGTATGTATTACTAGTTGTGCGGTTTTTTACATCAACAAAAAACATTTTGTTTATAATATGCACCTTATAAAATTTAGATATCTAAATTTTATTAGAGGCATATGTGCAAGTTAATAAATATGAACCGCAGGTCCATATGTTAACTTTTTAAGCTTTAAAGATAAAACTCTGTTTGATTTAAGAGATATATCTCTTAAATCAAACAGAGTTTTAATACGTAGCTTCAACATCATCAAATTAATTGGACTCTTTTTATTAAAAGTAAAATATAAAAAATTAAAACCTATATGGACATAAAAACAATTTTTTTTAATAACTGTTTTAATAAAAGCAAGTTAAAAGCTTTGATAGATATTTCTTTTAGTCAATCTGGTGCTCATAAGACTTTAGATCTATTAGAAAGATTAAAAAAGCTAGGCTTTTATTATGCAACCTATGCAGGAAGCTCGTTAGGTTTAGAAGATTTAAAAATACCACCTCAAAAAAGCACCATGATGGCCCAAGCAGAATATCAGATGCAAGTTATTGAAACCCAATATCAACAGGGTGAAATCACTGCAGTAGAACATTTTCAACAGGTAATTGATTTATGGCAGCGAAGTAGTGAAAATTTAAAAGAAGAAGTTATTAATCATTTCCGTTCTACTGATATTTTAAATCCGGTATATATGATGGCTTTTTCAGGTGCAAGGGGAAATATGTCACAAGTACACCAACTCGTGGGTATGCGAGGTTTAATGTCAGATCCACAAGGTGAAATTATTAGTTTTCCTATTCGAAGCAACTTTCGTGAAGGTATTACTGTTACTGAATATGTAATATCATGTTTTGGTGCTCGAAAAGGGTTAGTAGATACAGCATTAAAAACTGCAAAATCGGGTTATTTAACTCGTCGTTTGGTTGATGTTTCACAAGAATTTTTAGTATCTATGTTTGAATGTGGAACACAGCAAGGGCTACCATTGATGGAGTTAAAAGAAGGCGCAAAAACTTTATATTCTTTGGAAGATCGTTTAATTGGTCGTGTTTTATGGGAAACTTTAGTTTTAGAGGAATTACCTAATAAAGTGACAATTCAGTCTAAAAAATTCAATCAACCATTAATTAACTGCCAATTTCCAAATACAAACCTTCCACAAAATAAAAATTTGCAGCCTGTTAATCTTTCTAATCCCACTTTACCTGTTGCAAACTCTATGCATATTACAACCACTAGAAAAAAGCCTAGGAAGTCCATAAACTCAAATATCCAACCATATGTGAGAATTTTAAAGCGTAATTTACAAATTTCTGCCTCTTTAGCAGAAAAAATTGCAAAAATACGTTCTGGTCAACATGTAATTGTTAGGTCTCCTTTAACTTGTAATTTGCGAAACTCGGTATGTCAGTTATGTTATGGATGGAGCTTATCACAGCAGGGATTAGTTAATCTGGGCGAAGCTGTTGGTATAATTGCTGCGCAATCCATTGGTGAACCTGGTACGCAACTCACTATGAGAACATTTCATACTGGAGGTGTTTTTTCTGGAGATATTTTAGAAGGTCTTCAAGCCCCATCTTCTGGCTATGTTTATTATAAAACACCCATTCCCGGTACAGTGATTCGAACTGTGCAAGGAAAACCTGCTTATAAAACTCGAGATTCTGGAACATTAAGGTTACTGATTTCTAATCAATTAAAATCTAATCAAATTGCTTTATCTTTTTCAGATTATAGAAACAAAAAACAATTTTTGACAGAATTTGATGACAAAGCATGCCCACCCGTAGAATTTTATATTCCTATGGGGAGTATTTTAATAGTTAAACAAGGAGAATTTGTATCTGAAAAGCAGCTGTTAGCTGAATTACCACGAAATTTAGGGCTTTCTTTAAAGAAGCAACCTGCTTCTAATATGGTAAAGACTGAGAAAGATAAGTTGCTAATAAATCAGTCATTTATCAATCAAAACTTAAATTTAAGCGAGCAATTATCTGAAACTAAGATAATAGTAGCACATCAATTAGTTTCTCCAATCGAAGGGGATGTTTATATTAAAGGTGGTGGTCACAAATATGCACGTTGTACAAATGTGCCCAATAAATCAAACATTTATAAGCAAAAATTACTTAAAGGTGAGCTAAAAATAGATCTAACAGTACAAAATAAGTTATACACTGGTTATAAATTCATAGATATGCATTTGTCAGCATTTGCCATCAAAGTTGAAATTTTTAATCAATTTTTGATAAAAAAAATTTTTAAAAAACTAGATTCAAATCTTGATCAATTGCAAGAAATATTTATCCCCCAATCTTATAAGCTAGGTTCTGCTTATTTATTCAAATATTGGTATCCCACTAAAATTAAGGCAAGAGCGTTTACTACTTTATTGGTTAACAAGTTAGCTGAGGATACTCCTAATCAAATTGATAGATACAAATTTGATAAGCAAAAATTCATAAATACAAATTTTTTAACTAACAGAACACTTTTAAAAAGAGGTGAATTCTTAAACACAATAAGTAGTCATGACAAGGTTGTAAACAAATTTATTAAACAGAATAAAGTTGATTTACAAAGTCGACCAAATTTACCCTTGTATGAATATGTAACCACTTTGAAAAATTTCTGGTTATTATCTGCAAAACGTTTGTGTTTTACGACATTTCGTGGAGCTTCATTACATCAACATTTTTACAAAAAATATCAACTTGTTCACCTCAATAAAGTGGCTTGTTTTTCAACTTCTACTAAATTGACAAAACCTCAAAGATTTAGCTGTTTCAATACTGCGGCTATAAAAAATAAATCTTCAATTTATAAGAAAAAAATTAAACATCAAGAAAAATCAAATCAAGAACAAACTTTAGAAGCTTTGTCTTTAAAGATCCAAGTGTCTAATAATAGAAATAGACACACTAAAATAGGCATGTCTAAAAATTTGAATGCTACTTTAAATTTTTTTCTAGATAAATATACACCTTTATCTCATAATTCAGGTTATTTTTTTGATTACGGCTGGTTCTCTATTCAACGAAAAGTTGTTTTAAACCAAAAACATAATTTAAATACTTATGTTTTATCCAACAAACATAATGTTTTAAATAAAACGTTAATAAATCAAAAATCTACCTGGTCGATGAATCTCCCCGACAAATTCATAAATATGAATTTGCACAAATACAAAAATAATTTAACTAAAAACCAATTTCGAATTCAAACTCAGCCTATTTTTCAGCAGCCATTGATGGGATTCACTTATAAAAGTATTTATTACTCTTCTAGTGGTTATTTAATTGATCCAGCTTTTGATATATTAAACTCACGTGTAGGTCATAAAAGATTTTTAGATTTAAGTTCTAATAAAAAGGCAGTGAGTTTAATAAGTCAATCAACAGATTTTTTCTTACTATCTAATTCTTTAAATCAGTTATTTCCTACAATAGGGAATACAAAACAAAATTTCCATTTGATTTATTTCATAAATAGATTAAAAAAGAAATCCAATTATTTAAAGGGTTACAGATTAAATGAGCAACTGGAATCTTCAGGTTGGACATTAAATCATTCTCTATATTTGAATAAAATATTAACTCTCCACCCCTGTAATAATTTTAAAACAGCAACATGTATCGCCGCAAAATTTGAACAAAATTATCACAAGCCCTTTAAAAATGTTGGTAGGATAAATACAAATATTTCAAAACATGGGTTAATCAATACAAAAACTGGATTAGGCATAAGTTTTTGGTTAAAAGAGGAACATTATCAAATAACGAATCCAAACTTATATAAGTTTTGGGTATCTAATTTGGATTTATTATTACAACACCAAAAAATTATTCATAAGCATAAATTAAAAATTTTCTCAAAAAGATTAATCTCCAAATTCAAATTTATGAATTTGCCTGCAACTAAAGAAGCAGGCTCTAAAAAATTAATGAATTTAAGACAGCAAATCAAGAAACCTTTATTTAGAACTGTTTCTATTTTTCCTCCATTTTCCCAAACCTTATCTTACCCACAACCTTATTTAAAAAGCGGAGCCCCTAAAATAAAAATAGGATTAATGCAATTTAATCTTAAAATGCCTCAAATATATGAGTTCTTAAATAAGAAGGGCAATTATGAGATGACCACTAAAACTCGATTATTAAAACCCTTAATTATAAAGACTCATATAAAAAAGAATCAACACCAAATTTATAGAGACAAATTCATATATATGAATTTGCAACAAAAAAGCAAGTTTTTACATATAGCCAAACAATATGTTAAAAAAACACGTCAAGACCGCGGTGATTTGATTGATTATTCTGGGCATCCAATAAAAAATATTAATAGTGCAACCTCTAAATGTTTGACTGATGTCTCTAAATTTGTGAAGCAAAAAATTGTAAACAAAAACCAAATTTTATTGGAATTACCAAAATTAAAAAATAAAAAATACACATGTAGACCTTACAATAGATTTAATCTAAAATTGGAATCTTTTTTAAAATTAGTTTCTATACAAACCCCTAAATATGAGTTTGGTTTGTTAAAAGATGCCTATTTAGGAACCAAAAATCCATGGGGAAGATATTTTACTGGACAAATTCATGGATATGGATTTTCCAGTGAAGCCAAAAAACTAATTAATAAGAGAGTGTGGGATCCAAAACCCCCTTCCTCAGAAATTTCTCCAGCAAAGCCACTAAATAGGTATCACAAATTTGTATATACAAATTTGCCGCAATTGAAATTCCAATATAGCATTTCCCGGTTAGCATATAAATTAAAATCCAGATTTTGTTTATATAAATTGCCCAACAAATTCAAAGATATAAGCGAGCAATCACATGTGTTTAAAAAACAGTTTCTAAAATATCCTAGATATTCACAAAACAATAAAGCACAAAATGACAAATCGAGTTTGGATTATCCAGTAAGAAAAATATTTTTATTGAATCCTTATTTAATATATAACTCATCTATTTGTTATGACTTTACTACCTATATTATGGGACAAACTCCTTCCTCTTTAAAATGTCATTTTAAGGGGATTAAATATAAAGTTGAAATTGATCAAATAGTAATTTTAAAAGCCTGCTCTCTATTATATAGAGCCAATAAAATTACTAAATTTGTATATATAAACTTGCTAAGTAAGGAAAGACCCGTGTTAAAGAGAAATTCATATACCAATTTATTGAGATATCCAATCAAGCACTTGAAATTACAATATGGAACTTTCCAGCCATTCCTAAATCAGAACCACAACAAACCTCTCCAAATAGTTGGAAAAGGATGCTTTGCATCTCCCGCGGTGGAAGCAAGTTTCCTTCCCCAGCTATCTTTGAATCAAAAATTTGAATTTACAAATTTGTATTTGCAGGTTTATAATATTAATTTGCGTCATCAACTGCCACAAATTAATAATTATGAATTCGTCTGGGGAAAAAAGCTTGTTTCCCCCGCAAAGCAATTTTTAGTTTGTTTAAAACGTGATATTACTAAGCAGCTTGTTCAACAATCTTACAAATCGGGACAATTACCTATTAAAAAAATAAAAATGGAGCTGGGTATTAAATCTGGCTGGATTTATATTCCCAATAATTTCAAATCTGTAACAAAAAATAACCAAATAGTTTATAGACCCTCACACCAAATTATTGATGATATTTATTTTGATAATTATTTAGTAAAAATAGAATGTATTGCTTTCAAAAAAAGCAGATCTAGACCCAGTAAATCTCCAATGTGCAACCGCACACGTGTAATTCAATCAAAGTACATTGATAGCTCATTTACTAATTCATTTGGTGGTAAATCAATAAATAAGAATATCCAGGAAGATATATATAGTAGAGCACACTATTTACCAAAATATTTATTTCAAATACGTAAGTTTCTTTGGCAAGAATCCATGCAAATCAAGCAATTTGCTAGTTTTTTTGACAATAAAAAACAACATTTGTATAAATATAAAACTATTTTGCCTATAAATCAACAAAGTGTCTTGTTTAAATATATACAACGAATAGGAAGCTTTGCTTCATTCAAAATAAAAAGTAAAAAAGCAAAATTACTTTTTATAAAAAAAAGGTCAGCTATCAGCATTTTTAAATCTAAATTTATAATAACTTTCAATTATCAATTGGTCAAATTAAAACAGCACCTTGTTAAAAATAAGAACTATTTGATTTCAAATCAACTTAACAAACTCAAATTGGAATCTAAAAACATATATAGTAAGCACAATTCAGTTCTGTATTTGCATGGTTTACACTCTGTGTTTGCTCTTTTATGGTTAACTTTTTGTTACTTGAAATTTTCAAGTGATCAGGGTTACACATCTAGAATTAGTTTACCCACTATAAATCCTAATCTTTTATTTAATTTTATAACGAATTTAAATTCTAGAGCAAATTTTTCTATTATATCGTCAACCAAAAATAAACAACAACTAGAGCAGAAAAAATATAAAGCAAAAAATTTCATAATGTTTGGATCTTTGTTTTTCATTTCTAATAAAAAAATAACGAGTACAAATAATGTGGAGTTTATGCCAATGACTAAAGCTTTAATGTTCAGGTATGGTTTAGAAATATCTACTAAAATTTCAAATATTTATAACTCACATAGATTAGACAGGAATGAGCATAAGGTATATAGTCAAGCGCCCTGCTGCAAATATACAAATTTCAAATTAATAAATATGAATCCTTATATTAGTGAGCTAAGGGGTGTTGCCAGTTGGGAACTGGGTGTAAGCGGGTTTAGAAATCAAGAAGATTTATTTACCCGCTTACCATCTGGTTCCCTTGTCCCCGGTTATAAATCTTTGATTCACCTGGTCGATGAATCTCCCCGCCAGCTCCCCTTAGCAAATTCATATATGAATTTGCGCTTAAAAAATATTTTAGTTCATAGAACCAGTAATTCGACCAACTTTGAAACAAATATAGGCTGGATTAATAGATCCTATAAATCTTTAGTAAACAAGCGGCAGCTGCTTGTTGTGGGGGTAGGGTTAGGTTTGCAAAGTGTGCAGCAGATTTCTAACCTAGTAAATTATGGGTTTCAAAATGATCCATATTTAGTTCTTTTTAGACCCACTTTAGAAATAAGTGCAAATCCTAATGCGTTCAATCTTAAAGCTGACACAACTCAGGTAGGGTATACAAACACCACTTTACTTTCATCTTTTAAAGCTCCATATATTCCCATAGATATCCGAGCTATCAAAAAAACCAGTAAACCTAGCTGCTTAGTTAATAGAAGAGTGTTTCTAATAAATCAGAGATTTATGAATCAGATCAGGAGTTATGAGAAAACGCTTAGTAGATATTTTGTTAATAGAAAACAGATCAAAAACTTTTTGATGCAAAAATTTGTAAAACAAAATTCAGCAATTAAGGAGAGGCTTGAGAGAAATCAATCTCTACAAGATTTGCAAACATTTAATACAAGTTTTATTAAGCACAATTCCTGTGAATCTTTGCATATTAATTGCTCTAATTTTAAAGCGGGTGTGTTACCTATTTCAGATAAGATTTCGACTTTTAATAAGCAAGCACAAGCTGTTTTCAATCTTTCACGAATTACACAATGCAATATTCTTAATAAACAAAATATTCCTGAAGATAATTTAGAAAAGATTATTTCTAATAAAATTAATAAAGAGCTCTCTTGTAAATTAGCTTCTAGAATAAGCTCTATTTTTAACTTTAAAAATTCCAAATTCATAAATATGAATTTAACAGTAAAAAAAGCTCTTTTGTCTATAAAAACAAAACAAGAAATTCCAACCTGGTCAATAAATTTCCCTGCCACAAATTCAGATTTTATGGATTTTAGGCAGCCGTATATATATGAAGCTGCATATACGCAAAGGTTTATGCCTCTTACCGATAGGTTAGGTTTTAGTCAAGCTTTTAGAAGCAGAGCCACACAAATTTTAGACTATAAAGCTAAACAAATTCATAAATATGAAGTTGGTCGCTTTATAAATATGAAAGGCATAACAAATAAAAAATTTGATGCACTACAAATTCCAATATCAAAATATGGTGTTGATTATAAAGCTTTATGTTTTAAAATGTCTGAAAACTCAACTCTGTTTAACATGAACAATAAGTGGACTTTTAAAAAACATTTGCCACTGATTAAGTTGGGCTTCCAATTTGCTATCCAAAAACAATACCCTTTTACTACAAATACTATCCATACAAACTTTGGAATATATGAATCTTATAAAAATAATTCTCCTTTAAAGGATATAACTTGCTTTGCCATTAATGATAATAGTAAATCAATAAATTTAAATTCATTAAAAATAAAGTCACTAAATAGTCATAGTAGACAAGTTGGGTTAGGGGACTATAAAAGAGGCAACACCTTACCAAAGCAAAGGGTCAGGTCTCAAATAATCAGACAAAATACACTTTTTCCTATTCCATATTTTAATTTGAGTTTTTCACAACAAATCTTTTTGGATTCTTTTGTGGAGCATACTCCTAATCTAATGTTTCGACATAAGTTTATAGGTGATCGCTTTCAAATGCGTTCAAAACGCACTATTACTAGATCCAGTGAAATATTCACACCCTATAGTGGTGAAATTGTGTTTTCGAAATTTAACGCTTTAGAAAAGCCTATTTTAAATACATGTTGGTTTGATCGCAAAGTAACCTTATTTACAAAAATAAATAATGCTTTAACAAAAATATCTGCTGATGGGCAAATTCATCTAGATGAATTTTCACAAAATAAACAAGTAGCAAGTAATAATAAGCCTAAAATGTATACATCTGAAAAGCAATTATCAGTTAAGCACACAAAGCAGTCCCAGCAAAACCCAGATTTGCTTGAAGCAAATAAATTAAAAAAAGACTTTAATAAACATTTATTATTAACAGAATGGGATCAAATAACAGTGTCTACTAAATCAGATTCTCTATTTGAAAACGCTTATATAGGTAAATTTATGCGTTCTGGCGAACAAATTGCAAAAAATACAGGCGAAATTCATAATTATGAGCCCTCATCCAGTTTTCCAGCAAAGCATCCTAAGCCACCCATCTGTATTCCTGATTCAGTAGGTGGACAATTGATTGGGTTAGAAATAAATTCAATTATTTTAAGAAAATCACAATGTTTTGCCTCAACTTCTGCAGGTAAAATTCATGTAAATCATGGACAACGTGTTGGCAAACAAACAGCTTTAGCAACACTTTTTTATGAAAAACGTCAAACAGAAGATATTGTTCAAGGAATTCCAAAAATAGAACAATTATTTGAAGCTCGCTCCAGTAGCAATTATACAACTTCTTATTCAGAGTCAAATCTAGAAAATAGATCCACTTCTGAAAGAAATAACTCCACATTTATTGATTCCCAAACAAAGCAGGGTTTAGGATACAACACATCTTTAGTAGCAAAATCTTCCTCATTAACATCATCGGTAGATGATTCACAAAAAAGTCCACAACAGCAACTTTCTAATTTTTTTCAACAATACTTACAAACTTATACTCCTGAGCAAGCACTTGCTAAAAGTTATGAAAAAATTCGATTGTTAATAATTGATAGTATTCAACGGGTTTATTTATCACAAGGAGTGCTTATTTCTGATAAGCATTTAGAAATCATTGTTCGAAGAATGACTTCTACTGTAAGAGTTTTTGATTTTAATCCTTTATTAAAATCAAAAACTAACAAAAAAAGCCAACCATTTATAAAAGGGCAAATTGCTTCGAAAATTTTTGGTTCCAATTTATTAGGTAGCAAAACAAAACTAAATCAAATACCTGCAGTATCCAAAACTTATAAAGTTTCTACTGAAACATCTGTAACTTCATTGCCATCGTTTAGTGAGTCACAAACAAAATTACGAGATACTACTTTTTTCCCTTTCGAAATGGAACTCTCATTAGCTATTTCTCGTCAATTAAGTGTACCTTCAAATTTTTTGATTTCTCACTATACAACCGTGTATACAACTAATACTATCAAGTTACTTAATATTAAAGCTAACACATTACCTCTATATGATTTGGGTTTTAATAAGATTAAGTCTAAACCTAATAGAACTTACCCTTATATGAAAAGTTTAAGCTTATCTAAATTTAAAAATTTTCACTCGACATTTAACAAAGCAAGACAAGCTACCAAACAAAATTTGAAAGTTAGTGAATATCAGCTTTTTGATTTACAATCTTTAAATAGTGCAAAATTTATTGGTCTACAACCTAATATAGAAAATTTTTATTGTTGGCCACAAAATAAATTACAGTTTATAAATAAACCAGAACTTATACATAAAGCAACTTACTTTGGAACAGAGACTCAAAAATCTTTGATTTATAAGCCTCTTAGAAAACAAAAATGTTTGCAAACATTTATTGAAGCAACAGAAAAATCAAGGTTTATTCAAGCTACTAGATTTTATAAACCTTTGTTGATTAGTGAGTTGTTTAAAAGTCCACAAAATCCAGTTTCATTTAATAGTCAAACAGAAGTAGGTTTACTACTTTGTCAAACTAAATTAGTTTTTCAAACAGCTTTTGTCAGGGAGATTCATCGACCAGGTGAATCAAAAATTTATAACAAGCCATATTTATCTAATAAGTCTTATAACACATATCAAACAGAATATTCAAAAACGGGTCGAAAAATTGAGGAAGCTTTGTTGAAACAAGTATTAATTCCTTCTGTTATTTATTGGCCCCGTTTGAGAGGTATCACTCGCGCATCATTAAATACAGAAAGTGTTTTATCTGCTGTAAGTTTTCAAGAAACTACGCGCGGTTTAAGCATTGCAGCCTTTTCACGCAAAAGAGACTTTTTGCGAGGAATTAAGGAACGTGTTATTGTAGGGGAACTCATTCCAACAGGGACGGGTTATTTTGCTACAACAGAGAATTCTGGAAGTGGAAAAAGTATAACTTATTATTTAGGACCAACTAATCTTGAAAATAGATTAGCTTTGTTAAATTGGCGCTTACAATTAGTATTAAAAAAATTGCCATGGAAACATGGTAATCAATAAAACAATTGATTACAAGACTTTTTAAAGCTTTCCAAATCCATATATATATATATGGATTTGACGGGCTTATGTCAACTTTATTTATATAAAATGCTGGCAGACATATTTATATATATGAATTGGATAAGAAGGCACAACTTCACCAGACTCCTTATCCAAATAAGTTTCTTATTTAAGTAAGAGAAATGAATCTATAAGAAACAAATTTTTTATTTTATATTTCTTATTTAGAGAACAAAAAATATACAAAGTGTCAATATTTTATTGTAAGTTATTAATGGAATCGTCATATTTTAGTGTTTCAATACTTTATTGTTAATCCATTAATACGTATTTCCTAAAAATATTCTGAGTGTTAAAAATTCACAAATATGAATCAAAGATTCTATTTATCTCGGAAGCAAAACTCCCTTGCTGTAAAATTCATATATATGAATTTTTAACCGGTTGATAAATATTAATTTTACAGAAGCAAAGCTTCCTAGGTAAATTAATGGATTTATGTGCCCTCTAAACAGGTTAATATTTATTATTTATGCCTTACAAATTTGTATTTGTTTATTTGTAAGGCATAAATAATAAATATTATTATATTTATTTCTTTTAAAATATTTGTTGTTTTTTATCTTTTCAACTTTTTGTCTGTTCTAAATGTTTTATATATTTTTGATATTTATGTATTTTGATATATGAAAAAAAATAAAATAAATATAATTTTTTTTCTAATTTTTAGAAAACATGATGTATTAGTCATAAGCCTTTTTTTAATCTGTTTTATTTATATTGTATTTTTAATTATTAAACAACAAAACAATTTTTTAATCAAAATAACAAAAAAAACTACTTGTTTATTCTATCAATATTTTAGCCAGCATAAAAAAATTTTTATTATTAATTTGTTAAAAATTATTTGCATTCTCAGCCTGTATATTCAGAGGCTCGTTGTAAAAAAAGCTGTTACAAATTGTTATATAGGAATTTGTCAAGACAAAAATTTAGATGAAAATAAATGTTCTCCTGACAAAAAATCCCAAACAAATTTGCATATAAGAGTTGTTAATCCTAAAAAACAAATTCCAAAATCAATTATATCCTGCTCAATTACCAAAGAACCTTCTCAAATGATATCCAATAAAGCTTTTTATAACTGGATGTCTAATTCGACTTTTACAGCAACTCGTTCATTTTTGGGATCCCGAAAATCTATTAATTTTTTAGTAAAGTCTTCTAATTGCATGCTTAATTCACCAAAAAACACGTGTTTACAGAAACCTTTAACATTAAGTAAAAAATTAGTGGATACTGTTTGTGTGTTTCATCCATCACAAAGTAATTTTAATTATCATTATAGAATTAATAATTTAATTGAACAAAATCTGTTTTATAAATATTTACAACATGAGCATGCCAAATGGGGATCTAGATGGTTAACTTATTTTGCTACTAGTAACCTTAATGAGTCTTATGAAGACTATTTTTCAGATGAAGCAAAACCACCAATAATCTATAAATCACACAACCTAATAATTGAAGATTTAAGTGACCTAGTAATGGAAAACTTAAGTGGAGCTAATTCCTATCTTCAACAAAACTGTTCACAGATTGCACCTATAAAGGTGGTTTTGCCTTCTTCTATTGAAGAACCTGTAAAGTTAAAACATTTTAATTGTTTACAACAACGACGTGCAAAATCTGTAGCCAATCAGCTTATTGAATACACTCCGCCACAAAATTTTCCTGGTTTTGCAACTATAAGTATGGGTTGGGTGGATGTTCCAACTATTAAAAATAGTTGTGATTTAAATTTTTATGGTGGTAAGGCTCGTCTATTGATAATAGTAGGAAGTCTTTTATATATTTTGGCTACCCATACATTAGAGACAATATTGCACAAAAAAAGATGCAATGCTAATTAATTGTTTTTATTAATGTATTTTTTTGGTTATTTAATAGTAGATATTATAAATAAACTTTTTTTTAAATAACATTCAATTTTTAAGACAAATTTTAAGACAAATATATGTAACAAATAATATTTATTACAATTGAATAAAAAAGGTATTAAAACTACAATTTTAGCTAATCTGCTTATAGATTTCTATTTTATTTTATAATGATTTTCAGTCAAAATAAATATTAGTAGTCTTTATATTATATAAATTAAATATATTTGATATATTAAGATATATTTAATTTGTTAAATATTAAAGTTTTAACTCTATACTTAAGCCTATACGAATTTAAAATTTGTAGAATTATTATTGCTTTTCTAAATCTACAAATTTAAGGAGTACTTTGCGTCCCTCTACAAATTCATATTTATGAATTTGCTTAACATAATTGGACTGAATTTAGCAGATACACAACAAAAACCAAGTAATAGTTGGTAACAAATTAGTTTTTGAATTTCTGTAAGATTACTTTGTTTAAACTTTACTTTTTTAACATAATATGAAAAAAGTTTTTTTTATATTAAACTCACTAAAAAAATTATTTAAAAAAGGTAAATTGTGTTGACTTTCCGTTTTTAAACCAAGTATATTAAATAAAAAAGAAACAAATAAATTGTTTGTAGTTGTTTTAATTTAAAAATTTTTTGTATTTTGTTTACAACTTTTTAAAAAAAAGTAAATTTTATGCAAATCATAATTTATGAAATTACAAGATTTATATGTTTATATACATTTATCACCATAGTATGGTAGATGTTCTTTTTTTATGTAAAAAGAACAAATAAGTGTCCAGATGCTAAAATTTACTTAAGATTTTGTTCTTATCAGCTAACCTCAAAATATTAAGGGCTATTAGCTCAGTTGGCTAGAGCGCTGCCCTGATAAGGCAGAGGCCGCTGGTTCAAGTCCAGCATAGCCCACTGCAACTCATATATATATATGGTAGTCAAGCAGGCTAAAAAATTGCTCAGATAATAGCTTTTACATTAAACTCTCTAATTACATAAAGATTTGTAATATGTAAATTTCTATATATTATATAGTGAAATCCAATTATGGGTTTGTCTGCTTAGAATAGGAAGCAAAGCTTCTGGAAAATTCATATTTATGAATTTTCAATCCCCCTTGGTTAATAAATCTTTTGATTTATTTACACCCCCTTTTTAGGGGGTATAGCTCAGTGGTAGAGCGCTGCTTTTGCACGGCAGATGTCAGCGGTTCGACTCCGCTTACCTCCA